TTCTATCAATTATATTATTAATTTTTACTCTATTTTTTTTTATATATTTAGTTTTTTTTATTATTCTAGTAAGTATATTAGTTATTTTATTTTCATTTATTTTAATTAAATTTAAATCATCTTTTATTTTATTAATTAATTTAATCATTTTTTCTTCTTTTTTTTTTAATTCAAAAGAATCTTCTCTTTTATGTTTGAATAATCAATTGATTATTCTTATTATCATAATACTAAATATTATTCTATTATTTATATAAAATTTAGGATAATTTTTTATTATAACATTAACTCATTTGCTTATTATAAATTTTAATTTTAATTTATTTATATCTAATCGTATTAATTTTAATTTATATCCTAACATAATAGCTTTAATAATATTAGACATTGAATTTATTATATCATTATAATATACTAAACTCTTTTTGAATCAATCTACTTTTAAATTATCAAAATTTGCTTTAAAAAATTGTAACTTATCTTTTTCTAAAATACCATCTAATCAATAACTATTAATTTTTGTTTTAAATAATAAATATTGAATTTCTTTCACATAATCAATTATTGGTTTATAAGTATTTTTATCTATATGATTAAATAAATAATCCATATTAAAATATATAGAATTTTTTTTTTTTTATAGTTTTTTCTAAAATAATAACTTATATTTTTTTGCTCTGCAAAAAAATATAATGTTATTAGAATTTTTGAGCTAGTATGTTTAAGCTTAGGAGTACTGATGAAAATTTTATGTGTGATTAAACGCTTTTTTAATTTATACATTTTTTTTCTAGCAAAAGCCGGAATAGAATAAAAATAAATTTTTATTCATTTTGTAATTATCATATATAAATTCATTAAGTCTCTTAATTCTAACTTATTGTAAGAATAAACAGATTGTGATCATTCTCTTACCGAAGCCGGTCTATGTTTTACTAATAATGATTCATCTTCTATCATATTATTATTATCATTATTATAATTAGAAGGCTTAATATTATTATTAGAATAAAATTCAAAAATTTTACTATTAACCTTTGTAGAATAAAATTTTTTATCTATCATAATCTGACTCTTTTCAAAATTAGACTTAGTATAAGTTTTACTTACTATAATTAATTCTAATAAAATATAATTATTATCAAAAAAAATACCATTAAGAATAAAATGTACAATAAGTATAATACTAAAAATAAATATAATATTTGGTATAAAACTTTGTACCTTTCTACTTCATACGACAGTGTTTGTTTTTTTTAAATTTAATTTATTATCGAGATAACTTAAATTTTTTAAATAAATTGAAAAAAAATTTTGGTTAAATGAATTTTCAGAGTTGAAATTACCAAAAGTTGTAATTTCAAATTGTTTATTATTTAAACTTTTAAAAAAGGAATTGTTTATAGCCAATCCTTGATTAAATTTTGCTTTAGCTACTCAGGTTTATTAACCTGAATATTCTTTTTTTAATGACTAAAGACTTTGCCAAGTTAAACTTGAAGTATATTGCGATTATAAAATTTAATTATATTAAATTTTTAAGTACATGTTGTATGGACTTGAACCTACATATTTATTAACTTTTTTCTAATACACTCTACCTTTGAGCTAAACATGTTAAATTTTATATATTCTGATTTAAATAAGCTGATTTTAGTATTAATTTGAAGCTAACTAAATAAAGCTAACCATAGGCTTCTTTGCAATTGCACTATCATATATATTATAATTTTTAACTATTCACATTATATGATAAATAATTTCTTTTAAATACCAGGGTTTTTATCCTAAATTACTATTTAAAAATTAATAATTTTATCAAAGTATTTTATGGCTAATAAGCATCAGACTTTCCGATATATAATAAATATATAGCCAAAGTATAAATCCAGAAATATATTAAAAAAAATTTTTTTTATTGTATGCTTCACGTAAATTTTAATTACATAATCAATAAGGATAAATTATTAACCCCCCTCTTTACAATATTTTTAACCTTAATTTTTTTATTTGTAATTTTTATTTTTAATCATATTAAATAAAATTAACATTTATTCAATTGTTACCCCTCCACAAAAATATTTTAAATTCTTATTAGAAAATGTTACTAATTTTTTTTATTGCTTAATATCAATAAAAAAAAATATAATAATATTAAATATTGAATAATAATATCATAGTATTTATCATAGTATAAAATATAATAGCTTAACTTATATAACATAATAGTATTTTTTTTTTACTTTTTTTAATATATTATTAAGGCAAATAACACAATCAAAATAATTTATTTTCAATTCTAACCTTATATAAATGTACTGATAATTAATAAAATTATCCACCTATTACAAATAATTGAACTTTGTTTAAACCATTTTTATTTTTCAATTCTTATATTATCTAAACTATCATTGACATGATGGTAAACCATTCATACATTTTTTATTTTTTGTAATGATATTACCAAGCACGGTGGAACTGGCATAAAGTGATAATTATAAAAATAATATTTAGAATACTCATCTAATTATAACAATATATTATTATATTTACAATATTGAATTATAGCTTTTATATTTTTTAGCCTTTATAAGCTTAGCACATACCGCGCAAAATGTCATCGCACCTTGTTAAAAATTATTCAAGCACCAGCCGTTGATATAAAACATCACGCGCAACGTACGACATTTATTAAATTTTTAGTGACATCTACGTAAAGCGCTTTAGTCTAAACGTCTACTACCCGAGAGAAATGTAATATTAAAAATATAATGCGTACCTTGTTAATCACGACGCGCGGAAATTAAAAAAACTTACGAACACGACCGTCGAATTTAACCTTATTATTCAAATAAAATTTTAAGAATAAATTTAATATTAAATTATAAATTTAAATAACTTAAATTATTTAAAACAAATATATTTTAATAATTAAAACACTATTAGCTAGAGTAAATAAAATTTAATATAGAAACAGCGCGCATTACGCACGTTGTAACTGAAAAATTTAAACCTAAGTATACTTAATACATTTAAAAATTTTATATATAATACCCATTATTGTTAATTATTTTTAAATAAAAATGATTTTATTCATTTATTACTAAAATTTGATAAATATAATCTTACTCAAAAACACAAAAATAGAATTTCTATGTAATTATTTATAAAAATCAATTTAAATATCTTTTTAATATTGATGTTATCGAACCTTTTATGCGTAAAATTATAATTAATTGTATTAATAATATTATCATAAACTAGTTTAATAATACCTTTATGAAATTAGAAGGTTGTTAAAAATGGCCCTTAAATTATAAGCGCTTTAATGACCGACAATTTTATAAACTTTTATAATTTTAGCCATTTTTATTTTTAACAATTAAAGCAAACTTTTCAATAATTTATAATAGTATATGCATTATTTTTAAATATTATATGATTTTATGTAAATTTTTATATTACCTATATAATACTTTAATCCAAATAATTATTTCAACAATAATCAAATTTAGTTTCAATAATGATATAAACTTAACATATAATCATCATTAAACACTATATTGACTTTATAGATAAGCAATAAATTAAGTTCTAATTATATAGGTTTATTATATAGGGCATCATCGTATAACGAATTAACATCGCGCATAACGCACTACGTACTTTATAAAATTTATAATTATATTATATGAAATATATATTTTATTTATTCTTAAATATTTAAATGACTTATATATTATGTGAATTACAAGATTTAATATAATATTTAATAAAATAATTTAAAATGTTATTAAAATTTAAAAGTTAGAAGATTTATTTTTATAGAGTGGATATTATAAAATATTTATTAGTTTGTATCCATTTAATAATAATCTATAAAAATGAATTTAACTAATCAGATGAAAATATATTAAATTTAATAATAAAATCATATTTATAAATTAAACATTGCCAACATTGGCTGGTATTCTGTGACGGGACCGCAAAGCGGTCCGTCGCTTTATATTTATCACGTTATTTGATTTGAACAAATAACCATCTCATTCGTAATAAGATGCTCTACCTTTGAGCTAAACGTGATTAAAAAATAGTTCATAGCCAGTAGCTGATTTATTGCCTATTTTACGCACAGTGGTGATTATATATAATTTAATAACCTTCAGATTAAATTTTTCTACTTAGTAACTTCAAATATTTTTATCTTTTCAGCATATTGTGTAAAGCCCGCTAATAAAGTAAACTTTAGCTCAATTAAAAATATTTAATTTATAAATAGTTGAGCTTATTATAAATTTTATCCTTAATCTTTAAATATTAATAAGCATTATAAATTAGTTTTAACTTTCAGCTTAAAAATAACCATTAGAATTTTTTATCGATGAGCTTTATATTTAAATTATTTAAAGTATTACAATATTTGATATTTTATTTTTAATTAATATATGTTAATAACTTTTTATAATATTCCTTTATAAAAATTTATATATAAACTAATAAAGCCAATATAATACTCTTTAAATAAAATTATTAAAATAATATTGTGTACGCGCTTTATCGTGTCTTACTATACTATACACAAATAATTTGAATTAATTATTATCAATTACTATTTTTGTATAGTTTTAATATATTTATTAATCAAAAAAAATTCTTATAATCATAATACACGCCTATAGTTAAAATTTCATTACATCACTGCTTGAATTTTCACTCTAAATATTTTCAAATTATGTTATAATTAGTTTGATTTTTTAATAATAACCTTTAATTTCTAACGGCGCTCCTTCGGTGCGCCGTTATAACACGTATATACCAATTAATATATTTTGTATTATTTTTAAAATTATTAACTTAATTTGGAATAGTATTATTAATTTTACTGTCGTTTAATAGGCTTAAACATCACGCAAAGCGTATTGTTTTTATGTAAAATATTTAAGACTACCTATGTGGATCTTTTTTACCTAATTTTAATTATATTATAATTAAATATTATTTCATGATAATAATCTATTGTATTATATTTTTACAATTAATTGAATTTTAATTTTGAGAGTACCAGCTACGAAGCAACTGTATATTTCATACTTTAATAAAAACCCTACGGTTTTTTTATCTCATAATTTAAAAATTTAATAATAATAATTAAAATATAATTATAACTTTACCACACCTACCCTTATTATAAATTAAAAACCCACCTTCAAAATTTGTCTAAGTGGGTTCAAAAACTTAATAAGTTTATTTTATTATTTTGTTTAAAAAACAATTTATTATTTTTTATTATTTTGTTAAGCATCAACAAAGGATAAATAAGTTTTTTAAACAAAATATTTATGATTTTTATTATTTTGTTAAACATCAACAATAGGATGAGACTAATTTCAGAATTTTATTATAATAAATAAATTTTTTTTAAATTCGTATAAACCAAATGAAAGTAACATTAAATTAGAATAAATAAATAGAATATTTTCAAGATAAATTAATTGTGTTTAAAGACCGGTCCCTTTAAAAACTACTTTGTTGTGGAAGAGAAGTATAAGAATGTGGAATAGGTGGACTATGTAAATTTCATTCAATAGATATTTGAGCTCTAGATAATAAGGCTCTAAGATAATCAGTATTAAATTCTGGGTAATATCAAATATTTCTATTTGCAGACTCTCCATATACTAATTGGATATATAGAGCATATAAGAAAATTACTGTAGCTCCTACTGAAATAATAGATCCATAACTTGACACATAATTTCATCCTGCGTAGGCGTCAGCATAGTCACTGATACGACGTGGCATACCCTGTAGCGTATTGATAAAATATATAATAAATATAATTATGTTACAAAAAAAAGCTAAATATTAAAAATAATAAACACATTAATTAAATATACTAGACTAAAAATCAAAAAACTATTGTTCATTTGAAAAAAATAACATTGATTTATATTCAATATTTGAATCTATATATTTATTAATAGTAACTTTGGAAATATGTAAATCTTTTACAAGAGAAGCTCGAGTATCATACCATCGTATAAGTTTTTTTGTACAGGCATCATAAACATAAACTTCTTTGCTCATAGGATTATTGGCTCCTGTTTTATCTTTGTACATTTGTTCTATAAATTCTTTAGATTTTGGTTTACCATACATTGGATTTAATTTTCCTTGTTTAGCTATTTTCATTTTATCTAAAGAATCAAAATTATGCTTCTTAGATCAAAATGGATTTAATTCCCCAGAAAATAATTCACTAAGTTTTTTTTTAGTTTCATCAGATAAGGGTTTACCTTTTCTAAATTCAGCTATTAATTTTTTAGATGTTTCAGAATGTTTAAATCCTAAACTTGAACTAGCTTTGGGGTTTATATTTAAAATAGGATTATATAATTTAAAATAATATTCTTCTTTAGTTAAAATGTCTAATTTAGAATGTAAACCAGTTTTTCCTAAAATATCTAAAATAACAAGAGAAAAACAATAATGACCATATTTTAAAATTGAATTTGAAATATGTCTGTTATCTATTAACCGAGAAGGAAAATAATAAGCAGCTAATCTTTTACTTAAATCATGAGCACTACCAATATATTGTTTTCCATTTATTGTATTATGTAAAAGATAAATACCACTAACAAATTTATAATTTTTTAATATTATATCTTTATCCTTTAAAAGACTGTTATGAATATATAAAGGTTTAGATTTTAATTTGCTTGCGTCCAATTTATTTAAATTTACCAAATTATGGTTTGGATTAATAGTAATTAAATTATTATTATCAACGGAATTTTTTTCCGAGTCATCTTCCTCAGGGTCATAATTATCATTGGAAGGTCCATTGTCACTATGATAAAAATTTGATTTATTTCTAAAGTTTATATTATTTTTTTCAGCATCTAGTAACTAGTTGATATATAAACATATGATTATATCAATTTGGACTATATCTTTATCCATAAAGGATAATATCATCTAGTCTCTGAGGAAAAAAAAAAATTTAAATATTAAAATTTTATTTTTTTCCTGCTGATTGTCTTTAATAAAACGATAACTAATTATCATTTATTTAAAGATGTTCCAGCATATAGATAAATACAAAGTAATATTACTATTAAACGGGCCTACTATAATTTGACCTAAGAAATGTTGAGGGAAGAATGTAACATTAACCCCAATAAATAGCACTCAGAAGTGCATTTTGGCTAGTTTAAAATCATAAACTAATCCTATTATTTTTGGCATTCAGAAATATCATGCCGCAAATAATGCAAATACTGCACCCATTGATAACACATAGTGGAAATGCAACTAATAATATAGTTGTGGACTATCTCTTTACCTATAACAATTTACTATTCACCTTTATACAATAGATATTTATTAACAAAAGGAACTTTATATCATAAAGGATTCTCATATTTAATTCAATCTATCATAAAGTCTGCATATATTTTATGCTCTACACTATTTCTAGGAGATGTTTTATATTTTCTAATTTCTATAAAGGATTTAATTTTAGTAACTCTATAAAATTTCATGTCACAAAATAATCTATTATGCATAAAATAATCATATATGAATAGCATATTATTTACATTTTGAAATTTAAATGCAATAGATGAGAAATCTTTAGAACTACCTGATTTAGAAGATTTTTTACGGATTAGAACAGCTGGTTTACAATTTAGTATAGTGTTATCAAGATTTAATTTAGATGAGTATTCACTATATTGAAATTCTAAATTACATTCTATTCTATTACCAGCATAATTAAATACTATACTACCATCAGTATCAACTAGGCCTGCAAAATAAGGATCATACAAACCAATATTATAATTAGGTTCAATATAATTTATATTATATAAATTACAAGCCTCTTTAAACCCAGGTACTTTTAATCTAATTAAACCATTAAGATTATTGACAATATACATCATAGTTTCTCTGGTAGAAACTATATACATTGAATATGGTTTATTTTTATCTGCTCTAATTTTTCCCATATGTAAATAATCTTGTATCCGTGTTAATATTTTAACATCTCTATTATGTAGTTTAATTCTAATTTGTTTAAGAACTCTTTTATTATTAATAGTTCTAATATCAAAATTCCCGTCGCCATCTATTACACCAGCAAATCAATTTCAAAACTTAGAGTCTTCATTAGGTAATTGACGTATAGTCTCTGAGAATCCTTTGCAGTTTTCTGCTGATTGTATATTCAAAGGTTCTGAACCTACTGTAATATCGTTATTTTGACTACTTAAAAGAATATTATTCCTACTGCCATCTAATTTATAAAGATAAAACGTATTAATAAATAGTAAACAATATACAAATAATATAGTTCCCAGCATATAGTCAATTGCAAAATAATTCTTAAATGTAAATAAATTATTTTGGCCCATTTGAGCTACCACGTAATATGTCGATTAGTTCGCTCAAATATTTTTATATAACATCGTTCACACAATGGTTCGGACTATAACTTATCTAATATTTAACTTAATAAACTTTAGACTGTCACGTTTAGTCTCTACGGAGCCCAATACGGTTTCACCCATATAGGTTTCCACGATATTATCTTATATTTTTTTACGTTATTTGCATTTAAAATAACACATAAGACTTCATCGTTAGCAATATATAAATAATTATATATTACCGAAAAGTATATAACTCTTTTCACGGTGACATGACCACAAGACACATATTATTTAATTATTTAGTTTTTCACTAAATTTTTCAAATGATATCTTTTTTTCACCTAATAATGGATAATTTAAACAATGTGTTATTATTTTTTTTAAAACTTCTTTTTTATAAATTTCTAAAGCATAAAAATTACCATAAGAATTTCTTACTGCATTACTAGCCTCAAAATATAATTTAATAGCTTCAATTAGATATATATCATCATTTTGTCCTATTGAAAAGGAATGAGCATTAGATTTTCTTAATGAAAAACAACCTTCAGCTTCTACAAACCCAGATAATCATTCTTTAAAATAACTAGGAGTTACAAATGGAGCTTTAAGTATATCACGTTGATTATCGTATTTATTATTTCTATTATTTAAGTAATAATCCATACTATTTTTAGTTAAACAAGTTTTTAAAAAATTTAGTTGACATATTTTTTTAGAAGTTAATAAAGGATATTCTTCAAATATTTTTATAATTTCTTCTATATCTTCTTTTTTATTAACCACTCAAATTACATCTTGTTTAACTATTCTTACATAACCTCCTATAGTTTTAGCTATTAATTTTAACATATCGAAATTAAGAATATCATATTTTAATTTAATAACTAATCTATATTGTAAAGACTTTTTTAATCAATGATTAACTTGTATACTACCGTCACCATCCATAAGGCCTACTCAAAATTTTTTAATGTAATCATTATCTAAATTTAATAAATTCAAAGATGAACTAGAATTATTAAAAAAAATTTTATCATTTTTTATTTTATCCATTAATATATTAATTGCAAAAAAAAGGATAATCACAGTATCATGGAATGCAATATCCAGAGATGCGTTCGCTAAAACTACCCCACTTACTAAATAAAAATTTATTAATCTTTTAATCTTTCATAACTAAACATATAATCTTTATAAATACCTCCTACTTTAGCATATTTTTTAATTGTACTATGACTTATATTTAAAGCTTTTTGAGCTTCCATTACTCCATCGTATTTGCATATAAAATTTTTATTAATATCATACACAAATACTGCTTTTTTAATATGAATATGATTATTTATATTTAATATTAATTCATCACATTCTTTAGAAATTCAATTTGCTATAACCGGTGTATCACTTATATTATAAGGTGTATTGGTAAAATATCATTCTCCTCTAAATATATTTTTTTCTTTTATAACATCAACTATTGTTGAATGATTAGATTTAATTAATTTAGCTAAAGTTAATACGGAAGGAAAAATTACTAATAACTCTTTAAAAGAATTATAAATATAAACAGGATAAGCAGATTTAGCTTCAATTATCCTGACTTTAGTTTCCATAGAATGATTTTTATTATAAAAAGGATTATTTTCACCTGTTAAAGCTTTAGCTATTAAACCTTTAGTAACGTTACTATGAACTCTATTTTTAGCCAGTTCTGATAATAATTTTTTAGTTTCCTCTGTATGTTTGTAACCTAAAGAAGAATAACCTTGTTTTAATACATTATAATACGGTAATACAAATGTTATAAAATAAGTTTCTCTAACTGTTAAAAATCGAGGTTCTACATACTCTAATATTAATAATTTAAAGTTAGATTGATCATATTTTAATAAACCTTTAACAATAGGCATGTTAATATTTTGTTTACTTTTTAAAAAAATATTATTAAGATAATTTTTCATTCTAGAAGCTAAATTAATAGAACTTCCTACATAAGAATGACCATTAATTTTATTAATTAAACAATAAACACCTGATTTATCTTTTTGTTCTTTTAAAATATTAACCTTATCTTCTTTAAAGTTATCATATGTTATTAAAGGATTTAAATTTTTTGTATTATCTTCTTTTTTAACATTAGAAGTAGAATAAGCACGAATAGTTAATTTAGGGTAAAGATTAAAAGAATTATTTAAATTAAATAATGAATTTTTATTTAAAGGACTATATCTTCCTTTATTAAGGAAACTACTATTAGTCTCTGAGGTGCTTACTAATTTGTATAAATTTTTTATACGTAAGTTACCTGCTGATTGTTCAAAATTATACAAATTAACTGGAATTAAATAAATACCTAGTAATATAATTGTCAGAAGTTCCCAACATATTGTAGTATTTAAAGGGAGAACCAAGTGGGGGAATAATCCTCCAATAGTGAACATAAAAATGAACCCAAGAGCGAATAATAATGGAGTATGGAAGTGTAATGAACCACCATAACAAGTTGCTAACCATGAGAAGATTTTAATTCCTGTAGGTACAGCAATAATTAATGTTGCGGCAGTGAAATACGCACGTGTATCCACATCTAATCCAACACTGTACATATGATGCATAAGAGTTAAACCTCTTTTGTGGACTATATCTTCATCTTTTAATTGAGTTTATCACCAGTTTTTTTTGTAACACTCGTAATCAAATTAATTTCTTTACTTAGTTTTCTGATTTCACTAAGTCCTGTTTCTGTAAGGTGAGCCTTATTTTGTACTAACTGATAAACTGCTACTCATTTATCAAAAGAATATTGTTTTTTACTTTTTAATCGAAATTTGTTAAGATATTCAATTATAAGTGGCGCTTTAACAAAAGAATTACTTTCTATTCTATGCATGTTACCTTCAGTTCCTTTTTTAAGTTTTCTATGGCTTAAAAAAAGATTTAATTGATCTTTTATATATAACATATTTTCCAAACTATCTTTTTGATCAATCATAAATCTTAATTTTACTTGATATCCTAAAGCCATAGCTTTTCTTTTAAAAAGTGTAACATTAAAACAACCCTCGGCATCAATAAATCCAGATATTCAACTATTATTTAACGTAGGAAGAACATTATTGTTTCTTTGTTCAATATTAAGAGTATCTAATCAATTTTTTTTTACTTGAACTTTTCTTTTATTTAATACTAAATTACCATTAAATAAAGCTATTAGAACAAGCATACTTTTTTGATCATCGACCCGATAACGACTAAAAGGCCCATATGTTTTAACTCTTCCTATATCTAAAGTTTCATGAATATGATTTAATATTGCAATTTCTTTTTGAGTTAATACAAAATTAAGACGATTATCTTTCCCTACGAGAAATGCACCATCACCTTCAGAAAATCCAATAAATCAAGTTAATCAATCATCAGATATTTCATCAGAATTTTTTCCTGATACATTTCTATATTCATCAAAATTAAAAGATGTTTCGCGTGTAGTCTCTGAGGAGCTATTTTCAGTTTTTTTTCCAAAATTTTTTGGATTTACTAATAAAGATAAATACATAAAACTAATATTTCCGGCTGATTGAACATAACCTATAAGATTTTCACTATTAAAAGTACTTATAGACACTAAGCTTTCCCAGCATACAGCGAAATTTATTACCTCAAAGTCACCATTGAGGAAAGCCACTTAAATTAAAAGATGTTTCGCACATAGTCGATGAGGATCCTTATTAAACTAGTCTATTAATTTCAAATTTTACCTTTGTAAGGCTTAAACTTTTTAGAGTTAAAGCTATAAAAGGGTAAATTATTTTAATAGTATAATAATAGTTATAAATACAAAGTTTCCTGCTGATTGAACATAACCTATAAGATTTTCACTATTAAAAGTACCTATAGATACTAAGTTTTTCCAGCATACCGCGAAATTTATTACTCCAAAGTCACCTTTGGAGAAAGCCATCATTGTATTATATTTTTTATCTAATTTGTTAAATAAAAATTTAAAGATTTTCTTAATTAGTCCATATCATTTTTTAACTTAATCAATAAATTTAATCCTGCTGAAGTTAAATGTTTTTCACTTTTAATTATTTCTGCAGCTTTACAGAAATTTAAATAACTTAAAGCTTTTATACCATAAAGAGGGTATTTTTCAAAAAAAGGAATAATAATATTAAATATATCTGATGTTTTATTTACATTAAAATCCCCAGCTAATTGACCTTTTCTTTGTTTATACTCTCCACAACCAAAATAATTTTTAAAACTAATAAGAAGTTGTTCATCTCGAATATGTTGAGTAATTAAAAATCTTAATCCGACTGAATATCCAATTTTGTGTGTATTAGATTTGGAAATTTTAATACGGAAACAACCTTCAGCAGTTACAAACCCTACTAATCAATAAGGGTTATAAATTTCTTGTTTTACAATTAAAGGTCTTATAGCAGGAATAATGTCCGGATAGGCTTCTTTTAATTCATCATTTAGCCCTTTGTTTATGCTAGCTTTAAGTTTCACAATTTCTTTTAGACCATCAAAAGTCAAATGATTTTTATGTTTAACTAAGTCAAAAACTTGTTTAAAGAGTAGATAATCAGCTTGTTTTTGAGTTATTAAAGGATATTTTTCAAAATGATTAATTATTATTTCTAAATCAGCAATAGATGTTACTGTAAATTTAATAACATTTTTTTCTCTATCCATAATTACACCAATATCGTTAAAAAATACTTTAATATTTTCTAATAACTCCTGATCTTTTTTATGTAAATTAATTCCGAATGATAATTTTACAGCTCAACCTACTTTAAATTTAGAGTTTTTACTAATAGAAACATTAAAATAACTTTCCCCGTCGCAGAATCCAGTAATAAAATAAGGATTTAGTTTTTATTTTTGATATGAACCAGTAGCAAAGTATCTTTGTGTAAATATTTTACTAATTATATTGTATTTATTTATATTATAAACACAACATATATTTATTAACAACAAAAGAAAAAAAAAATTTTGACTTCACACCACGAATCCTAGAACTCCAATTGACATCATAGCATAACTATGTTTTGTATGTAAGTAAATATTATTAAAAAAGTTTATTTTAATCTATTTGAATTCATTTGTAAATTTAATATCTTAATCTGGTCTAAACCTTTTTTAGTTAAGTGTTGTTTTAATTCAATAATTAACATACATTGTTTAAAACAAACATAATCTTCTTGTTTTAAGTTTAAAAGAGGATAACTATCAAAATGAGGTATTATTTTTTCAGCTGCTAAAGCAGCTGTATCTTGAACTATAAAATCACACCTGGGAGTAGATAAATTAGATCTTAAATTAACTACCCCACAATCAAAAAATTTTATAAATAAAATTTATTTTTTTAATAATATTTAATATAACAAAATGTCGGGCAAATTTGCCCTGCAGGGCCCTCAGGTCTGCATATGTTTAACTAACATATATTTAAAGGGATAAGGAATTAATCATAAATATAAATTTATGATTTAGTTATTTTGTATTTATTCTGGAATATTGCACCCGATTTAATGTATCTAGCTACAGTATTATTACTTACACTAAAATGACGGGATACACTTCTTACAGAAGGAAAGTTTAATTTATCTCCTGTCTCAGTATCATGCAATACAACAGCTGTACCAAGAGTAGCCGAAATTTTTAATTTGGATTCATCTTTATGAGTTTTACCTATAGATGAATCACTAATTTTTTTTTTGTGTTCTTCTGATTTTTTTATACCAAGCTTTGCTTTACTCATTTTAGCTAAAGCTTCTACAGTGTGAACACGACCCTTAAGAGAAAGACTTAATTTTTTTCTTACTTCTTCAGAAAAACTACGACCAATGTAAAATTTTGACAATTTTTCTCGAGTACTTTCTGAATGTTTAAACCCAAAAACCGAACCTGCTATTTTTAAAGTATTATATTCTGGGTTGAATAGGTCAAAATAATATTGTTCTCTTGCAATAAGATCTTTTTTATCACAATACTCTAATATTTCTAACCTAAACTTTGAATAACCATATTTTAAAATAGCTTTACTAATTGTAAGTTTATTACTAGATAAATAGGCAAAACTAAAGTAAGAACTAAATCTTCTTCCTAAGTTAACACTTGAACCAACATAAGATTTATTATTTTCTAAGTTTACTCATTTATATATACCAGATTTATTCTTATTCTCCCTAACAATAATAAGTTTTTCAGAATCAGAATTAGAATATATCTTTGCAGGTAAAAAAGTATATAAACAATATACAGATGATAGATCATAGTATATAGAAAATATAAAACCTAAGGCAATTAAACAAAATAAACATCAAATTTGCGCGTAACATTAAGTTTTGTATTAAGTATAAAACTAAAAATAATGATAGTTTAAAATAAATATTTGCAAATATTCAAATACTGATTAATTAATACTTAAAAAAATGCTAATACATATTAATATATTTACTTAAAACAAAACGGACTATATCATAATAAGCGAAACTTATTTTTTTCGTGTAGTCTCTGAGGTATTATAAAATTACCTGCTGATTACCTTAAAGGCTTTCCAGCATATAGAAAAATTTAACAATAATATAATAATTTTTAATGTGCAATCTTGAAATGTTTTGATGTAAAAATAAAAAGAAATCTTTACTGTGCTGAGCTATATGAAATTTACAATACACTTTCTCTAATAATCCTTCGCCGGTCTAACGTAGATAGAAAATCCACCATCCCCGGCTACAAATCCCGAAACCCATTGTGGATTTATATTATTAGGTAAATCTATAATTGGTTTATCTGATGGTATTATATTAGGGTAATAATTTAAAACTTTTTTAGATACTCCTCTATTTATATAAGCATAATAAGAAAGAATAGTTAAAAACCCTTCTTTAGTTAAATGTTCTTTATTTAAAATCATTTTTACAACCTTACATCATAATAAAAAATCCACTCCTTTTTTAGAAATAAGCGGATATTTTGTAAAATGCGGTATTATTACATCATTTATGTAGTTAACATTTGTTACTCGATAAACAGATTTTTTTCTATCAGGTCTATGATATATTCCACCTACACCAAAAAAAGATTGAATTTTATATAAGATTTCTTTATCTTTTTCATGTAAATTTATTTCAAATGAAATTCTTACTTTAGATTTTAAAGACTCTGATACTTCTATTATTACTGAAAAACAACCCTCAGCATCTATAAATCCCGTTACTCAATGAGGATCTAATTTATTTTCAATAAGCTTTGTAGAATAATATTTTTTTAATAATTTATTTGTTCTTACACCTAAACAAAACATTGGACTATATCTTAATCATTTAGCAAAAATGATTTCCCACATGTAGTCTCTAAGAATCTCAAAAATTTTTATATAATTTTTGATTCTCTGCTGATAACTCATTGTAATATCCTTAAATATATTGTTTATATTTAAAGCCTTAGAGGTTTCCAGCATATAGTGGATGGATTGCACATAATGATTAATTAATGTAGGCTTACGCTTGTAAACCATTCCTAGATACTTTTCAAATAAATGAAATTGGACCATCTCTTTGTCAACTAAATAATATAAAAACACTTTATTAATAAATTTATACATTAAACTTTACCAGATACTACCTTATCTCACTTAATCATAAAATTTTTTCAACTTTTACCTAATACTGAATTAGGTGTTGCATTATGAGCATGAAGTACTCTAAGTTCATAAAATTTATTAACCATGTGTAATCTTACTCGTTTTTCAGATCTAGAAGGATTAATTTTAAAATAATCATTAACTAGTTTTAAAATTTCATCTTTTCTATAACAAGTTCATTTAAATGCTCCTACTTTAGCCATAGTATAAATTTTTCCACCATACAGTTCAACTAAAGCATCTAACAAAAATTTGTTTTTTTGAGATGCAGTAATAAATAATTGACCAGATTTATCATTCATATAAACGCTACCATCACTATCGAAAAATCCTGCAAATCAACCATTATAGTAAGTTAATGGTTCTGGGTTAATTAAGTCTATGTTATATTTTTCGCATATTTTACCTAATTGAAGCATTCTTACAGGATTTCGAATAAGACCATTAACAGCTTTTATTAAATTTAATAAGCCTGTTTGATGATGTAATCTATATCTTAAATGATTATCCCCAGCCTTTAATTTTACTGAACCTCCAAATTTTTGTTTAATTATAAATAGACAGTGTTTATCCCTAAGTTCCATAACTATTTCTAGACTAGCATATCCTTTTTTTGATAATTGAAAACAACCATCGCCATCAATTAATCCTGCTAATCATTCATTAAAAGCCTTATTATTATCTGAAGATTTAAGATTCTCATTTTTAATTTTAGTATCTTCGATAATTTCTGAAGAAATAGAATTATCAGCCGAATCTAAATTATTGTGTTTTTGTGTTGACAACAAACATATGGCCTCTGAGATTACTACTCACATGCTTAATCTTATAGACTCCTTAATCTTAGATTTCAAGTTTATAAAACTTGGTGCTTTGGTTATCGGCGGGTTCGCAGTAGGAAATAAAATTTCTTGTACAAACATTTTTACATTTTTAAGATTTATTTTTATATTGTTTAAAATAAATAAAAAAGTAGTTTGTAGTATATGATCTACTGAATTCCTGCGTATAGTTTGTTGCATTAAAAATTTTTTTTTTAAAGGGCCATCTTGACCGAAAACGTGTTTACTTGATGTAGAAGAAACTACAGTACTAATAATACCGAAACCTGGTATAATTAAAATGTAAACCTCTGGGTGACCGAAGAATCAAAACAGATGTTGGTATAAAATAGGATCACCACCACCTGCAGTTTCGAAGAATGATGTATTAAAATTTCTATCGGTTAGTACCATTGTAATTCCCTATTCTTGATCTACGAGACTAGGTCCCATGACTCTTTCGTCAGCTGTTTTGCAGTTGACGACGATGTCTTAAAAATAATACTATTATTTAGAGTAAATCTTCATTAACTCACATTAATGGTGGGATCATATCTTACTTATCTAAGTTATAGAAATTATTAAGATGGTCTCAAACAAAAATTGTTCTTTTATCATTCATATTTGATTTAATTTTTATAACTTTTTCTATATTCAATTTATGATCCATTTTTCCAGATTTAAATAAATCAACAACTTCTATTCAGCATTTAAAATCTAAATATTTACTACCAAATAAAGGGTAATTGTTTAAATAAGATTCTAAATTTAAGTTACCTTTTAAGTTAGTTGTTCTAACTCTATATTCAGGATTAGGTTTATCTACTCTGACAGGCTTTACAACAGTAGATAAAAGTTCAGCTATATTTTCTAAAAAATATAAATTACTTTTTCCATTGTGATCAATTTGTCTTTGTGAAAGCTCAAATTTACATTCTATTCTAGTAGATTTATCATTTTTAGTTGTTCTAACTGAAAAATGCCCATCAGCTTCGACAAACCCTGATAATCAAGCATCACTAGTTAAATTGCTAGTGTTTAAAGGTTTTTTTTCTAAATTAAGATTTGAATCTTTAATATTATATCAATCAATTAATTTTCATAAAGCATAAATTTTTGGTGTTCTCATATAACCATTAATTAAAGATAATAATAATAACAATCCTAATTTATTATTAACTGTAAGAATATAAGCATTTACTCCTTTTTTCCTTGCAAGAGATCCGTGACCTAGATTTTTTTGAATTAATAAAGCTAAAGGTAAATCTTTTAAATGGAAAACAATTTGTATAGAAGGGTAATTAAGAACACCTTTTGGGGATCTTTCTGATTTAGGTACAATAATTGTTCCGTCACCTTCAATTAATCCGGCTAAATATGAACTAAATTTATTTTTTTCAATTTGAGTATGAGAAATTGTACTATACATTTTTGTATTCTTACAATTTTTTATAATAATACTATAGCAGATAAGCTCTGACGTATAATCTCTGAGGATCCATAAAAAGTCCAAACTTTCTATGTTTCCTGCTGATTGTGTAAAATAAATATTTAACAGTTCCCAGCTTACAGTCAAATTTAAAGCCGGCAGAATTAAATAGGTTTTACCGGCAAGCACAGGAAGAGAAAGTAATAATAAAACAGCAGTAACAACCACAGCTCATCCAAATAAGGCTAGTTTGTGTAATCTTGTACCAGGACTTCGCATATTAAGCACAGTTGTAATGACATTAAATATTGTTAAATTAATAACAATTTATGGACTATATATTCAGCACATCTGTATTTTAGATATGGTGTTTAACGTTTAGTCTCTAAGGATTTCAATAAACATAATGTCTATGATTTCCTGCTGATTAAGCATAGCTTATAAAATTTTTACTATTAAATACTTATAAACACTGAGCTATTCCAGCATACAGTTAAAAATTTTATATGAACCTCATAAAATTTTTGTTTTTACAGAAATTTACAAAAATATCCATTATAAGCTTTACCTAAATTAATATGTTTAACCAATGTTACTTGAGAAGCGGATAAACCTTTGCTTTGCAAATATTCCACACATTTACCTAAACTAGGTAACACTGTAGTATTTTCTAAGTTATTTACATCTGTTAATATAACAGGTTTAGAAGAACTATTTAGAGGTTTATTTTTATTAAATTTAATTCTATCATTTTCTAACATTAAAGATAAATCCAAATCAGACATATCTTTAACTTTAGCAGTTAACACCGGTTCTCTTAAAAAAAGATATTTACCTAAATAATAAGTACCGTTGTTTAAATGTTTAGTAAATGTCGTATGATGAATATTAAGTTTTCTAATAAAATCAATCTGTTGTGTTGAATTATAATATAGTATAGTCATGTCTCTATTATACATAAATAAACTTCTTGCATTTGACCCACTAGGGTTATTAGAAACTGTCCCTTACAATAAAAACTTGATCAAAACAGACCACTTCAGTAGGCTGTGTTTAGTTAATTTTTAATCTTCGATAATTCTCTGAAAAATATATTTACCTTTAAAAGGTGTTGTTCGATTTTGTTGAAAGTAATTAGAAATTGCCGTTTGTCTGATTTCAAGAGCTTTTGCTGCAGCAGAAATAGAATCATAAATAGTTGTCTGATTATTATCTTTATCAAACACAACTATTTTTTGTTTAGGTTTCCCCGCTCCTTCAGGTTTCTTTTTTCCAAACATTGGGTTTTTATCTCCTTTCTTAATTGCTGATAATATAGTAATTGTTTCTTCTGAATGTTTGAAGCCTAGTGATGAACCTGCAATTTTTAATGTGTTATACTCTGGTTTTAAAACATCGAGATAATGCTGTTCTCTTTCTATACAATTTTCAGAGGCACAATATTCAATAATTTCCAACTGGAAGTTTGAATAACCATATTTTAGTAAAGCATTATAAATAAGACTTTTATTTTTTTTTATTTCAGCGTTTAAAAAAGAAATATCATAATAATCTCTTAATCTTCTACTTAATTTCGTACTACTTCCAACATAAGATTTTCCATTTTCTAAATTTACTCATCTATAAACACCGGATTTACTTTTGTTTTCTTTTAAAATTTGAACTTTTTGAGTTTCAGCATTAGTGTATACTACTACAGGAATTACTGATAATAAAAAGTTATCCATATAAAAACCGTCCCCTTCCAAAATAAAATAAAGTATTATTACAAAGAAAAAGAAGTTTCTGCCTAATTGAGAAATTAAATTTTTGTTTTTATTTCTTTTATTAGTCATAAATATTCCAAAAATTAATCTAAAGTTTTTTTCTATTTGATTAAAAAGTTCTGCAGTAAAATATAAGTTTAATAATTTGTTTAAGTTAAATATTGTGTTAGTAGCTTTTTTTATTTTATATTATTGAGTCACTAAGTAAAAGTCTAGTAAAAGGGGTAACTCTATTAACTTACACTTAATAATCTGCTGTCCAGTAGTAATGTACATTACCATCAAAGCAAATGGCTTTTCATGAATAATAATTCAATCGTACAAAACAGTCTGCGAAGTTGTATTTATCGCTAGCCACGACGGTAAGGCATATTTTTATCCCTAAGCTGCAGATCATTCAAGGCTTAATCGACCAAGAAGTCCCAACCAATTATTAAGCGTCCTTTAATTTCATATCCCATACTAAAGTTTGCACTTAATGACTCATAAGCCTTTTGGTTATCACTCAGATTATCCATTGGAATACCTGCAGGTTGGGCTGCTAACCCGTTACCAATATTTAGCTGCGTGACAGCTCCGCCACCTGAATTAATCATCGCTACCAAAAAGCTGTTAGTGTTTATTATTACAAATTTGCGCACACCAGATCTAATAAATAAAATTGTTCTAATTTTTGAACCTTTTATATAATTATTAATAATAATATCATTATTTTTTACATTGATAAATATAACTTTTTTAATGCGGGGACATAAACCCCGCCCTGCCCTGCGCGGCGGGCCGCGACGGTTTATTTCTAAACTTAACTCTGTCTTTTTCTAACATTATAGCTAAATCTGTGTAAGATATATCTTTAACCTTAGCAGTTAAAACAGGTTCTCTAAAAAATTTATATTTACCCAAATAATAAGTACCTTTATTTAAATGTCTAATAAATGTAGTGTAATGTATATTAAAATTTTTAATTAAATTTATTTCTTCATTAGTATAATAATACAATATTGACATATCTCTATTATACATAAAAACAGCTTTTTCATCATTTGATCCATTAGCTACTCTAAAAGTATTTAAAGTAAAATTAGAATCTAATAAATAATACTGTTCTAATACAATTTCTGAATTTTTTATATAATTTTCATAAAAAGGAAATATTTGTAAAGAAAAATTTTTTAACTGTTCTTTTTTTAATAAAGGAATTAATAAACCACTTTCTCTATGAGTAAGATTAATATAACCATTTAATCTAAAAGATAGCTCTGAAGATGAACCTACATATTTTCCACCTGTTGTTAAATGTGTAAATATATAAATACCAGCCACTCTTTTTTTACTATTAGGTAAACCTAGCTTTTCTTTAAGAATTTTTTTAGTTATACTTTTTTGATTCAAATTAGTTAGAATAAAACAAGGAGTATTAAGTAAATCTTTTAATTCTTCATTAGTAGTTTTAATATTACAATAAGCTAAAATTTCATTAATTTTATTAGCAGTCACAACTTTACCACTATTCAGTTGCTCAATTGCTAAAACATGGCTATGTTTATTCGGACCAGCTCTACCTAAAATTTCTTTTCACTTAGAATCAAATTTAGGTTTATTATTTCCTTTAGGAGTACCATTTTCTTGAAAATTATTATGATTATTAAATTCAAATTTAGGTTTATTAGAACTAAAATAACATTTGTTTATTAATTTAGAGCTTATTGAGTTTTTTCTATTCTTTACAAAAAAAATTAAACTGAAACTAAAATTCATAGAACCTAAAAGAGAAGAAATTCCTGCTAAATGTAAACCAAAAATTGCTAAGTCCACACTAGCTCCACTATGACTTTGTATTCCTGCTAAAGGAGGGTAACATTATATTTATAACCTCATATTTTGAATATACTTTAATAATTTTTGTAATTAATTAAATATATCTTATCGAAATACTATCGTTATTTCCACCATTCACATGGTGGTTTGGACTATACCTTCATCCAAACCATTCTAGTCTTTATTATTTTTATCTTGAGTAGTATCTACTAAAACAAAATTTTTATTTAATCTGATTTTTCTTAAAACTCTTATATTATCTCTTAATTTTCTTAATTTTTCATAATTACCTTTATCTTTTACATAAGATCTTGCTCAAATTCTAAATTCTACAGTTTTCATACCTTTCATAGTATTATTGTAATAATCTATTATGTTAAAAATAGCACGTGAATTAGTAGTTACTACTGTGTAATGTGTTTTTTTTTTGCTTATACTTATACCTAATATATAAGCTATAGATTTTAAAACAATAGGATCTAATTTCTGAGTTATTTCAAAAGCATGAACTATTCGAGTAGAATCTTTGCTTACAAGATAAAAACTTCCCTCTGCTTCAGTAAAACCTATAAGTCAATATTTACTCATTACTGATTTAGCATCATTAGTATTATTAACTTCATAATTAACTGATTTTCAAGCAGGAGAAATATAGTCAGTAGGCATTTGTTCACTTTGTAATTTTAATAGTAAATTATCTTTTTCTTTTGTAGATAAATTAGGATTTTCTAATATATCATAAGCTTTTTTAAATTTTTGATAGGAAAAATATTTACTAGTTAATAAAGGATATTTATCAAAAATAGGTAAAATAATAGAACCTATATTTTTTCTATCTCTTATTCTAAAATCTCCTTTATTACAATTAGCATCTATATAGACTGAACCTACACCTAATTGTTTTTTGATAAAATATAATATTCTTAAATTATAAGTACTCTGAGTTAATTTAAAGAAAAGAGTTCATTTTCCTTCGGCTACTCTGATTATAGAAAAACTTCCATCTCCATCAGTAAATCCGACTAATCATTGATGAAAATTATCTTTGTTTTCGTAATATTTAGATTTATTAATTGATCTAGAATGGTCATATATTTCTATGATACTTGGATGCTCTACATTAAGTCTCTGATGGGAACAATGGAAGTGAGTAAAAGAAAAATACCGCTTTTGATTAGGAAAAGTGGAAACTGCATTTTGTAAAGTATGCTTATCGGTATATCCTATTCTAAATACGTCACCCGTTAAATTATTTAATGATAAAGCCTCAATAGAGAATCTACCTTTATTCATTCCTGATTTAATTAAACGAATTTCATCTAACCCTTTTTTAGTTAGATGAGCTTTGTTTTTCATTAAATCTGCAATTCTGCAAAAATCTTGAAAATCGTTTGATTTTTCACCTTGGATAGGATAATTTAAAAAGAATGGAATAATTTTTTCATTAATGTCTGAGAATTTAGTTACTACAAAATCTCAAACTTCTTGATTAGTCTTCTTCTTTAAATATCCACATCCTAAAACCTGAATTAAATTTCTAAGAAATTGTTCATCTTTGGCATGTTGAGTAATTTGAAATATTAATTGAATAATTACCTTATTATTACCTTCAGAAAGATTACAAAAAAAACATCCCTCCCCTGTTGTGAAACCAGCTAATCAATTAGGACTTACAACTGAATTATCTGTAATTAAAGGCCTCTCCGTAGAAGTAATATCTGGGAAAGCTAGTTTTAAATCGTCAGAAAGAAGACCTCAATTCATAGCCGCTTTAATTGAAACAATTTTTCGTAGTCCATCTTGATTAAGATGTTCTTTAACTAACATTAAAGAAATAGCTTGCTTGAATAATTCATAATCCGCTTTTTTTCTTGAAAAAAGTGGAAATTTATCTAAATGAGCTATTATTATATTTAAATCTTTTAGGTTCTGAGCCCTATATTCAAAAGACTCTTTACGTTGTTTATAAATTTTTCCTGCCTCAAAGAAATTTAGAATTTTTTCTAGTAAAGCTAGATCCTTTTTATGTAAAGTTAATTTAAAGGAAGGTTTTAATGCTCAACCTGTAACATAATCTTTATTTTTATAAACATTTAAATAAAAACAACCTTCAGCGTCTATAAGCCCCGAAACAAATTCAGGATTAAGTATTGTTTTAGTTGTATAGAAACGTTTAGTTGTTCTTATTTTCTTAAAAACAAATCCAGATTGGCGTCCTAAAAGAGGATGAGAATTTCGGGTACTTAACATTAATTTATTATGTCCCCAGGCGCATTGTCTTAATTCTACACATTTTTTACTTTTGAAAAAAAAACATAGAAATACAATTAGTATTATTACTACTAATAAAAAAAGTGAGTAACTAATAGTATAAGTTTTTAAAACTATAAGAGTTTCGCGCATCGAGTAGAGTTTTATTGCCTCTAAGTTACCAAAGAGCAACTCCTTACCTTTTAAAAGAGTTCAACCTGTCAATTTACAAATAAAATTTTTCCATCTCGTTATTGTTAACCCTGATTACATTGAACAATAAAAATTGTTCAATGAATCTCAATTAAATTGAGTTCAGGCGCCGCCGCGTAGCGGCGGCACCTGAACCAGCATCGCGCAGTGCGCGCCTCCGGTTCTTTTAGTATTCATAATGAATAAATACTAAAAAACAGGATTAATTAACAAGTTTATAGGTTGAAGAAAATTTTAATTCCTTTTTTATTATAGGAACTATCACTTAAAACACACATTTAATTTAACACTAGTGTATAAACTATCTCAATTTTTAAAAGGATAAAGATAAAAATAAAATAAACAGGATTATTTTATTCTTTTTTTAATATTTATTATTTTCTCTACCCCCTCTTGAGTCAAATGTGCTTTGTTATTCATTAATACCCCAACACTGCAAAATTTTTCATAATCTAATGATTTATATCCTTGTAGAGGATATTTTTGGAAAAATGGTATAAATTTTTTTTGTATATCTGAAAATTTTGAAGCTAGGTATGTTACATGATCTGCGTTTTCATAAACGGCTCCGCTATTAAAATAATTTACAAAACCTTCCATTAAAATTTTATCTCGACTATGTTGAACTATACTAAAATCTAATTTTATCTGGTATCCTGTTTTGTAAGCATTAGATTTTATAACATTTATAAAAAAACATCCTTCAGCTTCTACAAATCCAGTAATTCAGTAAGGGTTTACATTTTTAAAATAATTGTTTCTTACAGGTCTTTCTACAGGACATACATTTGGAAAATGAGTAGTTAGCAATGGCGTTAGGCCTTTATTTAATGAAGATTTAAGTGATATAATCTTATCTAATCCTTTTGAATCTAAATGTTGTTTATTGTGCATAATAATAACTATTTGTTTAAATAGTTCAAAATCGGCTTGTTTTTCAGTTAATAAAGGATATTTTTCAAAATGAGGTATTATTACATTAATAATATCTTTTATTGATTTAACAGTAAAATAGGCAGAATTATCTTTTTCACGTATTGTGATATTTCCAATCCCTCCGAAAAATTTTTGTATTTTTTCTAATAGAGCTGTATCTCTACTATTTAAATTAATAGTAAAAACAGGTATTATATTTCAACCTGTTTTATATGTTGCTCTTTTAAGCACTAATACTGAAAATGAACCCTCACCATCTACAAAGCCAGTTACATAAGAAGGATGCAAACAATTAAACTTTCCTTTAGGATTAGAATAAGTACTATTTAATCTTTTATTTAATTTACCTGTCTTTAAATAATAAGATTACAACTTATAAAAGAGTATTTTTTACCTTATTTCAATGAATGAAATAAGGATAATAATGAAGGGAATCTTGAAGGCCTTCAAGAAGAAAAAAAATATAACAATTTACCTTTTTGATTTCTAATTGTTTTAAGAACAATTATAGATCCATCGCCTTCTATTAAACCAGCTAAATAATGACCTAATAATCTATCAGAATCTTTATTAGTTGAAAATTTACGTAGAAGACCTTTAAAGGAAGATTTCGTTATTTTAGTTAATTTACCCTTCACTATAAAAAAAAATAAATTTTATTTGTTCCCGCGCTTCCGCGCGGGGATTGGACTATATTTTCACCTTATAAGGTGTATCACGTATAGTCTCTGTGGAATCCTTCTAAGGTTTCCTACTGATTATCTTTTAAAATATTATTTATAATAAATACAATATATATTATTACATATTTTATTTTTGGAATTTCCAGTATATAGTGATAATCTTTATAGTAATTACTTACTACTCGGGCACAGGGATTTTAAGTACCCGCACCATCCTCGATACAACTAGAAAATACAAATAAAGCTAAGCTAGGAATAAGTAGTGGGGTCGCAGACCGGGTCCATATTTAAGGCTTGAGAGCGCTGGGTCCAATTCTCGTGTGTTATTGATATTATCTCAACTTAGCGCTATGGACAGTTCTTAGTCAGATACTTTTTAAGGGTATCAACAACCATTCTTCATTTTCTTCTTATATGGATAACCAGAACGCTCCCCCCGAACCGTACGTGCAACTTTCACCGCATACGGCTCTCCACAGATTTCATTGGTAGCTGGTGTGGTTACCTTTCTCATACTTTCTCCTCATTAGTCTGTCGGTTAGGTTAAAAAAAAGGCCCAATTAAGTGAAGGCTGGAACAGCAGCGAATGGCTGATTTTGGGTTTACGGATTATACCGCTTACTTTTTCTTCCCTTGAAGAGTTTTTAAAGAAATTCCATCATATTTTCCAGCATGGATTTTTACATGACAAGGTTGACAGACGGGAATTTGCTTACGATTTAATTTTTACATTATTTTAGTGAAACCACTGAGGTTTTCTCCTTGTTTTATTATGTGTTTTACGTGGTGCATGTGTATATCTCCAGTTTCTCCACATATTAGACAAGAATTAAACATCGCTTTTTGGGTTTCTATGTTTCAACGAACCACATTTAAAGGGTCTCAGAATTTTGTATTAATTTTAAATTCACCCGTCTTATTCCCGTTGGGTGGGAGGAAGAATTCTACTTTATTTTTCGTTTTTAGTGTAGACAGATCATCTTTGGGGGCCAGGTTCGTACCAAATTTTCCGAAGACAGTGGCACGAGAATGTAAGTTAAATTTTCTTGTCAACGTGAGTGCACAAGAATGCAATAGTATATGTTTGACAATGCTGTTAACAACTGAATAATAATTATCCACGAAAGAGTAGTAGTTTAAGTATCCTTTGACTACAGAGTTGTAGTTCATGATAATGGTTCTATGATCGTAGAATATTCACTTTTTTAATGCTGTAGGAGTTCCATGAGAATCTTGGACGAATCCTTCTTTATGAAGTTTATCAATGATTCTCTTTATAGGCGCATGGAAAAAGACCCGAACATGATTTACTTTGGACTTTATTTTTTTTCCTGATCTATCTTTCTTCGAGACCATTTTCGATTGAGCAGGTTTCGGAGTAGATATCTCTGTTCCAAGAAACATAGCCCTTTCGTCGTGTAGGTTCGTTATGACCGTTTTTTCTTCGCTTAGTTCAAGTTTGAGAGTTTCTTTTAGAAACTTAGAGATTCTCTCTTTCATGTCCTTAGCGAATTCTTTGTTTCCTATTATTCCTACAATTCAATCGTCTGCATATCTGCAATATCTTATGCTGTTTCCGGTTTTTAATCGGGACGGTTGTATATTTCTCTTTTCTCGTAGTTGAGCGATTTCTTTTAAAATTCTCTTGTCTGGATTATCTTTATATTCTTTCTCTTTTCTTTTGATCAGAGTTGAATATCAAGACATTTTAGGATTCACTTTTGATATTTCTTTATCCGTCAGTTCTTCAATTAAGCTCTTCATATATAAATCTAATTCATGTAAGTAAATATTTGAAAGCAAAGGTGATAGAATTCCTCCTTGCGGTACACCTAAGTTAGATGCATGATAATTATGATTTTCAACATATCCAGCTTTGACTAATTTTCAGTATAAATTCATGAATCGAACATCATCTATATATTTCTTTAAGAGTCCTTCAAGTACATAATGGTCTACGTTGTCGAAATATCCTTTGATATCTCCTTCGATCGCTCAGGTGGTTCCATTCCATTTAGAGATTTCTTTAAGGGCTGTATGACAACTTCTTCCAGGTCTAAATCCGTGGCTAGTGTCTAAAAATTTTGGTTCGTAGATCGCTTCTAGAATAATTCTCATGGCTTCTTGGACTAATTTATCCATTGGACTCGGGATTCCTAATGGCCTCATTTTCCCATTGGCTTTGGGGATATATTCTCTTCTTACTGGTTTAAATTGGAAGGATTGATTTTTCATAGTGAGAATTATTCGGTCTATGATTTTGAGAGAAATTCCGTCGAGCGTTATTTGATCCGAACCTGGGGTCATATTTCCCGGTTTGGATTTTATGTTTCGATACGCTAGTATATATAAGTCCCGCGACATCATCAGTTTGTAAATATCTCTAATTTTCGGTTCTAACCGAATATTACCTAGAGCTAATTCGAGTATCCTGCCGACTTGGACTTTTATGTCCTGAGTTTCCGCTTGATATGAATTAGTGGAAATTTGCTGGAACCCTTTAGTAATGAGTTGCATCCGCTCATTACCTTGTACGGTTCCTCCGTCCCCTTGTCGATTACTCGATTTAGGGGATCCCGCATTTGATTCTTCGACGTTTTCACTTTCCTTAGGTTCAGTTCTATCTACTTGCGGTAGTTCCTTTTCAGAGATTGTCTTAGGGTCACTCTGATCTGTTGACTCTAACTCCTTATCATTAGCTTCAGCGTTGGGGCTAAAAGGGTTTAGTTCGGCCCCGGAAGAACTCAGATTTTGAACCATAGAAGTGTTATCTAGCAGTACTTCCTCGTGATTCCAACTATCACTGTTTACTGCTTCATCACCATGCTCCGGTCCCTCATCCATTTCGGAATTTGGTAAGGTGATTGATTTACAGACTGTTACAATAAGTCTGGTTGATATCTTTAGTAATCTTATTATTAATAAATTAATTACTTTTCGGACTGCAAGGTCTATGATATCTTTTCATGTCCTTAAAGATCAACGACCATCGAATATCCAAAACGGCGCACATCAGAAACTAATGTTATTAAGACGAGGGAATGCCCAAACTTAGTTATATAAAAAGCGACTTCCGTTCATAAAGCGCTCCTAGGTGTTTTACATATGTTCTGATCATTTACCTGATAAGGACCCTTCACACCAATCAGCTTAAGCCAATTCTAAGTTTCGACTGTACATTCGCGAGCTTTTATGCTCTACGTAGGTGAACCAGTCAGTAGCGATGTATAATATCGACGGTCTTCAATCAGGGAATCGTTAACCGTTTTCACCTTATCCAATCATTATATTTATTTATGACTTGTTATATCATCATAATTTATTTATATGATTAGGTGAGATTTGCACTCACGACACTTCATTCAGATAATAATGTCAGGACCACCACCTATTATAGGCAATAGAAAATTACCAAATCCACCAATTAATGCAGGCATACATTTTATCCTTAGCTTTCACTAAGGTTTGGACTATATCTTTATCCCACGCGCGAAGCGCATGGGATATTTCACGTGTAGTACTCTGAGGATCCTACTTAATAAAAGTGTTTAATGCATTATAGCCCTTATATTTTTGGTTTCCTGCTGATTGTCTAATCTTTTGAAATGTTACTGTTTTCTGCCGCTTTTCATTTAAGAAAACCGCAGGACTAGTTTCAAAAGCTCTAAAGATATTCCAGCACACAGTGAAAAGAAAGTAATACATTACTATATTACCCGGCCATGCCTTAGTAATTTATTTATTACTAATAAGCAATAATATATATTATTCAGTTTTAGTTTTTAGGTAAGTAAATTTTCATTTACCTCTATAATAACCAGATTTAGTTCCTTTTAAATATTCTCTAATTACCGCACGATCTCCTTTAAGCTCTTTGGCTAAAGAACTTAAAGAACTAAATTCTCTATTTAATCTAGAATCGTCTTTAAATTCAGCTAAAATAGCTTTAGATGCAGGATGTTTAACTTCATAAATCTCTCGTTTTCTTGATACAAGAGTTTTAATTTCTTCTAAAGTTAATAAATTAGTATTATTACTTTCTTCTATTCTATCCAAAGAAAAGAAAAAAGTATCTAAATATAATTTTCCAAAATCTAAACAATCATCAAGAGTTTTATGGTGGATATTAATTGTGTTATACATAAAAGTTTTAGAAGCAAAAATATATAATAAAGTAAAATCGTTAGCATCATATACAAAAATTGGCATACCTCTTTGTTTTCTTAATAGTTCTCGCATTTCTTGACTCATGGGTTCATGATATCCAGAGCTGCTAGCTACTAAATCTACATTTAAATTAGGTTTCAAACTATCTATAAAATGTTGTTCTAATTCTACTACTTGTTCTAAACTAGCTGAATTTTCCATAATATAAATAGTTAGTCTTATATTAGTAAAACCGTATTTATTTAAATATCTAAGAACTCTACGTTCTTTAGTTTTTAAAATAGATGGCATAAAATATGAACATATGCGATTATATAAATTTATTGAATGACCAACATAAATATTTTTTTCATCTAATGTTTCCCAAATATAAACACCTTTTTGTTTTTTTGCTACTTTAGCTATAATATCTCTGTTATTATAAGGATCTTCTACTAAAACTTTAGTATAATTATATTTAGTATTTAAAGGATCTTTTTGGTTATTTTTACCTAAATTTTTTAACTAACTGAATATAATTTAATAGAATGGCCTTACGCTACGGTGGGATATTTTATGTATAGTCTCTGAAAAAACTCATCAGTATAAGTGTTTAATGCTTAAATAGCCCTTATATCCTTGGTTTTCTGCTAATTGTCTAATCTTTTGATATGTTACTGTTTTCTACCGCTTTTCATTTAAGAAAGCATGCAGAACTAGTTTCAAAAGCTCTAAAGATGTCCTAGCATTAAATAAAAAAAAATAACATATTACTATATTACCCGGCCATGCCCTAAAAATTAATTTTAAATTAAATTAATTTTATATAAACAATTAAATATATCAATACATATTGTCAATAAAATTTTTTATTTAGTTTATTAAACTATCATCTGCTATGCAAATCTTTTAAATACATCTACCAGAGTTCATTCCAGTTTTAATTTTTCTAATTTGATCAAGACCTTCTTTAGTAAGATGAGTCTTTTTATTCATTAATTCAGCAACTTGCTTAAAGTCTTGAAAATCTAATCTCTTGATTCCTAAGATAAGATTTTTTTCGAAAAAAGGAATAATTATATTTGCTATGTCTTTTTGTTTAGAAACAATATAATTACTTCAAGATTGATTAGAAGAATGTGAATAGCGACCACAACCCAAATAATTAATAATGTTTTTTAAAAGTTGCTCGTCTCGAACATGCTGAGCAATATTAAATATTAATCTAACAGCTTCTCCAGTTTTAGTAGTAGAAGATTTATAAATTTCAACGAAAAAACAACCTTCCCCCGACACAAAACCTGCTAATCATTGAGAATCAGTTATTTCTTGGTTAAGTACTAAAGGTCTAGGAACAGGTTTAATATAAGGAAACGCTTTTTTTAACGAATCTGATAAACCTCTATTCATGGAAGCTTTATTAGCTATTAGTTTATTTAAACCTTCAGTCGTTAAATGTTGATTAGATTTAATTAGTTCGACCGCTTCTTTAAATAAAATAAAATCAGCCTGTTTTTGCGTAATCAGCGGATATTTATTAATATAATTAATCAGAACTTCCAAATCTTTTATTGAAGAAATTTTATAAACTACAGCATCTTCGCTCCCTTCATGAATTGAACCTATACCTGTTGTATCTCTAATGGCCTCTAGGATCGATTTGTCCTTTTTGTGTAACCTAATCGAAAAGGACGGCTGAGCTGTTCAACCTAATTTCACTTTAGAATTTTCTCAAAAAGTTAACATAAATGAGCCTTCAGCGTCAATAAAACCTGAAATTCACCAAGGATTTAAAATATTTTGGTTGGTTAAAAAATTTCCTATTTTTACTAGTGAGTGAAAATTTTTCACTCTAGTAACTGATATATTTATTTGCTTTTCTTTGACCATAAAGAAAATCATCAAGATCGCGTGCGCAGTAACGATACTATTGTAAAGTTGATTATCCGCCATGTACTGTACACCAGGTCCTGATAATTCTAATCTAATTAACACAGACATTCCAGTACCTACTAATCCAGAAAATAAAGCAAAAATTAAGTATAAAGTAGGGGTCAGTAAAACTGCCCTCAGAACCGTACGTGATAGTTTCCCATCATACGGCTCGCCCCAGGTTCTGTTTCCAATGCGATTTATATCTAAAGATTTTACGATTCATTGATGTTCTTTACTATATGTTTGAAACACTCAGCATCAGGATGAATCGATAGTGAAGATTTGTAAAGCTTATCGTTTGTCGAGGAATACTGTAATTCAACTAGAGTTCATTTATATTTGGTTCAAGTCTCACATAGGCAACCATTCTCGTGCCACCTTAATTTGTTATATTAAGGATATGACAAGCGCAGGCTATATCTCTCTCTTTCCATAGTTTTGTTCCACGCCTATATTTGTTTCTTGAAATACAGACAGATGACCATTATCTTTTTTTTCCTCTCTTTGTAGGGCTTAAGAAGTGCAGGACTCAATTCTCGTACGTTTGATGACTATATTATAAATTTCTTTTTATCGTTTTACTTCTTCATATTTAGATATCAACCTTGATGTTTTCGGTATAATTACTGATTTGATTAAGCTCGTAGTTCAGTAATTTACCTTGATGATAAAGAGTATAATGGTATTGGCATAATGGGACTTGTTTTCGTTTAACTGCTCCTATTCATTGGGCGAATAGGGCAGTTCTTGAAGCCATTTTGGCTCTAACGTCTTTTACAGTTCTTACATGGTGCATCTCGATTGATGTAGGACTATGACATAACATACATATTTTGAATATATTAGTAGTAGTGAGTCTCCCGTGTCAATCTTGTTCTAAAGTTTGTAGAGCAGGATATTGGGGGGTTTCACAGTTATATTGATGAATTGTTTTTAAACTGTCTGGGGTCCTTAGCATGTAATCAGTTTTGGGGTCTGTTAGGTCCGGCCCGAATTTGGTAAATATATGTCTCATTGATTTTAGTTTAAATTTTCGCGCTAGTGTTTTAGCAGCAGATTGTTTTAATAATCAGATAATATTAAATAATTTTACTCTATTTCCTGCAAAGGTATAGTAATTTAAAAGACCTTGTATCTTTGAATTAAAGAATTGTAGTATAGTAGTGTGGTCTAGGTTTACTAATTTCATATAGGGTTTAGCTAATAATTTATTTAGATGGTTTCTTTTCAAAAATCCTAATTCGAGTAATTTTTTTATTATCTTTTCTGTTGGCATGTCTACTCTAGCACGAACTGATGCTCTCATACTTATTATTTTACCGGTTCGGGTTTTTGTCTTCATTCGAAAATCTTGTTTCTTTAAGGTTTTGATATGGGCTCCTAGGAATTCAAATCCATCTTGTAAATGAGTGATTATAGTCTTTTCGGTGTTTAGTTCAAGTCCAGTATGTTGATATAAGAATTCTTTAATTTCGGTTTTAATTCATTGAGCCTCTGTTAAAGGCCCTTCGAGTAGAAAGATGAAATCATCTGCATATCTTATATACATGTTTCTTCGGAAATTAGGATCGAGTGGATCTTGTCTATTCATTTTACGGACTAATTTTAATGCGATTTTTGCTCCTTCGTCAGTACGATTCGGATTTTTTGGGTCTCTCGCATATATAATTTTTTTGTATTCAGGATTACCTCTTCTTCGAGTTCCGAGGTGAAATTTAGGTGCTATATTTTCTGTAATGTATTTATCCATTTCGTGTAGTACAATGTTGGCAAGTAGAGGACTTAGTACACTTCCTTGAGGGGTTCCGATATTAGGCGAGTTTGGTTGGTTAGTGATTGGATCTATATATCCCGCAGATAGAGTCTTATGGATAATGGTTAAGAATTTGTCACACTTAATTTCTTTCTGAATTAGTTTTATTATTATGTTATGAGGTATTTTATCAAAACATTTAGAGATGTCACCTTGTATTACTCAGGTAAATTGATGGGCTTGTAGGTGAAGTTTTTTTAAGGCACCATGGGTGGATCTTTTTGGTCGGAAACCGTAGGAACAATCTAGGAATTTAGGTTCGTAGATTGTTTCTAATATAATTTGTAATCCTTTTTGTATTATTTTTTCCCTGGGTGCTCCTACTCATAGAGGCCTTTTTTCGATTTTTCCGGGTTTTGGAATTAGAACTCTTCTAGCTGGTTTAAATTTTATTTTACCTGTTTTAATCTCTTCAGAGATTTCTAAGAATCATTCATATTTAATTCCGTCAAGGGTTTCATTAGTTATTCCTTTACTCATATTACCTGGTTTCCCTTTAATAAGCATATAACAGAATTGTAAATATCCAGGATCTGCTAGGATTTTTATAATTCCATTAAATCTATCATCTACATCTTTATATTGGTCTAGCTTAGATTGAACAAACGAACGTAAGTTTTCATTAGTTATACTAACGGTTTTACGAGTCCTTTGTGTTTTGGCTATAGTAACTCTGCTATCATCCTTCGCTTTTCCAGGTTTCACCTTTTCAGGCTTTAAGCTACTACGATGACTCCGACGGCGCATAAGTTTAGAGGCGCTTCGTTCCTCGGGTTCCTCATCATCGTCATTTTGTTCTGAATTTGGGTTCAGAGCAGGTTTCTCTGTTTTAGATTTTTGCACACTTTCTTCGTAATTTACTTGGATCTCCTTATGGGAGTGACTTTTAGCTTTTAGACTACCATTATAGCCGGAATCTTCTATAATAGCTTTTAAGTTGCTAAACACATACCGCGATATTCCGTTTAGGATATGTAGCCCGACTCATAGCAGTCAGTATGTTTCAAATTTCTTATCGTAATCATTTCAGAGTTCCTTAACCCTATCTGTCAGATTATTACGGTTAAATCCCAGAAGGGTGTTCGTTATCTGCTTAGCGTATATGTGGTTATTAGCCGTTTGCATATATCCGATAACGTAGGATAAATATAACACTTGGTTGTAAGTGTTGTCTATTATATTTAGAATCTTGTACCCTGTCAAGATTCGAACGATGAATGAGGCTCACCGAGCACACATTCCGATGTCTTTGGCATTCGAGGACCAGGACCACCTTTCAGTACTAAGCGAAGCATCCATATTGAAAAAAAAAAAAAAAAATTTTTTTTTTTTGCACGCAATACTATTTTAACAAGCTAATAATAAGTGGGCTAAGGCTTATTTCTTTCCCCCCCCCCCCAAAACTGGACGTGAGTTTTGTTATCCAGACTGACTTTATTCAAATCTGTTCTACGGTTTTCCAAATCGTTACTTATTTTAAAGTGTAGGATAAGCGATACTTTATTACGCTGCCACGTTTCAATTCATACTTTTTCCTATTTACCACGTTTTCGACACTTAATCAAATATACTGTTACTATTTTTGAATATGCTCTTTCCTTCAAGGTCCTGATTATTTGTATTATTCCATTTAAGTATTCCCACGTAGTACTATCCTTCTCCATATTTAATAGTTACAATATTTAGCCATTTTCTTTTTCGAAAACATGCGTAGGTTCATTTGGTCACATCAACGATTTATTTTCGGCAGCTTCTGGTTGAATCGGCTGTGATAATAACTTCAAAATTTCGTTTATTTCATGATTATTTATATTCCTTCGACTCAATTTTTGATTGTTATTATGGATACTTCGTCGAAGAATTTTTGGCTCTCCCCAATCTTCAGACCGCTCGGATGTTACCGAACTGGGAACAGATTAGATACTTTTAGATTAATTTAATGACCCTTAGACGATCCCGTATTACGTTGATAAGTCGTTTTCTAGCTTTAGGTTTTTGTGATTTTTGTCCGCTTTACGCGGTGATAAGGACGACTTTATTGTTAAGGATCTAGCTCAATAAAGATAGTTAAATCAGTCGTTCTCATAACTCCTTAGTTGATATGGCCCGTGGTCTATTTGGAGCTATCTTTATTAAGTTCATTATCCTAACCATGACCGGATTCATTTAGCGGAGAGATCCTAAATAATTTTCCACTTTTCAGTTCTCCACATTTAAGTGTACTTGCTCCCTTCTGTGTTTCCACGATAGGTTGAACCCTTTATAATGATGTTAGGCTGTCGAAGTATACACCATTTTCATAAATGGTTGGCTACTAAGTCCAACATATTTATCATCGTTGAACGGCGCACTTTATTAAAATATATGCAATTACAAGACAATACAAACTTTATAAAATAAATCTTTTAAATTAAAAATTTTAATTTATCTAAACTAAGGAATAAAAGAATCGAACTTTTGACAGTTTGTGTGTAAAACAAACGCTCTACCAACTGAGCTAATCCCTTATAAAAGTTTTTAATAAATTTTTTTTTATCCTTTTAAGTAAAATGCTTATTTCTTGAAAAAAAATTATATAAAATATATTTTTAAATTAAATAAAAATTTAAACAATTTAAAAGTTTAATTTTCTTTTATAATTATTTTTAATCAGCCGCCCGCGAGACGCGCGCCACATCGTAACACGCGGACGTCTCAAATAACTTTAAACTTATTTAAAATTAATACCTCCAACTTAGCTGATTATTAGAAAATTTTTAGACTCTATAGACAACCTACACACCTTTTCCCTATCTATTTTAAATATTTTCAGATTACGATATAACAAATATTAATAATCATACACAATTTATTGAAAAATTTTTAGTCGGGCGCGGACGTTTTTCTATATTCTAATGAAAACTACTTCTATTCTATATTAGTTTTAATTCAATTACAGTTTATTAAGATTTTTATTACTTGGCAATAAATCATATTTGTCGAATAATAAGTGAAAGGGTAAAATAAATTTTGACCCGCCTTCATTCCATTATACTATTATTTCTACAATTTTTATAAATTTAATAAAAAAGTTTAATTTGAACTATCTTAAAACATATAAAAAAGAATAAACTTTTGTTATTAAATTAATCCCCCTGCATTCAAGTGCAATATTATCCTCCGCAAAAAATATTTTTCGTCTGAACGTATTATTTTCTGTTTTAATCATCGGTATTAAAAATCCAAATTGTATAAATTTGTCCGTTAAACAAAAATAATAAATTAACGGACAATTAAATTATTAATATAATAAAAATATGATGAATATAGCAGCCTAAAAAGTTATACATCTGTTACGAGGTAATAGATGGATAAGTTATTTGGTTTGTAATATATTTACAAACCAAATAACTTTTTTAATATTGAATCTGCTTATTTTCCGGTTCGTATATACCTAATTTTAGTATATTCTTATATCTTTATTTATACCTCATATTTATTTTTATTTTGTCAATTTTTATTCTAAAATTTCGTTATTTTGTGGCATGAAATTGACAATTTTTATTTTGCAACACACCATTATGAGATGAAAACATAAAAATATAAGATGATATATGGAAAAAACACTACTCTCATTTTTACTAGTTTTCCTATAGAGAATATTTTATTTTGATTTAAAAATTTATTTTTTTTTCATTTTTCTATTTCTCTCTATTTACCTTTAGATAAACTTTTTCAAATAAATGGACAGGCTTACAAAGATATTAGAAATGCTTTTATCTTTATGAGCTTATCAATTAATAATGAGACGAGATATTCTACCAAACTAAGCACGATTTATGAAAACCACTATATTAATGGTTCAAAACAAATATTACCACCGAGTCGATGGTTATTATTTTTTTTTAAAACAACAACAAAAGGGTTGAATAATAAAATAAAAAACATTTAAATTATATGTTTTTAATAACTACTCAATAATAAATATAAAATCATTATAAATAAACTTTAATCTTTATAAAAATTATAATTAACTATTAATTATCAAGAAAACCTTTATACTACAACCCGCACTACAATGATTATCACCCGCTGATACAGCGGGTGATAATAAAGGATTATTATTCTTTTATTTTATGTAAAAAATAGGAAATTAAAAACTCACAGCTAGTGAATCAAAAGAATATAAAATACACGGAAATAAGAAGATAAAAGCAAATAAAATAGGTAAAAGAACTGTTCAACAAAATTGCATAAGTTGATCATAACGAATACGTGGCATAGAAGCACGAACTCATATAAAACAAAATACTATAAAACAAGTTTTTGTCCCTAAAACAAAACCATTTAACATACCAGAAACTACAGGATTATATTCTATAAAATAAGAAAATTGTTCTTGTACTACTCGCATACTATTAATTTCATTAAAAAGGATTCATATTAAATCATTTATAAATTTAAATGATAAAAAGAAAGGTAGATTATAACCACCTAAAAATAAAACAGTTGTTATAATAGACATAAGAAGAATTGAACCATACTCAGCTAAAAAAAAAGAAACGAAAGGAACAGAAGAATGCTCAGTAAAGAAACCAGAAACTAACTCAGATTCCTTTAAATATATTACATATAATATTTATTATTATATACTTTACCTTAAACTAGATATTTACCTACTGTAACTTTAGATATATTTAGATATTTAACTAACAATTTTTCGAAAAATAAATTGACCGAGATACGGTTTTTTTTGATTATTATTAAAATACATAGAAATTCTAGACTGTTTTATATCTAAAGCTTGTGCAGCAGCGCTGATAGAATCATATTCTATATGTTCATTTGTCATAATATCTAGTACCGTTATTCTTTAAGTTTTCCTGATTGTTTATTCCCTTTCCGGGATTATGATATTTTAGCTTTAATTTCCTTTGATAAAGTTTTTCCTAATTTAGCTGTAGCCAATTTAATATTGGTTTATTTTGAGTATTTTTTACCTAACGTTGAACCTGCATTTTTTTTTATATTATACTCTGGTTGTAAAAAATCGAGATAAAATTGTTCTTTTTTAATCAAATTAGTTTTATCACAATATTTTAAAACAGTAAGTGAAAATTTAGAATAACCATGATAAAACATAGCATTGCAAATAGCCTTAGTGTTATTTCTAAGTAAATATTTTATATTAAAATATTACATAAATCTTACAGTGAGATTTGAAGAAGAACCCATATAAGTTTTACCATTTGATAAATTAACTCATTGATAAATACCGGATTTACTTCTATTTTCTTTTAAAATCTATGCCTTATTCGTATCAGCATTAACATAAAATTTTACAGGTGCAACTGAGAGTAAAACAGAATTATCAAAATCAATAGCTATCGTTTGCCCCGAAAAATAAGAAATATCAAAACCTAAAAAAACAATATATCCATAATATAAATAAAGTAAAAAGAAAACCCCAAAACAGAGTAAGGTTAAGTTTTTGTTTACGATATAAAAAATTTTTAAATTTTTAAACTCCGTATAAAAATATATAAAATTTCGTATAATTACATTATTGTTAAATTTTTCAAGTAAATTAAAATAAAGCCCCACCCCAGCAGGATTTTTATTTTTTTTTTATACTCATAAACAATTTACTTTTCTCATAATGTTTTTCCGAACATAGGTTTTGCTGCACCTGGTTTGCTTATTAATTTCTTGGTTTCTTCTATGAGTTTTCCCAAAAAAAGATGATTTTTTTTTCTTTGTAATCATTTTTAATAAAGCTTCTTTATGTGCTTGTAACCTATCTTGCTGGTAGCTATTCTTTTGAAATTATATAGAACTTTAAAATCAAATTCTTTAATGTACTCAGTTTCTAAGTTAAAGTATTATTGCCGACAGTCTCATTATTTACATAAAACTCATATACACAAAAATAAAACTTATCACTAAAGCGCAGCTTTAGTGCAATACCTTTTTGTAATGCACTATTAGATTTTTTTACTTAAAATGTGTTCCAACAATCGCAAATATAAATCCTTATAGCTTCCTACATATTTTTTTTTATTTATAATATTAACTATACCATAAACACTTTATTTATTTTTTAGCTCGCCACGATAAGATTTTATAAAATCTATATTTAAATCAAAAAAGACTTTAATAGTATAACCGAACGTACTAATTAAGCTATCACATGCGGAGCATGTGCTCGGTGTCATAACAGACGATTTAATTTAAACTAAATATAAGCATAAAAAACCTAAAATAAATATTAATTTATACAATTTTTGGACTATATCATATTTAATTTTTTTAAACTAAATGAGAATGTCTAGTCTCTGAGGTAAACATTTTGGCTTCATCCTTATTGTTACCTGCTGATTGAAGATATTTATAAATAACCTTGTTCCAGCATATTATAATCTTTAAAGAGGCCGAATCTGATATAATTGAAGCCTCTGCAAGATCCATAGGAGACCTGTTAGTCTCAGCTAGAGCTCCTATAAGAAATATTATAAAGATAGGTATCATAGGCATTACATATCAAGTATGTATTTGATCTTCAATAATTTCAGTTAAATTTAAACTACCTGAAAAAAGTATTACTAATAAAATTGCTGAGCTTAATATTAATTCATAACTAATTAATTGTGCTGTACTACGTAAAGCTCCTAAAAAAGCATATTTTGAATTAGCAGATCCATCAATGTTAACGTAAAAGCTCTTTATCTTTTACTACCATTTTTTACAAAATGGCTCAGACTATGTTATAATCTTGTTTATATAAATGTAATATTAATTATATTATTCTTCACTATAAAAAATATATATCAATTAAAAACAAAAATCATAACAATTGTAATTATTTTATTATTTAACCAAAACAAGACTTTGGGTTCTCGTGCTAAAATTGTTGCCTTTCTTAAAAGCTCATTTATTAGTCGTTGTACGTACATAAAATAAGATAGTATTCTTATGAGAAAACACTATTGTATATCATTAATAGTGACATACCAAGAAAAAATTATGTTTCGCTTCAAATTAACTTAATATAAGTTTTTTTTGAAATTAACCCAATTTATACCTATTATTTACATAATAAGAGGACGTGCTAATTATTCGCTAAATTTAAACAAAATTTACTTTTTATTATTATAACAAAATTTGTTTAATTGTTTGTAAAAACCTACCCCCCCCCCCGGAATAGGGGACGTCAAACGACCCTTTATATCTTAAGGTAGGAGCTGATAATTATTCAGCTACCCAAGCTAAATTTTCAATATAAAAATATTTAAATATTACCTAATCACCTAGTTTATATTTATAATGACTACGGTTTAAAAACAGAATATTATATTTAAATATATAAAAATTAAAGCCTGGTTATTATCTGGAGTATAACAAAGGATATAGGTTTAATTTTTTATTAAAAATTTTCAACATTAATGTTGATAAGAAGTAAAAAAAAGTAAATTTTTACATTGTTTGAAAGTATTAAAATGATTATTTAACGTAGTAAGGTGAATACCTAGAACACTAATAACTTCACATTTAGTTTTAAAAGGTTGGTTAGGAATTAAAATTAATTTTTCTTGATCATTTATTGTATAACTAGCTAAGTTAGGTTTTTTTAATTCGTTTTTTAATTGAGAATCTAACTCTTTTTTTAAGAAATATACTAATAATTTATTTTGCATACTTGCTAATTTAGTATCTAAATGTCTAATTATAGTACGATAATTGACATTAAAATAATTAGCCGCTTCAAGTAAACTAGTAAAAGATGAACCATTTATCAATACTAAAGTTTTAGCATTATACGCTCAAACTTTAATTTTATTACCCAACTGTAAACTATGAAATTCTTTTAAAAGAATTTCAATTTTTTATTTAAAGATCTAAAATATAAATAATTACCTTTTATTATTTCAGGTTTATCCGAATCTAAAAAATAGTCTATAACTGTTATTCTAATACCTAAGGCTTTAGATGCTTGGATTTTAGAAGAAAATGGGCTACCGTTTATTAATTCTAAAGTTTCAGCATTATAAGCTCATACTTCTTGAGCTATATTTTTATTAAAATTTAAACCACTTGGTGCACTTTTAGTTAAATTAAATGTTAATTCAAAATTTTTAATAGGTTTAGTAAAATATAATTTATTTCTAAATATAACATTAGTATCTCTAAACATAGTGAGAGTTCCCCTAGCTATTTTTTCACCTCTACTAGCTTCTGTAATACTACTATATTTAACATAAGTTTCATTTATATGTTATCATTTATATTATAAACCTAGATAAGAATAGACTGACCACTAATATGATTACCCAGAGTTGTTTTAAAAGAAGCCAATTTATCTGATAAACTTAAATTAATAGCAAACTCAATAGATGATGATGAAAATACAGAGTTTAGTAAAGGTAAATATTCTTGTAAATAATAATTTTCTTTAGCCCCTTGTTTATTAGGTGAACATTATTCTAAAATACAAAAATTAAAATGCTCTCAATCTACTAAACTTAAAAATAAATGTAATTTATTATCAGAATCGGCTTTAAAGTAATTGTATAATCTTCTTTTAATAAATTAGTTCTACCTACATAATAAATAGAAGGATCGTGTTTATACTCTATTAGATAAATATAACTTTTTAACCTTCCCCCCCCCTTTTTTTTTAAACACAGATAATTTTTTTTTATCTAAACATTCAAAACAAGTATCTAAAATTAATTTTCTATCGAAAGGTATAGTGGGAGCAACCCAGCGCTTTGCGCTGTTCTTTAATATATAAATTCTGTAAAGATTTAACAGAATCAGATTGACTATAAAAAACCTTAAATATATTACCACGTAATGATTGTATATTTTTAATCTTTATTTTTACTTAAAAAAACATAATAAAAAATATATTTTCTATTTCATTTCTTACTAAACACTGAATATCAAAGGTCTTTAGTGTAAAGTATAATTCAATGAACTATAAATATAACCATAATGATGCTATTAAATATGCAGAGTAAATAAAACTATTAAATAAATAATTTTTAAACCATCCAGCCATAAGTATTCCGTAAGTAGCAACAGAAGATACAGCCAATAGATACAATATTCCTAAACTAAAATCAAGAACAGCTAAACCAGGACCAAAAGGTATCACTGCAAAACCAAGGAGAGAGAAAACCAAAGTTATTACAGGTCCAAATCAAAAGAATATTAAATTTGCTTGTGTAGGTGAAACATTTTCTTTTAATATTAATTTTAATGCATCAGCGAATGCTTGTAAAGTTCCCCAAACCCCAGTAATATTAGGTCCTAATCTTCTCTGCATACTTCCCATAGCTTTTCTTTCAGCTACTGTAATAAAAGCAACAGCAATTAAAACAGGAAGAATCATAAATAAATCATAAATAATAGAAAATATAGTTGGTGATATATTAATTAAATCATAAATTGAATATATTGTTAAATATATTTCATTAATTATTTTATTTAAATATTCAATTAAGATATCCATGATATCTTTATTATTTGGTTTATCTATAATTTGTTTTATTTTAATATCAATAAAATTTTGATATTTTTCTATATTAAATCTATTTATTTCTGACATTTATTTTATTTGTTTTTCTAATATTTTATTTATTTTTTTATAGTATTATTAAATTTAAATCTTATAATAAAGAAAAGAATAAAGGAATTAATAAACTTTAATAAAATAACAAAGCAAAAAAATTTGATAAATAAATTTTTATCTCACCGATTATAGCCTTGGCTAATTACCAATTTAATGGTAAACTTTAATAAAAATTTAAATTACTTTGAATAAAAATTAGATTAATAATAATTAGCTACATTATAAATTTTATAACTCAAATTCGTTATTTTAATATTAAATAACAATCATTTAAAACGAAAAAGGCGAACCTCTCTTTGCAAAGCGCGGCCAATTGTTTTTAAAAATTTAACCAAATAAAAGTTATAATGTTAGAATTATTTAATATTAGAGATTTATAATTTATTTTATAATGAGAATTATCTCAAAAATTATTCTTACCATGAAAATTTAAATTATTTGATAAAGCGCCGCGCGGCCCTTAGGGCCGCTGCAGTATGTTATTGCATCCGCGTTAGTATTTTAAGCGCCTACTAATCATTTAAAATAAATTTTTAAAGTGAATAATTAACATATTAAATTTGCTTTATATTTACCGTATGAAATAAGCAAAGAATATTCACCTGAAAATTATATATTCAGAATTATATAAAACTTTAAATTTAATACTTTTTAAAGAAGGCTGACATTGCTAAGCGCTTCTATAAATATGTTTAATTTAAGGATTTCCAAAAATTGGTATAACCTTTATATTTATTAAAAAGATTGCCTTTTAATATTAATGAAATAAATAAATTCAATAATATATTATTTTATAAAAACTATAAAAATAAAATTATTTTATAATTATTATTAACTTCAAATATAAAAATGAAAAATTATTAAATTGGCAAATATTATTAAAAACATAATCAGTTTAATTCACTTAATATATAAATTTGATTTTAAATTTAAGTATAATATATAAAAAGAAGGGAAAACTTTTACTCCTTAGGTTCTATACCCTACCGCTACAACGCAACAGCACACTTCGTTTAATAAATTATTAAAATATTATTTTTAATTTATTAAATTTAACTTTATTAATTCGATGAAATTATATAAATTACAAATTAAATATTAAATTTTTATATTTTTTATTTTTAAGATTAAATTTAATAAAAGAACTTATCTTATTTTATTAAAAATAAATAATATAAAACAAATTAAAATACGTAATAATTTTAAATTTAATTAAACATAAAAAGTTTATAAATAATAAACAAAAATTATTTTATTTAGAAATCCGGCCGGCCGCCTTTAAAGCGGCCGGCTGGATTTCATCGCGCACGCGGCTTTGCCGCGTGCGCGCCGAAATCCTATTCAAGATTTGAACTTGAATTTAAATATTAGAAGTATTTTGCTTTGCCATTAAGCTAATAGGACTAAACATACGCCTAAATTGCAAAATAAAAAAACTCCTTACTTAAAAACTTTTTATTGACCTGATTTCTTACCCTTCCCCCCCCCCCTTAAATTTTTAATTACTTTAAAAAAAAAAGTAATTAACCTTTTCTCCCCTTTAAATTTTAAATAAATGTTATGTTGGAGTGATTCGAACACTCAATTATAAATACCAAAAATTTATGACTTGCCTATTAGTCTACAACATAAATAATAAAATATTTTTCTAATAAAATTTTTCATTTTTTAATAATTAATTTTTAATAAATAAAACTAATGAATAATATAATTTAAAATATTAAAAAAAATTTTTTTATAAACGGGTTTTTTTAATTATTTCAAAAATTCGTAAACGTTTTTAATATTTAAAACTAAAATAGCACTAATCAAAATTATATTTGATTAAATTTTTAAATTATACGTGCTAAGTACATAAGATGTCATAACCGTTTAATCTTCACGAACTAGAAAGTTTTTTAAATTCAGGTTGGCCATCGTTTCGCTGCGATTGACCATCACGCGATACATAATAGTACGCAACTCTTGAATTATTATTAGATTTTTTTTTTAGTGTCGTGCACAATGCGCATTACATTATCGGTTATAAGAAATATTATTATTTAACGAATGCTTCATGCATATGAACCTTAATATATTTTTAATATATTCTATTCTGATTTTATAAATCGACGCATCTAACGCACTAACCATAGAAGCCTTAGTGATACCACATATAATTTATATTACTTATAATACTATTAAATGCATAATAAATAAAAAATATTGTAAATATTGAATATTTGTAGAAAAGACAAATGAACGTAAAGCGCCCGTAATAGGACTCTATATCCTTTACCCTTTTATTATAATAATTTATAATTTTATTATAATAAATTTTAAATTATTAAATTAATATTTCTTATATAAAATTTACTATATAAATTATTAATTCACCATTCTATATTTATTTTAATATAAAAAAATTTTTTTTTAATATATAATGGTTAATTATAATGTTATTATTAATATGTAAAAATTTTAACTTAATGAACTAAAAAAAATAAAAAATAAATTAGATATCAATTTCAATTCTTATACTTATAAACTCCTCCCTTTAATCTATATTATTATATTTAAACTTTTTATACATCTTGTAAATAAATAGACCCCTTTTGTTAGCCGCTTTAAAATATTTCAATATCTTAAATTAATAAAATTAATCATCAAATATTATAATATATTCTATTTTCATTTTTTAATTATCATTATTATCAACATTTCAATCATTATCATTTTTGTAATCTATATTAATATTATATTTATTACAATAGAGTGACATTATACCTAAATTAATTTTATATACTTTAAAAATTTAATAATCAAAACCAAAAATCTAAAATTTGATTATTAAATTTTTAAATTTTAATAACTTTTATTTAAAACCTTTATTTATCCTTTATAAGTTTTGATTTTTATGAGTAATTGGTTTAATAATATTTTTATTATTTAGATTTTTCTAAATTTAATCCATTTTTATATTTATTATCTTTATTGGTATATCCTTTATATATTATACTTTGTTTTCGTTCACAAACCTTTTATAAAATTTCTAATTACTAAATCTACAATATTTTTTTTATTAATATATTATTATACTTTAAATTGAGAATTTACCGCTCGAGTCCATTATTTCGGGCTTTGGAACTCGTATTCTAATGTTTATATATTAAATATTCAGTTTTCACCTAATATACTTCACCAGGGCGCGTAGCGCCCTGGTGATTAACTAAAGGTTTAATATCTAATAAATTATTAAATTTATTAAATTATTGCCTATAGCAAAAAATAATTTTTATTTTACGGGTGGCGAGACTCGAACTCACAAGGTTTTCACCAATAACTCCTAAGGTTACCATGTTTACCAAAATTTCATCACACCCATTAATGATATATTAAAATTTTATGAAATAAAGCTTCTAACATTAAGTTTTTATTTTTATTCTATCAATTTTTTCAAAAAATCATTAAAGGCTTTTATTTAAAAAACCATCGCTTCGCGATGGTTTTTAAATCATAAAAAATTTTTTTATCTATTAAATATAAAATTTAAATCTTTAATATTAACGCATTTAATAATTTAATATTAAATTATATTCTGGGCTTTACTTATTGTAATTAATAAATATAAATTTATTGTTTATATTTAATTGATATAAAATATTGCTCAAGATAAGATTTGAACTTACAGCCTAAACATCTTCAGTGTTCCGCTCCACCAAATTGAGCTTCTTGAGCGTTAATTATTTAAATTAAAATTAATAACTATCCAAAAAAATAAAATATCAAAAATAATTAATTAATTTTTAGTATAATGCCGTACTTAACGGTATAACATTTTAAATAAGATGCTTCCTTGAACAAAACTAATAATTATAATAATAAAATTTTTAATTATAATTTATCTCAATATTTATTTTTTTATAATTGGGTTTATATAAATTTAATTTCTTGCGCTTCGCACATGAAAAGATTTTTTTATACAACCTACGTCACTTTAACGTAAATTCATTAAAACATTATTTAATTGTAACTTTCTTATATAAAGCAAGATCACCTTATTATCAAAAAAAATAATCAAAATATTTAAAATTTTAAATCAAAAAAATTTTTATAATTATTGTAAAAATTATATGGAGATATCAGGATTTGAACCTGAAACGTCGATATGCAAAATCAAAGTTTTACCAATTAAACTATATCCCCTTTAATTTACTTACACTATTAATAATAAAAGCAAAAAATAAAAATAAAGCAATGTACCGCGCAAAGCGCGGCTACATTGCAAAACGCCTCTTACGTAGCCCCTCGCTTTTAATAAATTTAACCATTTATCAACCAAATAATTTTAAATTATTTATAATTAGTTTTTAATATAATTTAAAAGATTGGTTAAGTTAATAATCTATATACTGTTTTATCTTTTTTCATTTTTAATATTCAATTATTCAAAATTTTGCCTTTCTAAAGAAAGCAAAATTTAATTTAAAGATTAAAAATCTAAATTTTTATTTTTCCTTAATAATAATTTAGACATTTACGATTTAATAAAATTTATTTTTCTATCTATTTATTTATTACTTATAAATATAATGATATAATTGCTTAAATCTATACTAACGACATATCAGATATTATATATTAAATTTTACCTTAAAATAATTATTACATCAAAATATAAAACTTTTTATATTGGAACAAAAAATAAAAACATAACTATAAACTAATTAAAAATATTACATAATATTATATAAACTATTTTTAATATAATTTTTATGACTTCGCTTCCAAGCAATCTTATCGCGTCTTTTTAGCTGGACACACCATTCTTTTTTATTAAAGATTTATTTCATATCTATAGACGTGGGTCTAACCCGGTGATATTAATAAAAATTAAATTTATTCAATTTCATTATTACAATAAGTTTCAGTATTATTATGAAGCGTATAAACGCTTCATTTATAAGCGATACACTATAAATTTAATTTATATTTTTAGTCGATTAATAAATCCCACATATAACAACACAATACCTATTAAATGTCATCTCTATTAAATTATTTTTCTATGTTCATAATAACTCTAAAGAATTACAAAAATTGATAAATACCTAATATTAAAATAATTTTATATTTCAATATATTTTAAATTAGAAAATTATCAAGTTCTTAATATAGTAATCAATAGCCAAATATATAAGATTGTTTTGTTATTTAAAGACCATCGTTATACAATACGTATGCTTATTACAATAATAATATTTAAAATTTAAATAAACCAGTCATGACAATCATCGCACGCATAGCACGCTATGATTAAACAAAAAAAATCCTTACCTAAGGAGTGACTTGAACACCCATGAGTTATCTCAGAAAATCTTAAGTTTCCCCTGTCTACCATTTCAGCACTTAGGTTAATGAATATTAAATAGAATATATTTTTATTATAAATTATTTTAAATAAGTAACCTACCTTCATTTTTCTGTTCACTTAGAGCCAAACTAAATAAAAGAATTGCTAAATATTATGATAATATTAATTTTTTAAAAAATTAAAATCAATTATTAAACTATTAATTATTATAGATTTTAATAAGGCTAGAATGGCTTGAACACTCATCTAAGCTATTATGAGCAGCTTGCTTTACCGATTAAGCTATAGCCTTTAAACAATTAACAGAAAATTAATTTTTTAAATATGCCTTTTAATGCGGACAGAGGAATCGAACCTCACCTCTACCGGGCATGAGCCGGTAATGTTCTCCACTACACCAGTCCGCAGTTATTAAAAAATTTTTTTTTATAAAACGAAATAAAACATAAAATTTTGAATCTTATAATGTTTAGCTCAAGGGGAGCTCGAATCCCCACCTCAGTAGTGAAAGTACTATGTCTTAACCTATTTGACCATTGAGCCTATAGATTTTATTAAATAGTTAACTAAAATTTTAATTTATATAATTAATTTTTATTTGATTATGTATAAAATAAAGAAACTTTAAATTTAGAATAACCCACATAATTTTACCATTTTTATAAAATATATAAATAAAGACAATATTTTATTTATATCATTAATTATTATTGTAATAAAACCAAGACAATATCTTTGTCTTTTACAACCTTTACATATCGAACCTAATAGATTTAGTTTTTATAAATAAAAATTTAAAAAAGATATAAAAGAATATTAGTCAATAACTATAACTCATTAAAATTTTTATAAGCATAATTATAAATAAAACTAGAATAAATTTTAATATAATATAAATTATTATTAGTATATAATGCTAGTAAAATATAAAATTATCTTGCTTATAATAAATATTTAAATTAATACTTTTTTATTTTATATAAATCTATTTAATACATTTTTATATATGAAATTTCATAAATAATTATTAAAAATTTATAAAAACAAAATTTTAATAAAATAACTAGGATTTAATTCCTATAAATTTAAATAAAAACTAGTAATAAAATTAATTATAAATAATTTAGCACGCACGTTAAATATGCGATAATCAGTAGTGTCAGTCACTTACCCCTTAATAAATTTATTAGTTATTGCCTACCGTATATTGACTATACTGGAGTTATCCCTTAGTTAATAAAACGCTTTTAACATAATTTAAAATTTATTAGTCAGTTGCCGTAACAACTAATATTATAAATACCTTAAACCTTGTGATATTTAAAAAATTTTATAAATTAAAAATTTTTTAAAATAATTATTATACTTTTTTTAACTCCCTCTATGGCTTTATTTCCCATTAACTAAAAAATATTTTATTTATTCAACCTTAAACGTGTTTAACATATACTACGATGCAGCTTAACGGCGAAGTAGCTGGTTACTAAATTTTTTGTTAATTTTATATTTTTAATTATTTTTATAAAATTAATTTATATTTAAAATATTTAAATTTAATTAATAATAAATTCTAGTGCTTCGCACTGGATTTTATCATTCTTAATTTAATAACTAACGACTAACGATCCACATTAGCATTCAACGCATGTCCACACGCTAGATACTACTGTTAACCAAATGTAATATTTAAAAAGAATTTATAAATATTTATAAAACTCAGTGTAAGAATCGCACTTACTTTTTCCGATTACAAAACGGATACATTACTTTTATGTTAACCAAGCTCTTAAATTAATATTATAAAACATTTTTAATAAATTTAAATCAAATTTTTCAATTCTAGTAATAATAACTTTAAATTGGTTTTCCATTCTTTTAATGCAACTTTATAAAAATGATTAATTTTATAAATAAAAATTTTTTAATAAAATTTTATATAATTCAATATTTTCTATTAATTGAATTATTTAAATAAAATTTATAAAATATTTAAATATTTTTAAATTTTAGTCGGGCGCGGCCGTATGCCGCGCCCTGACATCTATTTAAAATAAAGTTTTGAGTCTTATTTAAATAAAATATTAACGATAAATGTATTGTAATATAAAAAAAAAATTAGATCTTTATACCTAAAAATATTAAAATCCTTTCAGCTAAAGCCTAATTATTATATATTAATTAATATATATTAAAATATATACTATTTATTATATAATTGTACGTAGTAGTATTCTACGTTTTTAAGAGTATCCTAAAGTTAGTTTCAAACTTATATGCTTTCAGTTCTTTACTCACCGCCAAATTATAACTCAGAAATTTTATTTGTAATAAAAATGTCTTTAATTTACATTATAAATTAAAAATTACACTGAGAGCGTAAAACATAGCTTTCCTGCCGTGCCTATGCTATTCTTTACTTAAGTGTCAGTAAAATTCATTTTGCATCATATTTTTAGTATAATAACAATTAATATCGTCCACATAAACAACAGGTAAACCAGAGGTTATTATTCCCAGTTCCTTTCGTACAAAGGGCCTGTTTTTAATTTACTCTAATTACCACTAGAAGATAGAAACCATACTGTCTCACGACGTATTTAACCCAGCTCGTGTAGCTTTTTAAACGACGAACAGTCGTACCCTTCAGACTTTCTGCGTTCCTGAGGATAAGCTAAGCCGACATCGCTTAATTTAGCTTATCCATATATTTATTATTTGTTACATCATAAGCTTAAACTTATGATGAGAAAATTTTTCTTCCATCTATTACAAGATGGTTCAGATTATATCTTCACCCAGTATCAAAGAGTAATTGATAGTTACTCTGGGTGTAGGCGTGTAATCGTTGAGGGGTTATTTTTATTAACTTCCCTGCTGATTGTCCAATTATTATTTATTACATTTTACATTGATATAAAACAGATTTAATAATAATTTAGGATATTCCAGCATATAGCCTATTTCTAATTTTATATTACTAAAAAACCTCCCCGATGTCACATTTATATTATATTATTAACACACAAAAAAATTTGCTTTTAACCCACCCACTTTCCCTATTACCATAAAAGCAAATTTGAGAACATTTAGTTATTATTTAAAAAATAAATTTTAAAGTATATAACTAACTCCGAATTCTATACCAAAGAATCCGAATGCAAATGCAAGCAATGATAGCTATCTTCAACAATTTAATTGTTTTGCTAAAGATGAATCTTATATAACATAGATTGATGAAAATAATCAACGACCAAAGGTTGTAAAATATGTAATGATTTTCCTGAAATGTAAATACGGAAGTAACCTTTGTTAGGATTTTTATTGTGAATAGTACATTTAAATTTATACTTATTTTCTAAGACAGATTTTAACAATTGTACATCATCATAAGTATAATTATCAGTACACAATGTCACACCTCCATTTTTTACATGCTGCCCATCATCTTGTAGTCAAAAAGCTAAAGCTCCAGGAGTTAATAATTCTTCTATACAAGGTGGAACAATTTTTACATATTTTGTACTATCTTTTTGTTTTTTTAAAAATAAATTAGCAAAAGGAAAAAAAGTAGTACTAGCCTTTGTTCTAAAATTATAAGAAAAATTTTTTTTATCATAACGTTTATCAAAAGAAATACGTTCCCCAATTTGAGGTTGAGTAGCATATTCTTTCATAATATTAAAAAGATAAAGTAAATATTCTTTATTAGGTAAGCCTTGATCAAATCCTATGGAAGCATTTCCATTAGGATTCATATTAAATGTAGCATCACCTAACCCACAACCTATTATAAGATCTTTATGCAATTGCGATAAAGCCAAAGTTTTTACCAAATGAGACCAGTTATTATGACAATTCATTTTTATTTATATCTAGACTATAATTAATGTGTGTGTAAAAGTAAATAATATAATTTTTGTGTTTTACAAGGTGCCAAACTGCGCTCCCAATGTGTACTCTCAAGCGCAATCAGCCTGTTATCCCTAGCGTAACTTTATTCTATAATACGGAACCAGTCCTTTGTGCATTCCGCGATCGTATGCCCCGCTTACGCGACTGATAGACGCGTGGGTCAAACAGTTAAGCAAGATTATGCCATTAAACTTGACAAGTAATTATCAAAATCACTATTCACAATATTGAAATACTGGATTTTAGCAACTTTAAATACATATTACATCTTCTAATTATCATACAATTCATCCCAGATAGAATGAGTCCACAGAAGATTAGAAAATGTGAATTTTATTTATTACACCTATCCTCGATATAGTTAAAATCTTACTTGCTTTAAAATTAAATTTTACTTTAAATAAAAAGATAGTGATTAAATGTACATAGAGATAAGTAATATATCTTATCCACTTATATACAAATTCATCTTAAAAATCGGTCAATCGCCATAGGCGATCGGCGAAATATTAAATTTATATAAAATTTATATATTAAATAAAGACTCAAAAGAAAAAATATATAATTTTTTCCCCAAATTTTTCGGAATTAGGATATACCCAGCTACTCTTTATGGGATCTGTGCCCCGCATAAACTGCCAATTAGCCGTTGTTCTCATTTCTTATTACCTTTGTGAAAAATCAACTTTTATGTACTTGTGAAAATATCACACTACCCTGTAGTTTATAGAATTTACAGCTAAAAATATTTAACTTTAATTCTCAGGCAATAATAGTTATTGTATCACTTTATACTATTATTGAATAATTAAAACTGGTTGATAAGTAGAATAAGTCATTTTATTTCATTCAAAATAAAGTGGAGGACAATGTAGTCCCCAGCAATGTGATAGACTCAAAAAGGTGTTTCAATTACGTTTAACCAACTACCTTATCCCTACGCTTGGTCCGATCACACGCAATGACTAAAAACAGTAAAGCTGCATAGGGTCTTCTCGTCTATCTAGAGGTATACAGTATCTGCCAATTCTGATTAAAAATGGTTAAACCATTATGAGAGTTATTTCTGCTTTTAAACATACTTATCCTGCCTCTCTACGTTATTGCACGTTACAGAATTCGACTGTACATTAGTCAATTATATTCAAATTTTCCTTTGTGAACCAGTCTGTAGCGATATATACAACTATCGACGGTCTTTAACTAGGATGTCATTAACCGTTTTCAACTTTTTTTTCTATAGCGATAAATCTGTTAAGTTGTATCTTTTCATCAGATTTTTTCTTTAATGTTTTTATATAACATGTTATATAAAATACTAAACTTTAATTTAGTTATAATATATTTTAATTCGTTTAATTTTATAATTTTTTATTAATACAGTATATTCTGAATTAACTTCAAATTCAACATCTAAATATTTACTTAATGTTTTAATATTAACACCTATGATATCTGCAGATTCAGATACAGTTTGTACTTTTAATATTTCACCTTTAGGTGTTATTATTTTATATATACAACTATCATGTTGATAAATTATTTTTTTTGAGTCTATATCTCTAAGACGCCCGTCTCATAAATGTTCTACTAATGGTAGAGCATTTTTTAGAATATCTCTTTCATTTTTAGTTAATTTTTCTGCGGGGATACTACCAGAATAAGTAGATAATCTAAAATTATTCATACTTCGCGATAATTTTAAAATTAATGATTTTACTGGATCTTTTTTATGTGCTCCATTATAAACTGTATTACATATTAATTTGAAATCATTAAAATCTTGAGCTTTTTTACTTAAAAAAGTCAATTTATCAAGAAAAGATATTAAATAATTATGTAATATCCGGATATCCTTAATAATTAATAAAACACTACTTTTACTATTATTTCTAGCTTTTTGAACATTTATTCCTATATTCGATGAATTATTTAATTTTCAAATTGAATTTTCATCAAAACCTAAGTTTTCTATTAAAAATTCTTTAATTTTAACAATCACAGGTGATTGATGTTCTGTTAAAACAATAGAAAAAGCAGGTACTAAGTTGCTTCTTCATAAATTAAATGAACCTTCACCTTCAATTAAGCCTAATAATCAGTAAGCTGTTATTTTTATATGATTAGCAGGTAGATCAAAGTTAGTTCGATTAGAATTCATACTATTTTTTAATTTTATTAATTTATCTATTAATTGTTCTGTTAATACTCCATTTCTATTATGGTATAGGTTAAAAGCTTCTTTAAAATTTAAATAATCTAAATATTTAGTAGTATTTAAATTATAATTATCAAAAATATTAATTAATTTTATTATACCTTCTTTATCTGAAACAATAAATTTACATTCTTTATCTGTTTCATAAATATAACCTATATCTAATAAATTTTGTATATAGACCAAAACAATTTTATCGTCTTTATGAAGTCCAATAGTAAATCTAAAATTAAATTTATTTATATTATCGTTTTCAACGTAATTAGGTACAATACTAAAATTTGACTCTCCATCAGAAAACCCTACGAATCATCAATAAAAATCATGTAAATTTGTTTTATTTTTCATTATTGCAATATCTTTAAGAGAAACTAAAGAAGCAAACGCCCTAATTTGTACAAAACCTCGAGTTAAGAAAAGCTTATTTAAGCTTTGATATTTTTTATTAAAAATGTTTGTGACTTTAATTAATTAGTTTAAGATGAATTAGACATTAAGGCTGTAAAATTTCCTCTTGACTTGAAACGTTTTCTATTAAACACGACAGATCCCGTGGTCTTTTCACCGCGGGAAACCTTCTATATTATCGATTTCCAGACAGTATCTTAAATGTTTTCAGATTTGGTAAACAAGGAATTTTAGTTTATTCGATTGGGTCAATTCCTACAGTTAAAGACTTTCTTTAACTCCATCTATCACCCTTAGAAGCACACAATATGATGGCATTCTGTTTTTTCCATAATAATTATTCTTTTCGATTAGTTTTTATTCAAAATTTATAGTTACATAGCTAAAGCTAATACACCTTATCGCCGATCCCTTAAATAAAAAAGCTCGATTTATCAAAGTGGGGTGTCAGCCCACTAGGATAAACTATGGATTCGAACCATATTACGCCACTTGTTTTATTCATCAGTTAAAGCGTCTAATTAGTATATTAAAATGGCACCAAGAAATTGTGGAAAATTATTAATTACCGCCAAGAAATCCAAAAAAAAAATCGGTTTAACCGAATTAAATATATAAGTTTAGTAATAACTATAGAGTTGGATTTACACCAACGCAGCAAATAAATACTGCAATTCCAATTTCACTGAGCCAATCTTCGAGACAGCTGTTGTATCGTTACATCATTCATGCGAGACCATATTTAGTGGCCAAGGTATTTTGCTACCTTAGGACCCTCATAGATAAGGCCGCCATTAACCGGGGTATCCTTCAAAACCAGACCGACATTTATAATAAAAGCAGCCCAGAAACTCCGTTAACCAGCCGGCATCGGGCAGACATCACACTCTATACTTAGACTTTCATCTTAATGCAGCGTGCTTTGTTTTAATTAAACAGTCGGACAACACGATTCTATGCTTCCTTATCCAAACCGATATTAAACGGGGGATCGGCACTCCTTCTCCCTAAGTTACGGTAGTTAGTTTGCCGAGTTCCTTAAAGATTGTTCACTCAAGCGCCTTCGTATTCTCTACTAGCTTACCTCTTGGTACTTAGGTACGGTTTTATTATCGTAAAGTTAATAATAGCTTTACGTTGTTTATTGCTTTTCCAGAACACTTATACACCCATATAAGGTTGTTACAATAATCACAAGATTTTTCTCATCGTTTAGACCTTTAGGTCAACTAACTTAGAGGCCGTTACTTATATAATACCATAAGCTTAAGGCGAGGTAAAAAAAATTTTTTTTATCCTTTTTCGTTACTCATGTCAGCATTCTCACTTGGGTTAATCTTTTTTTTATTCTTAAAAAGAATAATTGAATATTATCACCCAACGTTCCGCTACCCCATAATTAAATTAGATAGACCATCTCTAATTTGAATACCAACTGTAATTATGGACAAGGTGTCGGTATATTGTTTAGATCCGATAAATTTTAGATGTCTCTATCCACCGGAGGTCTTCCGGTGTTGAATCAGTGCTCTATTACGAGGTCTTTAAAAAATGGCCGCCACTAAGCCCATCACCTGATCGAATAAGATAAAAACTCTCTTTATTTCACTTAACAATAATTTTGGAACCTTATATTTACACTTGTTCTGGGCTGTTTCCCTTTTGACATACAACCTTAGCATACTATGTCTGTTATTTTTACATTCATCACTGCCATTCCGAGACCTATTACTTAACGATAAAATCTTCACGATTCCCCGATATAATTGAAAAATATCTCCTCGACTAGCCATGTAAGATCAAGTTCTGTACCTGCATGATGTTAGTTAAAATTACGTACTTAGATACGTTTCGCGGAAAACCAGCTATCCCTAGTCAGTTTTATCTTTCACCAAGCTTACCACAATTCATCGGATATTTATGCAACAATAACCCGTTCGAGCTTTTGTGACTCTGATCATGGTAAGATCACTAGGTTTCGGGTCTAATTTTAGATACTTATCACTATTGTATTGACCGATTTATCTAGGCAGTTATTGCTCGCATCTAATATTAACTTGCTGACCCATTATGCAAAAGGTACGCTTTTAATGTTATTTAAATTTTCTTCTCAAGCTGCTTATAAAACTACTAATTTTTCAATTCCCTCACGGTACTCTACGCTATCGCTCAATATATCATATTTAGCCTTAGAGGAAGGTTCCCCTTTACTTATTCAAACAAGTCTTAACCCATTTTACTTGTTAATTTTTATTTGTACCATACTATGGTTTTAGTTTACATAGGTTTTTATATTTATAAAACTTTTATTTACTTAATATTATATATTAACTTTAAAAATTTTCCTAAAAATTTTTAATAATATTTAATGTTTTTATATTACCCGATTGTACCTAAACCATCCCATATGTATTGGAAGGCTTCTCTATTTTCATTCTCACTAATCATAGAATCTCTTTTGATTTCTTTTCCTAAAGTTATTAAGATATTTCAATTTACTTCGTTTATTACTGAATTTCTCTTAGAGTTCATGTTTTTAAACCAGTTTTATACTGTTTATACAAATTAAAATTTCTCTCTTTGATATATTGCAATGATTCCCTAATAGTTTCTTTCTATATTTTTCTATATTTAGAAAAATGAAGTAAAACAATATATTCTATATCGTTAAGACACTTTTAATTATAATTCATTTAAAAAATTTTTTTTAATATTGATATTCGGATTATTATGGCTCGAACATAAGAATTCCTCAACCCAAATGAGGCGCCTTTCCAACCTGGCTCTAATCCGTTTATTAATTTTAACAGAGAATATCCGATTTGAACGGATGTGACTAAATATAGCCAAATAAGACTCAAGCTTATCACCATAAACCGGGCTCGGTCAATTCTCTTATTAAATTTTCTTTATCCATTTTAGGACTTTGTGTTATTGAAGGCTAAGATGTAATTTCATTTTAATAAAAATAAACTTTAAATTATTTAATAAAACTTTATAAATGGTAGGATAACGACCAAGTCTTATCGTGTATATCATATTCGAGATACATTCCACTTTAGCAGTACCAAAAGTAATTATTTTTGCTATTCATAATACCAAAACGTTTCTTAACCCCGTATATGATTTTCAACGCATACGGCATCCATTTACCTTATGACCAATTACGCGCTTTGCCGATCTTTATCCAAGGACCAAACCTTAGATTGATTTTACTATTATAAAAACCAACATTTTTATGTATCGGTGTTTAATGTTTGGTTATCGTTGATTCACTTTTTCGTTGCATACCGTTTATTATTGAATATCCCTTACTAGCACTTACGAGCTTTGGACAATACCATATTTTATTGAATTTTTTGGCCTTTTAAGTTTTTCTATTTAATATATACGGCCTATTTTTAGGACTATGATTAATATAAATAATTAACCATATAAATAGGTATTAGCTTATAATATTACTACTTGATCTTCCAATAGAATTTAAATGACTCTAATAAATTAATTAAATTTTATTGACTATTAACTTACATTTGATTTTACTACCATACCGACTAAAGTCGGAATTACCAACATGCTACATTATTATCCACTTTCGGATAAACTCATAGTTCATTTCTAAAAGGCCGATCATTATAGAAAAGTCCTCACTTACAAGGTACAAACTTTTCTTGATTGGCCTAAAATATTTAAAATAACACTTTATAATAAATTTTTAATTTCGTTATTTTAAAATTCCTATTTATTAAATTTTTAAATTTAATTTTTATTTAAACAATACAAAATTTTTTTTATTATTATTATATAAATAAATATAAATTTTATATAATAAAATTTTATATAAAAAATTTTTTAATAACCGTTAAAAAGCAAAATTTATATCAACCTTAAATTATTATAAATTTATTATTTATTCAATTTGCGTAAAAAGTTAAATATTTATTTTAATTATAATTAAAAATATCATTAAATGATTCTTTCAAGATTCGAACTTGAATAACATTCTTATCAAAAATATACTTTACCATTAAGTTAAAGAACCTATAATAATTTTTTTATTAAAGGAAATTTAAAATATAACTTTTTTCATCTAATCAAAAAAAAAAATTTTTTTATGTAATAATTTTAAATAAAAAAAAATTTTTTTTTTATCTTTTAAACAAAGAAGTTAACTATTAAGTAGGGTTGCTAACCATCTTTTTTCATAGATAGTTTTTATTTAAGAAGGCACCTTTTAACGTATACAGCCCTCCACTAAATTAGTTCATTTCAAGATTATGCTTATCCCTCTTCCCTTCACCACCAATTGAAAAATCCTGGTTGCAATTTTATTCCAAATTTATTATAATGAAATTTACTCCAAAAATTACCACACGGGCATATTTTTTAAGGTTATATTAGTTTAAGAGTTATTGATATTGTCTACAATTTTCAGATATTTAATAATCTTACTTTTAATTTGACGTCTTTTGCTCATATTAACTATTTATTTTTTATAGAGTATACGACCAGTTTATATTATAATCTTAGATTTATTCAATGCATGATAAAGACTAGTATGGGCTTTAAATCTTATATTGAATTGCCACTATATGTGTCTTAAATTATTAACTTATTAAGTATGATGTTTTCCTTTTTAATTTAGTTTCGCTCAATATTATTTTAGCAATTCAAAGAGTTTGTTTAGTCTTTACTAATAATTAAATGAACTATTATTTTGTCCCCCCCCCTCATTATCGACAATGTTATTTCCATAATTTAAGTCAATTAGTTTATCGTCCCGCTTCCCTAAGACGGATTAATTAAAAGTAGTTTATGAAAAATTTTACTTGTCCCTTTTGACATACATAGAATATTCAAAGTGGCGCATAATTAAAATATAAAAATTCTAATTTTTAGTTTTATAATTTATTTAAAAATAACAAAAATTTGGACATTTTTAATTTATATTAATTTTCTGCGGATTGCTATGGGACGTCTTTGTGAGTTAAAGTTAAAATTTTTATCTTGTATCTTCCAACAAAAATACAAGAGCACTCAGGTTTGAACTGAGAAACAAAAGGTTGAAGCTTTTTATTTTTCCTATTAAATTATACTCTTAAAATTTAATCTATTTACAGAAAAGAGATGATTCGAACATCCATGTGTTTCCACAATATTTAGCAAATATTTTACCCTACCTATGGCTACTTTTCTTTTAGCTTTTAAAAAAATATAACTAATATTGCTTATAAAAGGTAATATTTAATTTTTAAGTTTATTTTAAAGCAAAATTAATTTAGATTCATATTTAAATTTTATAAAATTTATATTCCTTTATTAAAATCTTTAGATTATATAAATTTTAAACTATTTAATTCTATAATATAAACATTTATAAAATTATTAATTTTTTATAAAATATAAAAATACAGCTTTAATTCTTTTAAAATATAGAAATTTAAAAATTTATAATTAAAAATATTTTTATTATACTTTATAAAATAAATATTAAGCAAATTATAAAGTACAATATTTCGAGTCAGACCGGATACGATCCGGCATCTCCATCCTCGACAAGGATAGCCTTTACCTATTAAGTTACTGACCCCCCCCCTCCTCTAACGTTCCGCGCGATACTAAAATAAATTATGTAAAATAAATATTTATAATAAAAATTAATTACTTAAAATTAATTTTTATTAACCTTTGAAATTATTTAAAAATTTTTAAGGTTTATATAGTACATTTTTAGTTAAGAGTAATTTAAATTGATTAACTTAAATTACTTATATATTAAACTTTAATGTGGCCAGCTGAAGTCGAATCAGCACAACACAGGTGGAAGCTGAGCAGTCTACCATTAACATATAGCCACTTTGGAGCTTAAACTAAGCTATGTAATAATATATTATAGAGTTCTAGAGGATTCGAACCTCTAACCGAATGATTAAAAGTCATATGCTCTACCTAATTGAGCTAAGAACTCCCTTTTACTCCCTCCCCCTTATTTAAGATACTATTATTTATCCTTTAAATTATTTTTAAATTATATTTTAAAGGTTATTTTAAAGTTGAATTAAATATGAAAAAAGTAATAATAATTCGTCTAAATAATTTTATTTTTAATATTAATTTTTATATAACCTCCTTATAATCTATATTTTTATCAATAAATTTTTATTATATATTATTAAAAGTTGTAATTAATTTTCGTAACAAACTTTTATTAATCATGAATTAATATTATAAATTATGAAAATTAAAAATTTTTTTATATTTTTTTCAATAAATTTTATTTACCCCTGCTTACTAAAAAATTTTTAATAAAAAATATATACTTTATTCCGTTGTATAAACCAATTAAATAATATAAACTTTTATTATTATTTTTATATTTATTTCATATTAATTTACATAAATTTTATTTTATAATAAAAATTAAAAATTTATAATTTATAATATCATATTCTAACTGGGTTTTAAATACATAATTAAATAAATTTAAAAATTATTTTTATAATATGATTCCCTCCAGGGAACCTTTATTCTTCAAGATTCCCTCCCGTTTTGTATCTAAGACTAACCTGTTCAACTAAAAAATATTACCTTCTTATTTTGACAAATTTTAAATAATTTTTATTTTTACAACAAAAAAATCAAAAATAAAAATTATTTAAAAAATTATTTAATTTTTATAAATGGACATCAAACTTGAATTTTAATTATTTTATTAACAAATTTAAAGTTAACTTACCTAAGCCTAATTTAAACAAATAATTAAATTATACTTTATCTTCTTATTTACCAAATAGATACACAACCGTAAATATCTGCCTAATAATACTTTTTAGAATTTTCTAAACTCGTCGCTCTTGTTATTTCAACATTATTATCTTTATCACGTTTTTCAATATTATTATTTTCATTACATATTTTTTCAACTTTTCAATACAATTTATTGAAAAAGTTGGAAAATTTACTTGAAAGAAAAACTATTAAATTACAAAAAGAAAAAAATAAATTTAATAATGATTGTATGAAATTTTTAAAACAGTATAATTTATTAAATATATTTGTTGAAAAATTTCGTGGAATTGATATTTTATTAAAAGATAATTTTAATATTGATATATTAAAAACATTATTAGATAATATTCTCAATGATGAGGCATTAAAAATAATATAGATCATATTGAAAAAAATAAAAAAAATAAATTATTAAACCAACATATATTTAATAAATATATGATTTTGAACATACTTTTATTTTTATTAGTTTTCCTATAGAGAATATTTGTTTAAGAATAAAATTATATATTTTTTTAATTATTTTCATTTTTCCCTATTATATTGTTTAAGGTAATTTTCAATATAATTATTTTATTACCCATTTCTATTAATAAAAAAAATTATTATGAATAAGAAATTTCAAAATGATTCTTTTCCTCCCCTTTCTTCCAATGAAAAAACTATTAACAATTCTACACTCTCAAATCAGATATCTGATAACGAAACAGATGAATTAATAATAGATAATTCATCCATCGATTTTTCCACATCACAAAAACTTCCCATTGATAATATTATTTCAGAAAATAATTCTCATTCTAATATTGTCAATAATAAATCTAATTCATATTATCATGATATTCCTTCATTTCTTTTCAATAACAAAGGTATAAGTCAAATAGCTAATTTTCTTTATCAAGTTGATGATGATTTTATTAAAGAATTATCTAATTTTAACTCTTTAAATACCCATGTTATTAATTTTCATTATGATAAAAGTCTTAAACCTCATCTTTTAATAGGTCCTTTTCATAGTGATAATTCTATTTATGCTATGTTTTCTTTTAATTTAACAACATTACTTGATCAAAATAAAAATAATAAACTTATGTATGCTTCTATATATAATAGTTCTAGAGTTGTCCCTATTGATGTTAAAAATATGATCAGTTGATTGATTAGAACTGAAACTTATATTTTAAATCTAATTTATGTTGATACAAACTCTCCTTTAACTGATAAATTTAAAAAACCTCACATATTAAGAAAAGAATTTAATATTAAAGATTTAGATATTACCTTTTCTTTCACTACAGCGGTTTATCATATTGATAATTTATTTACTTTAAAAGATCCTAATACTTTATTCTTCTTGAAAAATTTACGTAATACTTTGTTTATTTTCAATTCCTCCGGTTCTAATGGTTGAAAAGATATTTCTACTAAAATTAAAAACAATTCCGGTCTTACTATTAGAGGTGGTTCTAAAAAACTAATAATGATGTTAATATAGATTCTACTATAAGCTGTAATAGCAACAGCAACAGGAAGAGATTGTTCAATATCACCTCTATAAAATTTATCTTTATTAATAATTTGAGTTAGATCATCAATAACATCAAAGTTATCATCTTTTAATTTACGTTTAAATTCTACAAACATAATGTTATCTGTTATAAAAGTATCGTTTATAATTTCATAATTAAGAGCTAAATCATTATAATCCTCTTTTTTAATAGCTTGAGTAATAGTACCGTCAATTTTCATACCCAATCTACCAAAAGGACTATTTAAAATAAGTTTAGAAGTGGGTCTATCAATTCTAGATGAAGTATTAACCCCTGCTTTTATATCATAATATTTATGAATAAATCATTAAAAAGACCTTCTTCTTTAGTAAATTTATAACCATGTTTCACATCAATTTTATAAGCATGGTTATCTCTAACATATTTTAATTCTTCAGAAAAATACCATCCTTCTCAACATCCTATAGGGTTTATTAATGAACCATTATCACATTTAAAAGGAAGAGGAGGATATTTTAAATTAATATAATCACCATTAGAATTAGTAGGAGTTGAAATTTTAGCATAGACAACACCAAAATAGTTCTCAAGATTAGTATCATTAGACATTTTAGCTTGACCGCCTGGAAGAGGATTAAGCATAGCAAAAGGATAAAGACTATTAACATCATAACATTTAATATTTTCACCAAAAGGAGTAAAAGAATCAACTCTCCCTCCGATATAAGCATTTCTAATATCTTTGTGAGATTGACCATTTATTTGATATAGTTTATTTAAAGGAAGATAATTAGCTTTAATAATTTTGAAACTTAAAGAACTAATTGTTGAAACTTTAGTAACATCGATTCTTTCACCATTATATATAATATTTGTAAATTTTTCTAAAATTTGATAAGTACAATGAAGATCATTAATTAAATATTTAAAAGTCTCATCTTTTAAATTTCAATTATCTTTAGGTATAGAATTATAATCATCGATTGAAACATTATTATCATCATTTGAATAAAATTTAAAATCAGGTTTATCACCAATATAATTTAAATTATCTTCATTAGGAAAAGAATAAGGAAATAAAGATTTTTTTGTTTCAACATTATAAGTTTTACCTAAATATTTTAAAGAACCTTGAAGAAGAAGTAAACTATCTTTAAAAATCATTTTATATGTTTTACCATCTTCATTATATTTAACATTTAATGAAAGAATAAGTCTACCTTTATATTTAGCATTAACATTGAAATTTTCAAATAAAATTTTATTAATAAAAAAACTATCAAATTTAGATAAATTATGAACATAAACAACCCCAGGATTAATTTTAATTAAATCTTTGAAACATTTAATAAACATTTCATCTACAGAAGAAAAATCAGTAATATAATATAAACATGATTTAGATTTTTTAACTTTTTGTTTATTATTTAAATAAGAATATCAACCACAAGCAAAAGGAATGAATAAATTATTTTTATTAATGAAACATTCTATATCAAAAACAGAGATTTTTTCATTTTTATAAGGATCTCTAAAAGCTTGTTTTAAAGACTTTGATTTAATAGGTTTTTCTGAATATAAAACAAGAGATGTGTTTTTATCTAAATAATAATAAACATTTAATGATTGGATAAATCTTTCGAATATATTAGAATTTGAAATAATATCTTTATATGAAATAAAAATATTATCTTTAAAATAACAATCAACATCTCTATTGATAATATTATTTTTAGAAGAATCTTTAACAATATATTTAATATCAGGATTTTTATAATTAATAAAAATTTTATTACCACTTGAATCAAAACCATCGAAAATACCATATTTATCGATATTGTGAGTAGTAGGGATATTTTCAGGCATAATCAAAGAAAATCTATTAGTCTTTGAAAAGACTTTAGTGTTAGGTTTTAAATTTCTTAAATTAACTTTTTTAACATCAATATCATTAAATGAAATTATTCTATATCTAATAACGTAATAGATTTTCTTCATATCAATATCATTTGTTTTTTCTTTATCTAAACCATCAGTTCAATATCTATTAAGATAGTTATTAACATATGCATTATTAATAAGGTTGTGAAGAGTATCTGGTGAAGTGTCTGATGTAATGTCAAATTGAGGACAAATTGAAATGTATTTATATTCAGGATCAGTATAATGATTAATAATAATAGGAAGAAAAGCATATACAGTATAAGGTTTAATTCTAGTAAGTATTCAATTTTGAATTATTGAAACAGAAAGATCGGAAACAGAACATAAGGTTTCATATTGCATTTCATCATAAGTTCAGGAAATAGGTTTATCTAATAAAGAGTCATGAATAACAACTTTTTTAGGGTCTAAACCTAATTTTTGGAAAATAGAAAAACTAAGAGAATATGTAGAATATTGTCTATATAATTTATTAAGCATAAGAAATTTTTTTTAAAAAAGAAATGGGTAACAGATAAGTGTTAATACAAAGTGTTACCTAATTTTGTATCTAGTATTTATTAAAAATTATTTAATAAATTTAGGATCTGCAATATTGAAATTAATTAAAATTTCAGTATTTTGTTTAGATTTCTTAAAAATCTTAGATAAAGAAGTTCTAGAAAAATTTAAAATATCTTCAAATATAATACCTTTCGGAAAATTAACAGTTTTAAGTTGTGAATTTTCATAAGAACATTTTTGAAGACGGATAGATTGAATAATATGATCCATATTATCAATACCATCTTTGGAAATAGAAGTGTATCTTAAATCGACAGAAGAATTATTTTTAATAAAATCTTTCTCAATAAAAGAAATAGCAATAAAAATAAGATCAGTAAAGAAATCGGGAAATTCATCTAAAGGAATGTCAAAATCAGTAGGAATTTTATGTGAAATTATTTTATCATCAGTTCGTATTTTAATAGAATTATTAACTAATTTAATAAAAATAGAAAAATTAAGATAATATAAACCATTTTCAGAGAAACCAATGTAAAATGAATGTGAAAGATTGTTTTTCATAGTTAAATATAGTAGAAAGAAATGAGTAACAAAAAAAAATATTGAAAATGTTACCGAATTAACAATATAATAGATAAATAAAAGGAAAAAATAAATTATTTAATAGAATCAGGATCGGCGATGTAAATATCAATAACGATAATAGAATTTAAAGGAGAAGTGATTAAAATATTAGAAAGAGATTTAGTAACGAATTCAGTAAGATCTTTACGGTTAATCCAATTAATATGTTTAAGTTTAGAACTAGAATTATCATCGGAATCATTAGATAAATTTTTATTAAAACGAATGTTTCTAGTAATACCATCAACATTTTCAGAACCATCTTTAGGTAAATAAGAATAAATTAAATCGATAGAATTAAAACGGTCGATATGTTTCTCACAAATAGAAGAAATGGAAATAATAAGATAATCAGCAAAGAAATGAGGAAGATCATCGAAAGAAATAATAGAATCATAAGAAAAATTTGGAGAAGAATAAAAATTCTTAGGAAATTGTATTTGAACGGAATTATTAATAACTTTTAAAGAAAGTTGAATTTTAGAAGGATAAATAGGATTATCTGAAAAGCCAATAAAGAAAGTATGAGTTAAAAAAGAGTTTTTCATAGTAAAATTTTTTTTAAAAAAAGAAATGAGGAACAAAAAACGAAAACCGATTCCGCCCCCGCGAATCGGAATATAAGGATTAATTAGAAAATTAATTAATAAATTTAGGATCAGCATAGTAAATAATAAAATATAATTCAGAGTTTAACTTTCTATTAGTTAAAATCTTAGATAAAGAAGTTTTAGAAAAATTGTGAACATCTTCATAAGAAAAAAATTTAGAAAGATGAATAACCTTAGAACGGGTATTAGGATCAATTTCTGTATAATGTAAACGAATATCTCGAATAATACCGTCATGATTATCAGTTCCAAAATCAGATATCGAAGAATATTTAAAGGAAATAGAATGTAAAGGTTTATTAAAATTGGAAACAATATTAGATAATGAAACTAATAAAAAATCTGTAAAAAAATCAACGATATCATTTTCAGAAATAATATTATTACCGGAAGAATATTTTTCAATGAAATTAATAAGTTCAGGAGAATTTACGTAAAAAGAATTTTTATCAATAAGTTTTAAAGAAATAGATACTTTAGAAGAATATAAAGAATTTTCAGAAAATCCTATATAAAAAGCGAAATTGGTATGTGATGAGTTTTGCATAATAAAAATAATTAAATAGAAATGAGTAACATAGAAAAAATATTGAAAATGTTACCTTAAAACAATATAATAGAGAAAAATTGAAAAAATAAATTAAATATTTTTTTTATTTCTCTATAGGAAGATAAGTAAAAATGAAAGTATGTATAATATCATATATTAAGACAGGAACAACAGCAGTTGGTTGAATTATATATTTTTATAAAAGTTTATTTATTAAAAAATAAATTTATGATTAATTTTGAATTTTAACAGATAACTTAGATACAAAGTGTTACCTAATTTTTTTTCAAGTATTTATTAAAATAATATTTTAATAAATCTAGGATCTGCAATATAAAAATTGAAAATGATTTCAGTATTTAATGAGGAAGAAGCTATGATATTAGAAAGAGATGAAATAGCAAAATTTAAGGAAAAAACTTTAATAAATAATATATTATAAATAAAACTTACCGAAAAATTATTTATAGGTACTTTTCATTTTTTATGAGCGCTTTTATACCATTACTCTTGAACTCAATTTTAAATTTTTCCATTAATTCATGACGATCTAAATCTAATCTATCCATTATCTCGTCAATTCTTATTAGCATATTTAAATGTTCTAAAGATCTTGTATAACCTGGCGCATAAGATAAATTATGTTCAGATCTAAAAGAATTCATCTTTTCTCAATGGGAATTAATACATTTTTGAGATTCTAAAATATCTCAAATATACTCTTTATACAAATCTATAAAACATTCTTTTATAGTATATAACTTATTTTCATCAAGGTTTGTAGATATTATATTAAGGTATAATTGATTTAATCTATTATTAAATCTTTCAAAAATTATATTATCTGATTCTATTTGTGCATTAAATCAAATTCGTTGTAATTCAGCATACTTATCAAGAATATCTTGACTAATATTATTATCCGTTACAAGAATGATACATACAATTGTAGTAACCAATCATAAACCAACTCCGCATATTAAATATTTTGAACCTAAAGTTAAAGTTTGCATAAAAAAAATACTTTATTCTTCTTAGAGTTTTAATTTACTCTTACTAATTTATTCAGAGATATAAAACAATTTGTCTCTTCATAACTGGACAATGTTATATTATTTTATTGTTTGATATATAATTTATTAATCTTATTTCTTTATAATCATTATTCTTTTTATAATATTTTTTTTATAATTTTTTTATTAATTATCTTAAATATTAATGTTTTTAAAAATACATTTAAATTTTTTTTTTATTTTATAACGAAGAATTTTAATAAATTATTTTCTCTTTAAATTCATACCACTTATAATTTTCTTAATCTTTTCAAATCCTTCAAATGTTAAATGAATTTTTGATTTTACCATTTCCATTACAATACAAAAATCTTCAAAATTAAGGTTTTTAATTCCATGTAAAGGATAATTTTTAAATAATGGTATAATTTTTTCATCAATATCTTTAAATTTAGTAACCCTAAATTGCGTATATTTAGTGTCTGAATATATTGTTCCACAGTTAATATATTTTAATATATTTGAAAGCAATAAATTATCACGATTAGATTGAACAATTGAAAAGAAAAATGATACTCGATTAACACTTTTTTCAGTTTCAGCTTTTTTGATTCGAATATAGAATGATCCTTCTCCTGTTACAAAACCAGCAAGTCAATTAGCATCTTTAATTTCTTGACTACTTACAATAGGTCGATTGTAAAAAATCTGGAAAATAATTTTCCAATTTACTTGATAAACCTTTATTCATTGAAGCTTTTATGTTAATTAATTTTTTTATACCTTCATTTGTAAGATGTTCACCTTTATTAATTAATTCAACTGCATCTTTAAAAAGAAGAAAATCTGCTTGTTTTTGTGTTAATAAAGGATTATTATTGAAAAAAGGTATAATAACCCTTAATAAATCTTCAACAGAATTTACGTAAAATACTACAGCATTGTTACTTAATTCTTTATTTTACCAACTCCAAAATAAGAATGTAATTTGTTAATTAGATCATAATCTTTAAAATTTACAGATATAGCAAAAGAAGGATGGATTGAAAAAATTTCTTGATCTATATTATTTAATAAGCGACGATTTGTTTTTCTTTCCCTATTATCTTTAGTTATTGAAATAGTAAATGTAGATTCAGCATCTGCTAATCCTGTTATAAACTGAGAATTTAAATCTTCTGTTATTGAAGTTACACTAGAAAATAATTTTCGAACATTGTGAGAAAATTCAAAAGTATTAAATAATTTTTCTTTTGATTTAAAATTTAATTTTTCCATTTTTTTTTATAATATATTTTTCGCTTAATCCATAGGATTTTTTTTATAAATCCTGCGTCAGACCGATAATCTGAGCCCTAAAATAATTAAATATAGTTTTAATTTTGTTTATGGTTTAACTACATTAATTAATTTATTCCAGATTCGTCCTTAGAATTAATTAACATACCATATCACTATTAATTAATTCCTTAGGGTCGCTATTCTATCAAATAAATTCCTTTACAAAACTTATTCCCCTCCTGACTACACTTTCTTATACCTCACGATATAAAAAGAACCGTACCTTTGTATCCTTTTTTAAATTTAAATAATTATACGGATTATTAAAGTTACAAAGATCAATTTTTACTTAAATATGCTTTACCACAAAAGAGAACGTTTCCGTTCTCTTAGCTGAATGAAGAATAAAATAACTTTTAAAATTTAACGTTTTTATACGAAAAATATCACTTATTAAAAATCGCAACCACGTAAAAAATGATTTAATCTAAAATAAACTATAGTTAAAGAATCTTCATTAACCGTATATCAATAAGTATATAATTTATATTTTTTGTTACCCCTTTATTAGTATATTCTCTATAATTTTTAAAACTAATAAACTAATATACAAAAATTATAAAGATATCTTTTCCTAGGGTTATATTTATCTATCCTGAATATTTTTATAGTTAAAGTTCAATTTAAAACTTTAAAATTTTCTACCCCCTCCTTATTGTTTAACAGATAATTAGAATTGTAATATAATTCCAATTATAACAGATAATTGGAGGGGGGGGGTGTCTTGTTAATAATTAATCATTCCCGTGCAACTTCCGCTACACGAACCATATTTCGACTTAACACTAATCAAAGCTGTGCATACGAAGAAAGATTCTCAAATGCCATAAGCCCAGTTGCTTATACTTTTTATTTGAATCCCCCAAACTTATTGCACTCACAATTTTCAGCGCCTGACGAGTGGTTAGTACCAATCTGAGATAAGATTCACCGTGCCATTGTGATACACGATTACTAGTAATTTCTTTTTCATGTAGTCGAATTTCAGACTACAATCCATTTTTTTATTTCCTTTTTTTGTAGGATTAGCTAAAACTCACATTTTTGCATCCCTTTGTCAAGGCATATGTGGCACGTCTATCATGCTTGTTAGATTTCACATTTACAAATTAGACAAATATTTATCATTTTCTATTTAAATTCATACCTTCAACTATCTTTATTATTTTATTTAAACCATTTTCATTTAAATGCTCTTTATTTTTAACTAACTCTGCTACTTTTTTAAAATCTTCAAAATCCAATTTTTTAATACCTATTATTGGGTATTTAATAAAAAACGGTATAATTTTGTTTTCAATATCAAAATTATTTTTAATTTGAAGTAATGAAGTATTTTTATTATCATACACAGAAATTAATTTTTTATTTGTATTTAAATTAGCATTAAAATCATTTAAATAATTTCCCATACCTATTAACAAATCTTTATCCTTAATATGTAAACAAGTTCCGAAAATTAATCTTACTCTTTTACCTACTTTATTAGTACTTTTTTCTATAGAAACAATAAATGATGAATCACCACTAGCAAATCCAGATATTCAAAAAGGATTTGGTATACCATTAAATTTATATTCAGGTCTTTCTATAGGTACTATATTAGGAAAAGCAATTTTTAACTCTTCAGATAATCCCTTGTTTAAAGAATATTTTAAAGATAAAATTTTTTCTAAACCAGCTTGAGTTAAATGTTCTTTTTGTTTAATTAAATGATAACATTCTTCAAATAATAAAAAATCAGAATATTTAGCACCTACTAAAGGATAGTTTTTAAAATGATCAATAATAACTTGTAACTCTTCAATAGTATCAACTTTAAAAAGAACTGTGTTTTCACTATTTTTTCTAACCTTACCCACACCTAAAGTTTTTTGTATTAATTCCAATAATGGAAGATCTTTAACGTGAACATGAATAGAAAAATTAGCTTGAACTCTTCAATTTAACTTGTTATCTTGATTTTTATAAATAAGTATTATAAAAGAACATTCAGCGTCTGAAAAACCCGTAATAAATCAAGGGTTTAAATTTATTCCATTTGTTATAGTAGAATAATAGGATTTTCTATTTATTTGATTAGTTAAATAATAGGTTTTTTTATTTCTTATTTGATTAGTAAAACGATAGGATTCTCTATCTTTTATTTGATTAGTAGAATAATAGGATTTTCTATTTTCTATTTGGTTAGTAAAATATCTAACTTGATTATTTTTTTCAAAATACATTAGGATATACCTTAATTTTATTATATTAATAAAACTTAAAACATCTATCCGTTGTTCTTTAACAACCAAGTAACGGTCCAGAGTTACTATGTTGATTGTTTTAGATCCGTGGTTTCCCATAATATTTTCATAATTTTTATGGCTTGTTGCCTTATCTGAATAGTTAACTCAGCCACTAATATAAAAATAGCTTGGCACCATAAACTTTAGGGGTTTCCCGGAGTTTGATTCAATATCAGGCCTTTGGAGTGTTTTTTTAAAACACATAAGAGCCCATAACATTAACTTTTTTACGATAGAAGGGCCATGATGACTTGTCTTATTCCCGGTTATCACACGCCATTTTCTTAGTGAACTAATTTATTTATTTATAAATACAAATAATTTAATACTAAACATTAAAAATATTTCTTAAATTTAATATTGTACATCAAAATATTACCTTTTCCTAAATATTCCTAAATATTAAAAACATTCCTCCCTAATGTTCCTAAATATTTAAAATATTACTCTTCTTATTCCTAATATTAAATTTATTAAAAACATTAAACATTTAAATATTTAAAATATTTGCTTAATATATTTTTATAATAAATATTTTTATAATAAATATATTAATAATTTATATTTTTTTAAATAAACTAAGGGCTTACGCTAATTGTTGGATCTAACCATGATCTCACGACATTAACTTAAGACAGCCGTGCAACACCTGTAGCAAAGGTATATATGACTTATTTACTTATTTGAAATAAATTCATATGATAAATTTTATCTGTTATTTATTATCCTGTATTCCTTTTTTAGGACAGGTTTAATAACTCGTTTATAAAATAATTATAATTTTTATATTTTACCAGCTATTCAAGTTATGGTAAGATTTTTCGTGGATCATCGAATTAAATAACATACTTCACTACTGGTTTCAAGAAACGGTCTAATGATTTCAGTTTCTACGTTGCCGAATTACTCTTGAGGTGGAATGCTTACATTTTCATTTATAGGCAAAAATTTTAATTCTAACCTATAGCATTCAGCGTTTTCTGCAAAGACTACTAGGGTATCTAATCCTGTTCGTGACCTAAGCCTTCGTCCCTCAACGTCAGTTTTTACTTAAAAGGTTGCCTTCGCCTTTACCAGTCCTAAAGATATCATCAAATTTCATCTCTCCATCAGTAGTACTCCCCTTCTCACATAAAACTCTAGAAATTCAGTCCCCTCGCAGGCTTGAACTTCCGTCTAGGTACCCTTTAAACCCATTAAAGATGAATAACACTAGTCTATCATGTATTACCGCGACTGCTGGCACATGAATTTGTCAAGACACTTGAATTAGAAAATTGTCATTATCATTATTCTATTCAGAACTTTAATCCTAGGCTTTTGACCTAAGGCTTGGACCCCTTTATACATAATTTCTTACATATAATCTATCCCCCCTCAAACCGGCTAAGACCGGAAGGCCATTCTTTCAAATTGCTGGTTCAGCCTTTCGGCTATTGACCAATATCCCTCACTGCTGTACTATCATGCATTGAATTTTGTTCATATCCAATGTGGTCGATCGACCTTTCAGCCTCGACTACGGGATATTAGGCTAGTTGAGCAATTACCTCTCCTACTACCTACCCGAGATACAACTAATATCTTAAAGCAGATTACTCCTTTTGTTATAAGGTATTTTATCCCTCACTTTAAGGTAACCAATTCACCATTTACTCACCTGTACACCACTTTTGTAGTTAACAATTGTTAAACTACAAACGTACGATTAGCATGTGTCAGGCATTTGAATAGCGTTCATTCAGAGCCATCATCAAACTCAACTTAATTTTTATTAAAATGTATAGATTTTTATACTTTTTTATTATATGCTTTTTATATATTACATATAACACTTATAATTAAAATATTATTATATTTTGTTAATTATTTTATAAATTATAATTAAATATTATTATATTTTATTAATTATATTATAAATTATAATTATTAAATTTTTTTTATTATTAAGTATAATTATTATGTAATTAAAAATATTTTTTTTATTTTATATATTAAAAACTATTATTATTACTATAATATTTATTAAATAAATATATTATTATATTAAATTATTATTATTTAATTTTTAAATTATGAGATAAAAAAAGCCATTTATAAAGAATAAATTTATATTTATGGTTTTAAAAACAATATTTAACTTGGTTATTATTTATTAAAAAAAAACAACAAGATAAAATAAATTAATCACATGATTAACTTTAAAAATTATAATTTAAATTTATTAAAAATAGTTAAAGGATACCTTCTGCCTAATCTAAGAGTATTATCAGGTAATAATGTTAAATGATATTCAGAGCATATACTAATCGAACAATAAAGTGGCTCATTTATACATTTAAGTTTACACTTTTTTTTTTATTCAAAGAAATCATATATCACATCTATAATTTTTAGATTATTCTTCTTAATTAAATTTTAACAAATTAAATGATTTTTAAAAATAATATAATCATTATATTATTTAAATTTAAAGATAAATAAATATTATTAGTTAGATTTTAGTCTTCAGAACCTAAATTAGTATAAATATAATTAAATGAAAACATGCTTTACTCAGATATTCTATATTTGAGTCTTTTTCACTAAAATAACAATTATGTTTATACATACTATTTCAGAAACTTAGATCTAAGTTGGCTAATCTAAATTTTATACGAATTATTTTACCTCTTGTTTTTGGGTTACCTTGATTAATGTCTATATCTAAGTTATTTTTAAGATGATTTATAAATATATCTTTATCAGAAACTATAATTATAAAATTAGATAATAAGTTATATGATTTATCAAATTTAAAAATATTAGTTTTATTTTTATATATAAGATTAAAATCTTCTCAACTCATTAGATCTCTTTTAATTATACTTGCAATATTATTTAAATTGTTTTTATTATTTCAATATCTGAGATTTTTTATTAAAGTAGTAATAACTTTATAATCATTATATATTAACTCACCATCAGTAACTTGTTTTATTATTTGTAAAGGATTAGCACATACTTTATCATTTTTAAAGGTCCTCATTATTTAAAGAAAGATTAGATAGGTATTTACCTAAAATATTATATTTTTGTATTATGTTACTATCCATTATGAAAAACAAATTATTAGATCTTAAATCTTTTTCATAATTAGACATGGTAATTATTTGTTCAAATTTAGCAAATACATAAAAAAGTAATCTAGTATTATAACTTATTTAATTATAAATTAGAATATCCTTGTTACTTTTTTTATTTTAGAAAAAATTATAAGATGAAAGAAATTTCTTTCATCTTTATTTACCAGCCTTATGGCTGGTTTAATGCATTTATTAAATTACTATTAAATAAATAAGAGTTAACATTTCAACCATCTATGACTAAATTATGCTCAGTATTCTCATTAAATAATTCAGCTTCATCAATATTTTTACTTAAACTTTCTATTAGTATCTTATTATATAAATCAAGATTTTTGTTCCACATTTATATTTTTTTTATTATTTCTAAAAATTCCTTATTACTTTGCTTATTTATAGAATCTAAAATATAATTTATATCATCCTTATTACATATATCAAATATACGTAAAAAGTTGTCTATATTACCTGACTATAAATCTAAGAGCCCCTTTCTTTTAAAAATTTTATACAATAATCGTTAAATTTATTATTCATTTTTTTAATTTTTTTATATTTATTTAAAATTCTTTATTATCAAATTTCATTTTTTTTTGTAATACAATACTAGTTATTACAATATATGTAAAACAAACATGCTTATAATGATACACTAGATAAATATTATAACATATACAGCTTTTAGATTAATATTAAATAAGATTCAATAACAATTGTCATTCTTATTTTATACTCTAAGTATTTATATAGTAATCAACACCATAGCCGTTGATTAATTAAAATTTATTATACCTAGTTAAATAAAAGGAAAAATAAATAAGATTGTAAATACAACAAGGGTATAATAGTATTAATATTCATTATATACCATTCTCACTTCAACACAATAAATAATATCTATTTCATAATCGTACATATTTTTAATAAAATATATTATTGTAACTATATTTTTATTATTCATATTAATTTATTTATTAAGCCACGTATAGTAATAAGAATGCCCGTTAATTTATATAATTTTTTTTTAGGTTTTTAAGTTTGAATTTATTTGTCAAACGCCAGTTTCCTGGTAACTAGAATACATCTTACCACTATTACAATAATGGAAAAATTATCTACAATATTAAATTGATTTAGATCCACGATATCCCATTTCATTTTGTTCATTTTCAGAGTTATTACTATATTTAACATATTAAGTTAACCATTAGAATTAAAAATCTAATTTAGTATCATCTGTTTTACAGATGGGTGTCCCCGGAATTTGATTTTTATTGACAACAAAATAATTACTTATCATTAAAGCGCTTAATATTTATTTTTAATAATATTTTAATATAACAATCCGTTCCTAACTATATAAATTTATATTTATTTATGATATATTTAATTTTTATTTTTTTATTAATTCTACTAAATATTCATTTTTTATTACAAATGAATCTTTAGTTTTAAATTTATCGGATAATAAACGACGCGATACGCCTAAAGCTTGCGCAGCTTTCACCCTTGTTTCATAAACTGATACTTTATTATCTTTTAAATCAGTAACCTTAACAGATGTACTTCTAGATTTTTTCATATATTCCTTTGTTTCTTCTGTATGTTTTTTTACCAAAAAAAGCATTATCAACCCCTAATCGTGATTCTCATAGATTTTTTTACAGATTCGCTATGTTTTCTACCTACAGCTGCAGAAAGATTAAGATTATACTCTGGTTTAAGTAAATCTATTCATTTTTGTTCACAATAAGATTTTTAGAATCGGTATATTCTAAAATTACTAGTGTAAATTCGTTCAAGCCATATTTAACAATAGCTCTTACTATATAAACGAATTCGTGTTGATAAAAATCAATCTTGATAATAATCACTAAGTCTTACATACAAAGGATCCTCACTACCTATGTAAAATTTACCATTGGTATTATTTATCCATGCATATACTCCTGTTTGATTTTATTATCTTTATAAATTAAATCACGATTATTTAAAGGATCACTATTAACTTTTATAGCATATTTAAATATAAAATTACAAGAAATATCTGAATAATTTCTCGTACAATTAATAAAAAGTCCTCAACTTAATAAATTTAAATCTAAAAACATATTAGATAAATAAATATAAATAATATCTAGATTAGTATTTAACATGAGCGATAATAATGCCATCATTAATGCGCATTGCTATAACTAATTTAAATATTTATTTATATCAATTTTCACTGATAATTGGCTATATCTTAAGCCCATCACAGCGCAATAGACCAACTCTTATTTAGTCAATGAACAGCATACCCTTCAGGTACTTGGCTGCAGATTGTCCATTATTATTTCAAAAGTTATTATCTTACAACGAGTCATTACCTGTTCCAAATAAATATTACTATTTATATTTGATACTTTGAATTTTAGGATATTCCTGCAATTTAAGAGTTTTGCTCTCGACATTAAGTCCTGAACTAGTAATAGGTTCGCTACTACTTTTATTGTCCGCATTAATTAAGAACAATCCATTAGCTTCATATTTTATATGTTTCTTTTTAATTTATACATTATAGATGAACACATATTACCCTCTACTATAGATACTAATTTATCCATCGATTTTTGATGAATATAAATTCTATATTGTGATTCTCTTTTTTTTGAAGAAAGCAATGTATCCATAACGAATAATTAAAACATTCATTAAGCGAAGCGTATCCGATACATCAAAAGAATCTGTACAAATTTCTAAACCATAAGACTTGGCGGTTCCATCCCCCATTATAAGATGTGCGAGAGCCACCGGTGTTAATAATTCATAAATATTATCTGGAATTATTTTTTTTCCATTAAAATAAAATAATGAATAAAGCTCAGAGAAGCACGGAAGAGCTCTTGTAAAAAATTCTAATCCATATGATTTAATATTTAATCTAGTGCTAACTGTTAAATTAGGTAAGCTTGTACAATAATGAGATAAAATATTAAATACAAAAAAAATATATCTTAATTTAGCTAAAGATTGCTTAAAAAAAAATTTGGCATTAACATTTCGTTAAAAATAAGATAATCAACCATCCGATATATTTATTCCTACAGGAACACTATATTGAAAATAAGGAAGTTTTACCATATCTCTTTCTTGTTTTGATATTATATCTGCCCCAACAGAAGATGGAAGATTAACCCCTCAAATAGTTAAATTTAAACAATCAGATAAATTAGGATTTTTAAATATATAATATTTACCTATTTCTGTTTCAGTTAAAGTACCCTTGTTAATAACACGTCTAATATGTTGTAAGTTTTTACTTTGGTTTAATTCTAAATCAGATAAATGTGCGATTCTTTTAGGTGTTAATACTTTAGCTGCTTCACCATCACTATCAAATACATAAGCTAAATTCTGTTTATCAGAATGATAAACAAATAATTTATTTTTTTCTAATTTATTTAAATCAATAAAAGGAAATTTTTCCTTTATTGATCTTTTACTATAATTACGTTTAATTATTTTTTCAATCTTAAAGAAGGAATAAACAATAAAATATTGTGTAAAGTTTCCAAACCACAATAAAAATCAAAAACCACATAAAGTAATAATAATACCCCGTTAATTTATATAAATTTTATTATAAAATTAAAAATTTTAACTATACGAAAAAAAAATATTGACCCTCCGCCCACCTCATATTATTAATTAAATTTTAATAATATTACTTGTCATACCCTATCCCTTTTTTTTAATTATATATATTTAATTATTAATATATATTAAGCCACGTATAGTAATAAGAATGCCCGTTAATTTATATAATTTTTATATATTATTTTTAAGTTTGAATTACTTAATTCATTCAAACGCCAGTTTCCTGGTAACTAGAGTACACCTTACCACTATTACAATAATGGAAGAATCATCTACTCGTTGCTCTTTTATAGTATTTAAACTAATTTAGATCCATGATAACCCATTTCTATTTTTTCATACATTATAATATTACCTTACCCAGGTAATTATTCTGGCCATTAATTATACTTTATTAACTAGGTTATAATGTCTTTAGAGTATTCCCGGAATTTGATCCTAATTGACAAAATTCTTATCATTAAAGCGAACAATCCAGTCATTATTTAACGTACTTAAAATACGTATAACGCCTCCTTTCATAGGCTATTGGAGTACACCTTAACAATAGAAATTAAACTTGATAGTATTATTTTAAAATTCTATTGTAAATACCATCTACTCTCTGTTCTTTTTCAACTATATTACTATACTTTAACGCTTTATTTAGTTGATTTAGATCCACAATGATCCATTCAATTTTTCAATTTATAATAAACTTTTTACTATACTTGAATTATTAATTCAATCACTAATTATTTATTACATCAGTTAAGTAGTTTATTCTTTAGGATTTTACCAGGAATTTGGTATTTTAAGCCTATTGATTATTAGCTTCAGCAAAAGCGAACCCTAAGATAGCATACGCAAATAATTGTGCTCTTAAGCTAGGATTTCTGGCAACACCTAATATAAGAGCACCGAAAACCACACCAATACCAACTCCCGCACCAATTAAACCTGTTGTAGCTAAACCTGTTCCTATAATTTTACTTGCTTGTATCATTTTTTTTTTATTTACCAAAACTGTACATAATATTGCTATAATTTTATTTTATTAATCTTATTCACTTATGGTATTTAATTAATAAAAAATAATTTATAAATATACCACACTTTTATTTATATTTTTTTTTATATTTAATATAAATTACCTTAAAAAAAATTTTTTTTCAATGCAAATTTTTATTATAATCAAAGTTAATTAAAAACAAAAAATTAGCCATTTTCATAATATATGAAATTTTCATTTTTTTTCAGAACAATTTGATAGATGCTTAAATATAAACTTATCTATATTGAAATATTGTACCTCTTAATAAATAGCATCACTTAGATGTATTTTAACTATTTTTTTTAAACATCGTTATAGTTTTAAATAAAACAAAATTTAATATTTGATCGGGTTATAAAACTAGAATTACAAGCTACTTAAGTTTTATATACTTGTGATATTAGAATAGCTTGATTTTATTCAAAATATATTGAATAAATATTTGGTAACTTAACCCCCCCCCCCTATCTTTGGTTATTAATTTTATTCAATAACTTTTTATAATATTAAACAGGAACATTAGGAGTTAGATAAACCTTATGTACTAATTATCTAGAGATAAGATACACTTAACATAATAAGATTGATAGGCATAAATAATAAACTAATTGTATTATATCAAGATATATTATTTTAAAATAATACCTATTTTAGTATTATATTATTATATGAAGTGACAAATACTAATTTATTTTTTTTTTAATCATAGTGGTAATTTTATACTGATAAACAATTCTCAAAAATACATATTAGCATTACAAGATTGATAAGCTTTTGGCCGGAAAGTTGCCACCTTACCGAGAATAATTAAGGATTATATGATAACTAGATGCGGTAGATAATACTTTTTACTAAAAGTGTATAAACTTATTACCTATTGTCTAACACTCAGCTTTCTGGTTTATTTACATTTAGATCAGCGCGCGCCGCAGGCGCGCGCTGATCGCCCGGCGCCACTTTGCGGCGCCGATAATTTTTAAATTTACTTTTATTAATTTATTTTTATTTATACTTAAATTTTCTAAGCTAACTTCATAAAGGCCTACACCAGATATATAGTAAAATATATTTTATTAGTTATGTGAGTACCAAGAGCCAAAGGTAAATGTCCTACATTAAAAGTTTAACATAGAAATAGGCCAGTCATCGCATTGCGATGATACATAAATTATTTTATGTCACTATGAATAAACCTTTGTCAATATATAAAACGGATTCCTAACCGAATACAAGTTAAAAACTTTATTAACTCAAATTAAACTTTTCAAGGTTTAATTAATACAGATGTTTTTTGCTATTATTAAGCTTATATTTTCAGCTGCGAAGCAGCTGGTATATTTTTAAATACTTATTTTTGGTATAAAATCACGCGCGAAGCGCGTGGTCATAACTACATAATTGAAATATGGCAACAAGTATTTAAATAATGGAGACAAAGTCTAACGAGTTTTACCTGAAGAAAAATTTTTCATAACGTTATTTAAGGTGACCCTTTGATAAAGGTCACATAAAGAATTTATCCGCTTCCTTCGCCATTTAGACCATAGGCGCGCGCTACGCGCGCCTATGGTCAGCCGCCTTCGGCGGCCTTAATTTTACTTTATCAAATTTTTCATATATTATATTCAAATTTAAATTATGAATTTCTAATTTTAATAAATATATCTTATTTTAAATATATTCTAATTTTTATATATGTTTGATAAATTTGTAGATTGTATATATTACAGATTATAAAGTTATTAAATGAATATATCTTTTTTTGAATTTTGTTATTTATAAAATAAAAGTTTAGTCTTTCATAAATAATTATTTTTTATCAATTAATTCTATAAACTTCGTAAACCCGTTATATAAGCTGTCATATTCCTAGATAATTTGGACATAAAAATATTTTTGCTCCATTTTTATTAATCTTTTTATAAATTTTAAAGTCAGTGATTGAAAATTTTTAATTTGCAAATAATAGGAATAAGGTCAATTAATTAATAATAGAGATTAGAAACAACAAAACTAAATAATGATAATTAGTTACCCCACCCCCCCACACACACATCCTATAAATTAAATACAGCTAAAACAGAATTTTACGTTAAATTATTTGCAGCACTACCCATTAAATGCCCACCCGCTTAACGGGTGGGCATAAATCATTTCTTATTTTTATTATATACTTAGTAATAAATTTAAATTTATTTACTATAATTATTATATTCATTTCAAAATGTGCGAATCCAGGTGCATTATCACGTTTAATCTCATATGATATGTTATAAATTTATTTAAGGTATTAGCCGGGCGGCTACGCGGACGCCTTGTAAGGTTAAACATGCTCTATAACATGATTTCAATATTTTTTACAAAGATATCATTATATGAAAACCATATTAATTAATTGTTCATTCGTAATATAATACTGATTATCAGTATCTAACATATTACTAAACATTTCCTCCACATAATTATAGCTTTAATTTATTTAGTTGTATAACCTCTATTCTAAAGCTAAATTACCTAATTAAATGAATTTAATATTTCGGCGTTAGGATTTGATGAGAACGCTTTATATCCTACTATTTATACTATAGGAATCGTTACATATATTAGATACTAAATTTTTTACAATATTTACACCCTGAAAATACAAAATATTTATTTTTTGATATAATCTCCTTAAAAACACCACTATAATTAAATAAATAATTTAACCATCTTTTATAGCAAATTTTAAACTATAATTATTCAGAATTATTATAATTTATAACCTTTCCTTAAGGTACAAATCTTTTATTTTTATTTATATAGCCTAAACCTTTAAATTATAAAGTTATTTTTAAAACCCTAAAAAATTTTTTTTAATGCACGCGCATTAATTTATTATGCGTATTATTCAGCTCCTACTCTACGTCCCTATGTTAATATTATATTTTTTATTAATTAGTTATCAAGATGTCTAGATATTTCAATATTAACTATTTTGCTCTACCGTTGAGTCATGTGACTTTTATTCGCGTTCTGTACTGCGGAATAGCGATGTTGCATCAGTTTAACAACCCAATAATTATTTATTCAAATATATTATATATTTAATTTATTTAAAAAAAATTTAACCAATAAATTAGCGAAGCTACCTCAGTTTTACCATTATATCACAAGCGCGCTTCGATATTTTAAAACTCATAGCTTTTAGTTTATATTAGGAAGCAAAGGAATCGAACCTTTTCTAGCTTATAGCTATTGAGTTTACAGCTCAACCCGCGGCCATTACGGATGCTTCCTTATAGCAATTTTATTAAAAATATATTGAAAATTATAATAAAACCTTATTTTATTACTTATAAAATTAAATACTTCAATTTTTTTTATACCCCCAGAGCTTGACTTTGCTACAGTATGAAATCGCAAGAGCTAAAAAAACATTTATTAATTAGATATTTAAAATCCATTACTTAATGGTAAACAAATATTAGAAATAATTATATTTAATTATTTAACCTTTTTATTAACAAAGGTAATACCTATTTAAATTTTATTGTTTTATTAAATTATTTTATTATATATTATCAACCGAAAAATATTTCATTAATAAAATTTTAAATTACCTTTTAATTTTATAGACAAAGGCAATACTTATTTTAAATATAATAATCTAAATTAAAAATTTTATTGTATTTAGCCGGGAGAGAAACTCGAATTCTCATTATTAATGTATGAAATTAATGTTCTAACCTTTGAACTATCCAGGCAAAAGTTATATATTAAAAAAAAATTTTTTTTATGGGAGGATACCCTGATTTGAACAGGGAACATACTATGCCACATACAGTCGTTCTACCTATTGAACTATATCCTCCTTTTTATATATTTTACTATATAATTACAATATATTATTAAATTTTTAATTTTTATCTATTTATCGCGCAAAGCACAAAAGTATTTACAATTAATTAAATAAAAAGAAATATACTATAATTATTAAGTTATTTCAGATATTTATTTTACTTTAACATAGATGATCTTTAAATTTTATTTTATAATTATTATTATAATTTTATTATTTAATTTAATTATACTTTAGACATAACACATATTTAAATTTTGAAGTCTTAATCTATGATATTAATAATTTTAAATATATTAAAAGATCAAAGATAAAACCTTAAGGTTAGGGTGCTAGCCTTCTCAAATAGTATTTAGATCTTGTAATCACGTATTTCAAATTTATAAATTTTATAGAAAAAAAGCCATATTAAAAAAGTTAGATAAAAACCATAAAATTATTATTTTGTATTAAATCTAACTACATTATTAATTATATTTTTTATTGTTAATATTAATTTTACTTAATTTTTATTATATTCTAATATTTTAAATTTATAATATAAATAAATTTATTTATAAGTAATGTTTTTTAGTAATATAAAACCCTACCAAGATTAAGCGTGATGCGGCTCCACACGGGTGACCTACCCTAGATTCATTTTAGGGCTATCTAGTTAAACAGGCTGAGGGTTTTACCCCCCCACCTCTTAATCACTGAAATGCTCATAGGAAAGTGATTTCCTACTAAAAATAACCATTCATTTGTTTGAATGACCGTTAAATTATTCATGATTTTATTATTATACCTTTAACTAAAAATAAATAGGTTTATTCGTTTTTAAACATGAATCATTTGACGATATTTTTAGACCGCTTAATGTACATTAGTTATTTAGTTTAATGACATTCATTTTAAACTTATCTAGGTAGTATTCTTGCCAATTTTTTTGGACCAATCATTTGGTATATGATTTATTCATTGCCTCATTTAACTCTTGATAAAATGATTATTAAGTAGCCATCGCGCCTTAGGTGCGATGGTTAGGAATAAAAGTAGGTCCCTCGGTCACGGTGTCACACTATTGATGCCACAGCTAGTACCCCTTACTCATATAAATCTTAACACGATAGGCCCTCCTACCCTGCTAAGAGGTTTTGCTAAACGCTGAAAAGTATGTGGTACAAAAGTGTGTTATGGGGGGTCCTACCGATTTTCTTAATTAAAAACCAGCCTATATTAAGCTTATTTTGTAAATTTACCTTATCCTATTTATTACCTTATACATTGTAACATTTAAGGTGTGCTTAATAAAATTACTTAATTTTATATTACCAATTACCTAAACATCCGCGTAATTTTATTTTACGCGGATGTCATCGCGCCCGCATTGCGGCCCTCTAATTAAATTTTTATAAAATTAGAATTTATACCTCGTTATAAATTTTTTTAAATCTATATTTTTGTTAATTTTAGTTCCTACCTTCCCCCCCCCCCCCCCCCCCCCTTAAAATAATTTTGTACTTTTTTTTTATAAATCTTTTTAAACCAATCATAAAACTAAAGTTATAATTATATCTTGTTTTATTAGGCGTACGATTATCTTTTTGAATTAAAAGTAAAAAGCACCCTTCTGCATCCGTGAAACCTGAAACAAACTATGGTTGTAATGGTAAGTCATCAAGATTTTTAGTAGAAACAATAATTTTTACAAAAAGTTTATTATTAATAAAATGTTTTTGATTTAATTTACCTATTAATAAAAATAACATAAAATGTTCAGAATCAACACTATAAATTAAAGTTGAAACAAAATAATGTAAACCGTCTAATATAATAGCGGGATAAAATACCTAATACAACAATTATATCAAATAATAATAATAATAATATAGTATATTCTCTTTTATTTAAATCAGTAAAACTCTTTAAAAATAAATAAATTCCACTTAAAGCAACACGATTATATAAATAAATAGTAAAGACTGCTAAAAGGATAATTGAAGAAGATCCCTATACTACCTTTATAGGCATTATTTTGAATGCTCCATACAATGTCATGAATTCACCAACAAAATTTATAGTAAGCGGAGTACCCTTTCCAAGAATAAATTAAATAACAATTGAAAATACAACATATTATTTTCTAAAAAAAAATAAGAATAAGTTTAGAGAAAACTACAGCAAAGGTAGAAAGTTGTAAAAAAGTTTTTAAAAAAACTTAAAAAGGCCAAATAAAACATAAAATTTGTTTATAGAACACATCTAATTCTTAATTTTTTAAATTAACTTTTAGATGATTTTTTTAATCACGGCCTACGGATGAGAAGTATTATTAGCAAAATTAAAACCTTCGGAATCGTCACCTACTTCAGAGTTTATATCAACAGTAGCATCTATTATTATATTATTATTCATATCAGCTTTTATTTCCATTGTTTTTTCTAACCCTTCTGGTGTTAAATGCCCCTTTGATTTTTATTATTTCTGCAACTTGACATCAAGAATAAAAATCTAAAGATTTTATTCCAAAAATAGGGTTTTTTTTTAAGAAATTAATTTTTCATTAATATCTGATCTATTAGAGACTACATAAATTACTGCATTAGAAAAATGTTTAACAACCATACCACAATTAAAAAAGTTAATAAAACTTTCTAATAAAACTTTATCTCGTACATGTTGATTAATTTTAAATATCAACATTGTTTTAAATTTAGTTTGACTAGAATTTTTAAAAATATTAACCATAAAACAACCTTCTCCAAAAGTAAGTCCTGCAAATCATTCTGGTGTTATTTTTATAAAAGTAACCAATGGTCTTTTAATTGCAATTATATGTGGAAATGTTTTAATTAACTCATCCGATAACCCTTTATTTATTGTAGCTTTTATAGACAAAAGCTTATCTCATCCTGTATCAATTAAATGATCGCCTCTAGTAATTAACTCAAAAGTCTTTTTAAAAACAATATAATCGGAATATTTTTGACTTATTAAAGGATACATATCAAAATGATTAATTACTAATTTTAATTCATCAAGTGAACTAATACGATAAATTGCTACATTTAATCTAGTTGTAATAAATCCTACTTCTTTAAAATAAATTCGTATTTTTTTTACTGGTTAATCTTTTATATGTAATCCTATCTTAAAACTAAGGTTATAATTATATCTTGTTTTATTTGGTCTACGATTATCTTTTTGAATTAAAAGTAGAAAACATCCTTCTGCATCAGTAAAACCAGTAATAAATCCTGGTTTAATAAGCCATCGGATGATTTTTCAAATATAGAAACAGAATAATTACTTTTTAATATTTTTCCTCGTTGATCTTTGTTTATATTTTGATGTGATTAATAAAAGTTATATAAGATGTTCAGCATCAAAACTATAAATTAAAGTTGAGACAGAATAATGTAAACCATCTAGAATTAGAGCTGGATAGATTCCTAATATTACTATAAAACCTACGAGAGTTAACAATATAGTGTATTCTCTTTTATTAAGGTCTGTAAAACTAGTTAAATGCATTGAATAAGTTCCACCAAAAGCAACACGATTATAAAGATAAATTGTAAATGCTGCTGATAGAATAATCGAAGAACATGATAAAGCTCCCATTATAGGCATTCTTTCGAATGCTCCATACAATGACATGAATTCTCCTATAAAATTAATAGTAAGCGGTGTTCCCATGTTTGAAAGGCATAAAACGAAGAATAAGATAGAAAAGATTGGTAATAATTGAGTAATTCCCCTGTATAAAGAAATTAAACGTGTATGATAACGATCATACAATACACCTCCGACGCAAATAAATAGACCAGTTGATGCGAATGCGTGAGCTAAACCTAAAGTGATAGCACCTTCTATTCCTATTACAGAATTACTAAAAGAACCTAAAATATAAACCGCAGCATGGGCTACAGACGAATAAGCAACTATTTCTTTTAAATCTATAGTTCTAACTGTATTTATTGAAGCGTAAATTATAGTAATTACACAAAAGACATATACAAGTGGAGTATAGATTAATGAAGCTTTAGATAATATTGGTAATATTAATCTATAAATACCGTATAGACTTAGTTTAAGTACAATAGCTGCCAAGATTACACTACCTCCTAAAGGAGACTCGACATGAGCTTTAAGTAGTCAAAGATTAAGAAAGATAAACGGCGTCTTTACTGCGAAAGCAATAAAGATTCCTATAAATAAAATTTTTTGAACATCAAATTCAAAAAGAGTTTTAAATAAACCATCAAAATCTGTTGTACCCATTAAAGAAGACATAGTTAATATAGCTAATAGTAAAAATAAAGATCCTAATACGTAATTCAAATTTTTAATCTTATATTTAAGAATTTAGTAAAATTGAAATATCTTTAATTTTGGATTACTTTATTTATTATAACCTACAATTAATTTATATTTTTATAATAATTATTTATGATATCTTGAAAAATTCATTTTTGATTTTTTAAGACGAATTTTTTCCAATCCATTTTTTGTTAAATGAGATTTATTTTTCATTAATTCTACAACTTTTTTGAAATCTGAAAAATCTAGTGCTTTTACACCTTGAATAGGATATTTTTCGAAGAAAGAAAGAATCTTATCAGTAATATTAAATTTGGTTACTACAAAATAAACCGCTGATTTTTCTAAATTCAATTCAATCCTTCCGCATCCAAAATTATTAATTAAACTTTTTATAAAATCCTTGTATCTACTATGTTGAGCTATATGAAATTTTAAGATTACGGCTTCACCTAATTTAGTTGTAGAAGAATTATAAATAGAAACAAAAAAAACAGTCCTCACCGCTGGCAAACCTGCTAATCAATTTAAATTATTCACATCAATTTCGCTGATCGTATTGGTCTCGAAATTGGTATTATATTTGGAAAAGCTATTTTTAATTCTTCCGTGATACCTAAATTTATAAAAGCTTGTATATTAAGAATTTTTTAAACCCATCATCTGTTAAATGATCTTTATTATTAAACAAATTTAACGCTTGTTTGAAAAGTTGATAATTAGATCATTTTTGAGTAATTAAAGGATATTTATCAAAATGGAAAATTATTGTTGTTAAATATTTAATAGATTTAACATAATATTGCATAGTAGTATCACCATGTTTGCTAATATTACCTACTCCAAAATAACTTTGAGATAATAATTCTAAATCTTTATTATGTAAAATTATTTTGAATATTAATTGAACTTGATAACCTGTTTTATATTTACTATTTTTAGATATACCTAAGATAAAATAACCTTCACCATCTATAAATCCTGAAATATATCAAGGATCTAACTTTTAATTAATTGATTAGTTTTTTATATTATTAAGTTTATTTTCTTGATAAATTATGGTTAATTTGTTTAAAAGTACTCGTTTATGTTGTAGGTTATAAAAAAAAATAACATTTTTTCTTCCAAAAACCGGTTTTCCGGCGACTAGAGAACCTCTTATATTTTTATAAAATAAAAAATCATATTCTCGTTGCTCTTTTACAGAACTTTCTCTATTTTTATCATAATTTTATTTAAAAGGGTTAGTTGATTTTTTGTAATATCTACCTTTAAAAGGTGTTTGTATATTACGAGAGAATACATTCGTATACTACCTGAAGGTACATTTAAGGCTTTTGCTGTATCACTCATTGAAGGATAAACAGTTTTACTTCCTTTTAAAACTTCTATAGGTACACTTAGACTACTAGCTTATTTTGCTCTTTGATATCCTAAGCCTTTTTCTCCATGTTTATTCCCTATCATACTATTACTAATTTTTTTATAGCATCTTCAGTATGCTTGTACCCTAAAAGAGAACCAGCTGTTTTTAATTTTTATACTCAGGTTTAAACAGGTTCATATAGTATTGCTCTCTCTCAGTACATTTGCTAGCCTCACAGTATTCGATAATTTCTAAATAAAAATTAGCATATCCTTACTTTAACAATGCACTATTAATAATATTTTTATATTTCATCAAATACTTGATATTATAGTACTTATAAAATCTAGTCGTCAGGTTGATAGAACTTCCAATATAACTTTTTCCAGTTTTTTTGTTTTTCCATTGGTAAACTCCTGATTTTGAAATATTTTCCTTAAGGATACTCAGTTTTTCTTCATCAGGATTATTATAAACCGTAATTGGTACTACGGTTAACATAAAACAAATTGGGTCCGTAGACTTTGAAAACCAAAAACATAAAAATGCATAAATAATAACTTTAAATTAACACCTCGCGAGGGATATGAATAAAAAAATTCAGTCTGATTTAGATCCACGATAACCCATTTTATCTTTAGTGATGTTATTATACCCTTGGTAATTAACAAGGCCAATTGTAAAGTTTTCTTTATAATTTTAATTACTAAAGCTTTAGGGTTTGCCCGGAATTTGATTCTTTTTACACTATTAAATAATGTATATAAGAATAAATAAAAACTTGCTCTTACTCTTTCATTAGATCCAAATAATCCTATTAATATAAACAGAGGCAAGGTGGTTAAATTAATCATATTAATAAACAAACTTAAGATTTTAAGTTTTACTTAATCTACCTTTATTCATTCCTATTTCTATTTTTCGAATTTTTCTAAACCTTCAGAGGTAAAATGAGCCTTATCTTTTATTAATTCAGCTGTTAGTTTAAAATTTTAAAAATTTTTAACTTTTCTCCAATAATTTTATATTTATCAAAAAACGGTATAATTTTATTTAAAATATCAGAAAATCGTGTAACAATATATATTATTGCATCTTCAGAAAGTTTATTAGTTGACTCACACTCTAAATATTTCCAAAACTCTTAATTAATTCAAAATCTCAATAATGTTGAGGCAAATTAAATTTTAATTTAACTGATTCTCCTAAGTTTGTTTGACTTTTATATATTTTAATTAAAAAAACAACCTTCACCGTTTGCAAACCCAGCTAACCAATTAAGATCTTTAATTTCTTTATTTGTTACTAATGGTCTTTCAATAGGTTTAATTTCAGCAAAGGCTTATTTTAATTTATTCGATAAACCTAAATTTAAAGATGATTTTATACCCACAATCTTTTTTAAACCTTGAAGAGTTAAATGTTCTTTACGATTAATTAAATAAACAACTTTTTTAATAAAGTCAGCCCTTTTTTGAGTTATTAAAGGATATTTTACAAAATGCGAAATTATTATATTAATTAATTTATTTATTGATACAACACGGTAATGTATGGTGTTTTACCTGCTTTTGTAAATGTTCCTATACCACCAAAATATTGTTTAATAAATTATAAATTTGCAATATCTTTTTGATGAAGACAAATTGAGAATATTGCTTATACTCTTCATCCTATTTTAGTTTCAGAATTTTTTAGAACCCTAACCATAAATGATCCCTCACCATCGACAAAACCAGTAATAAAATAGGGATTTAAACAAGAATGTGTTGATTGGATAGATGAAGTAAAATTAGAATAAAATCTTAATTTATTTAAGTTAGAAAGGAATTTAATTTTATTATTTCTTTCGAAATAATTTAGAGGCCTTTTTAATTGTAATTTAATAATACTACAATCATTATTATAATCTCGTTGTTCTTTTGCAGATTTAAATTCTAATTTAGATACGCGATTACCCATTTCAGTTTCCTTTATATTATGACTTGTTACCATACATGAATAATTAATTCATCCTGTTACAATTTTTCAATTTAACTCTGGTATCAGAAGCTTTAGGGCATTCCCGTAGTTTAATAATAATTCCCTCTCATATGATTTCCCGGACCACTCAACAGGAAGAATACTTTCAAAAAATATATAAAATAAAAATACATCTAATAATAAAAAAACAGCTAATAATAATGTTTCTAATAATAATATTATTATTGCATAAGCTCTTACAGTTACTTTTATTGAATTTCAATTAGATAATAATGCTATTGGTGTAATTATTGTTGTGACTAGTACAAAATATATTGATATTCCATCTAACCCGGAATAAAAATCACAAAATTTAACTTTGTCAAAATCTTGTAAAAATTGAAAATGATTATGACTAAAATCATAAAAAATTAAAATTATTAAAGAAATTATAACATTTATTACAGATGTTGTTAATGCTATTATTTTTATTTCCATATAATCATTCAAAAAAAATTTTTGAAATGCAGCTGTAGATAGGCAAATTGCTCCCGATAAAGGCACAAAAAGTAAAAGTAAAGTTAAAATAAATTTTTATTTAGTATTAAAAGATTTACGAATCTACCGGAATAATCCTGCAGTATATTGTAACACACATTCAGAAGAATAAGTTATTCAATTATATGAAAAAACGACTAGCCTAATACGGCTCCGTTGCAAAGGGCCTTTGAAAAAAGCCTCCCCCCCCCCCTCGCTTTATTCTAATTGTAAAGACCAATGAATATTATTATATTCGCTACATTTAATATTTGCAAATAAAATTAAAACGGAGAAATTATATATTTAATGTAAATTATTTTACAGAAAAAATAATATAAATTATTATGTTTTATAACAAAGAAAACCCAATAAAAAACTTAAGTAGTAACTCACCAGATCATAATAAATAGTAAGAGCAGCAACCAAGGCTGAATTAGAATAAAAATATTTTACACATGCTATGCACGCATATAGGTTAATATTTTAATTGGTATTATAATATTAAGGAAAAATAGTTAAATTATATTTAAATATGTTCTAGTTATTAATGTCCTAACTATATGAGGTAGTACAAATTTTGAAAATGTGTAAATTAATATTAATAAAATAAGAAATACATAAGTTACTTGGTTAATAAAATAAAATGGAACTAATTGTGGAATAAGATCTTAAATTATTCAACTTGACAGTTAAATATATTTACCTATCTTACCACACTATATAGTTAATTTAATCTGTTGTTGAATTTAAACATTATCCATATTTTTCTATTAAATTACATATTTTATATCAAAATTTTACATTTAATGGTCATATAATAAATAAACCAAATGGTAATAAAATAAAAATTATATTTTGTATAATAATAACAAATAAAAAGTGGGATCGCTAACCAAGTCTCAGTTGTCTTTTTAGTTTGTTACGATTTTATCATGACCTCATACATAGAATTCAGTGTTTAAGAATTTTAAGATGATTCATGAGTTCTATCATATTCTGAGATAATCAGAGAGCTTCCCCCGAACCGTACGTGCACCTTTCAATGCATACGGCTCTCCCCCAGCTTAACGTGTTTGACTTCACCCCTCACAGGTGGAACTCCCGCATCAAAACGAGCACCTTGTCTTGTGATTTTCCTGTTTTTTATGTACCGACTAGAATTTAATCTGGTAACCGTACTGTTTTAACGTTCGACTGGCAAGCTGGCTGTTTCACTTTAGTATGAATTTGCATCCGGCTCATACCTAATATTGAAACTCCGTCACCACTCCTTTTGTTAAGGAGCATCACAAATTAAATTGTGATTAGGTTTCTCAACCCTTAGGCAATCCCGTATTTGATTCTTTTGAGTCTTTCTGACACCTTAGATTCTCCTACTTTCACTTGTTGTGAATACGGCTTACTCTCTAGGTCCACGAATGTATTTCCCGGACATTCGTGGGAGTAAGTATCGGCTTCGTTATCTTAAAATTAATGGAAAAAGATAATAGTCATCCGATAGGGTCTTATTGGGCCCCTGCTGATAGGTTGATATGAATCATAGTGTTATATAACTTGCGTCTTTTCTTGCCAGCGACTATACTTGGCTCAATTCGCTTTATCAACATGCTTCAGTTCCCATAGCTTTCGCGTCGGGTAAGTTGATTGTTTTATAATCCATCCCTAGAAGGATTAGTCCTGTGAAGGTTGTGAGTTGCAGGTTTATGAGACCTTTTATGTTCAACTCCTAAACCTTAGGACAGGCTCAAAATATCCAAAACGGCGCACGAAAATAATAAGTATTATTAATTTTAATAATTTTATTATATAATTATGTATTAATTCTTTATTTAATCTATTTATCATTAAGAGCCAAGGTAACAAAACTAAAAAAAAATTAAAAAATTATCAAAAGTTAAATTTCCATTTTCATACCCTACTTGTCTTAATATATTCGATCTAATAAAAAAAGATAAACACCATAAAAATATATAAAAACCAAAAGGCTTATTTCACATTAATTTTACAAATATGTAAATTAATATTATTAATATAATAAATACAAAGGTTATTTCAACATAAAAATTAAATTGTAACATTTTATAATCATTAAAACTTGATAGTTAAATTATATTTACCTATCTTACCGCAATATGCAGTTAATTTATAATCAGAGCAATAAACGACCTACCCCCCCCCCGTTATTTTGATTTATCATTATAATAATAAATCTTCTTTTAATCATAAGAAAATTTTGTGAAATCAAATTAAATGTAAAATAATAATTAATAATAACGCCAAATAAACAATATTAGTATCCTAATAAGTCATTTTTAAATTAAAATTTTTACGAATCTACCGTAATAATCCTGCAGTATATTTTAACACATTAATAATAATCATTCAATTATATAAAAAAAGCTACGGAACCGCAAAGCGGCTACGTTGCAAGGGGCCTCGAAAATAGCCCCTCTATTTTTTTTTCATTTTTATGTATTCTTCTTATATGATCATTCAAATTATCCTTTCTAGACCCTTTTTTTATTTAGACATTTTGAACCAGCTGATGCATGTGGACAAGTCAGTACTGGTTCTAAATGTTTAGAAGAATTTGGTGTCTCTTTAGATCAGTAAAAATTTAAAGCCTCTATTTTCTTGAGTTCATGCACAACCAGGTATGTCGCAAAAAAAGTAAAGTAGTATTTAATTTACTTTTTTTATTTTTAAACAGTTTATTAAATTTGCTACTAAAACAGTATTATACTGATAACGATTTACTTAGAACTGTTAAAGAACTTCAACTAAGGAAGAATAAAAGTAAAATTTTTATCCCGTAATTTATTGACCAAAAGATTTTTATAACAAATTAGAAACTATTGAATAAAATATAACATTTCCATGATATTAAATAACTATAAAAAATAAGAATATAAACTAATAATGCGAAAAGACTAAATTAATATTTTCCTTTACATAAATATATACCTGGAACATTTAATTTTCCAGGTTTATGGAAGTAATGTTTTATATCCTTTATATAATCTAATCCATATAATGTTTTTATTACCTCAGTATGAGACATAATAATTCTATTAGCAACCAAATAATTAGGTTGTTTAATTAAAGAATTATTAGGTAAAGTATTATATTTAATTAATACATTTTTTCAAGTTTTGTTAAAAATCATTGGTTGTAACATAAGTTCTAGTTGTTACTTACGGGATATGAGAAACGAATTGGTACATTTATTCCAAACTATTAAACAAAGTACAGACTATTGTTCATTTAGTCAAGTAAGGAATTTTTCTATTGAAACAGACTGAATTACGATCGGCATAGAACTGTGAAGAATACCACATATCTCACTGCATTGACCATAGAACACACCTTCTCTATTTATTAGAGTAGAACACTGATTTAAACGCACAAATATTTATTATAAATTAATTTAATACACAAAAATATTTATTTTCTTCTAGGTCCTTTACCTGTTATAGTCCCTTTGAACTCATTTTCGTAATAAAACTCATATTGACCTTTGTATAATTTTCTAGGGTTCATATATTTTTTAACAAACCCTGTGTCAGTAACTGCTTTTTTACCGATAAAAGCTATTAAATCTGAAACTGTCTCAAATAATAAAGATGTGTTGTTTTTTACATCTACTAATACTATAGATTTAGATAAAGAAGATTTTTTACGTCCGCCAGGTCGATCGGCGATTCTTCGTATAATATCATTTTTCCAGTCAGGATTCATAACAAAATAGACCGAATCTTTATTAGATCCTACTATAACCGGACGTTCTAAATTAATATATCTTCTAATATATTTATTATCAGACTTATTATCTAAGGTTAATGCAGCATGACTAGGATTATCATATATTCCATACAGCGTTTCTTTATCCAAGTTAAGTGCAAAAAGTTTTCCTTTATCTAAAGCATAAAGATCAACATCTGAAATAGGCGAAATGGATTTATAATCTTCAAACTTGGGACGATCTGAACTTAAAGGTTTAGTTCGATCTATTAAGAAAATTTTTCTATCTAAAATTGGACTATAAACAGGAAAATTTTGTAGATTAATATAACGATTTAAAGTGGTATTAGGTATACCTAAAGATACAGCTGCTCTATTTTTTGAAGGGAAAGTTAAATTTAATTCACGGTCTTTACTTTCTACTGTCAATTTTACTGAATCATTATCAGTATAGTTTTCATTATCTTTTTGTCAATTGACGAAAGGAAAAATAACTTTATACATTCCATTAAGCATAGGTCTTAATTTAGTTAAAAAAGCTTGTTCAATTGAACGAGCTTCAAATTGCGTGAAAGACCGTAATATATATAATGAATTGTAACCCAATTCTACACCTGGATTATTTTCTAAAAATTTAATCATATGGTTATCAGTAATAAAAACAGGTTTTCATATAAAACGATCTCAACCTAGTTTTTGAACAGCAGAGTATAAAGGATTATTTCCTCCTCTCTCTACTCTTACACTATTAATTAAGTGAGATTTAAACCTTTTATTAAGACAAATAGCCGATCCTACATATTGAAAACCAGTATCTGTGCAAGTAAAAATATAAACACCAGATTTATTTGTGTAAGTACTAGGATGATTTTTTCTATCAGAACTTTTAACATAGTAATCCTTATATTCAGTTAGAATCTTGTCTGAAGTAAATACATCAATTGAAAATTCTAAAGATAATAAATGATCACAATTATTTTTTATATACAATTTTACAGGGTCCGTATCTAATAAACTTTCGTACATATTTATCAAAATTTTATGAGCTTCTTCTATATTTTTAGTGTTAATTAATTGTAAACATGGGGCACTAGTAGAAAATTTAGCTAAATTAATCCTTATTTTACGCGACAAACATTATAAACGTAGGTAAAAAAAAATAATTAATAAAATTATAATACTACGTTTGTTATAATATTTGTTGGACTATATCTTTATTTTTAATAAATAATTTAACAAAATATACTTTTTATAGTCTCTGAGAATCCAATTTTATATTATAAAAATATAAACATTAGTTTTCTGCTGATTGTTAATATTTCGTAATCTTTATTACTAATATTAATGTTCCAGCATATAGTAAGTAGCAGGCCGTTATTTTAACCTGGATAAGCATCAAGTTTAAGAGCAAGAGCAGGAACGGCAAAGGAATGTATAACCAATTTTTTATACTTTTCAATATTTTTAAATTTTATTAAAGTTTATCGACGAATGTTCGAATGATAAATCTAAATTTATAATTTATACAACATAGAAGGATGCATATGATTAATCACAATAGATCTTAAATTAGGCATTGATCTTCTACTTATGTAAATTCGCCAACCTGAACTTTGTTTTCAAAGTGTACAATCAAGTTTATACTTAATTACTAGAACATTTAATAATAATGTTGTCTGCTCTAAACTAAAATAATCAGTACAAAGAACTAACCCTTTATTAACAGCAGAGCCGTCTCCCATTATTCAATGAGCTAAAGCAACTGGAGTAAGAAGCTCATAGATATTACTTGGCACGATTTTTATTTTATTTATATAAAATAAATTATAAATATCTGTTAGACAAGGTAGTTGTCGTGTTTGAAAAGCTAGCCCTGAAAAAGGTTTACCTTTTCTTATACCTGTGGTTACATGAGGAAAACTGGAGCAGTAATGGCTTAGTAGAAAAAATACAAATCAAACATATGGAGAATTCTTAGTAGATTGTTTAAAACATAGCCTAGCATTTTTACTATCAAAAGGTAATTGCATTCAACCATCTGATAAAATTAATCCTATTATAATACTTTGTATATTAAGTGGTATTTTAGTCATACTTGACTGAATCCTAGTTAATCTACCGCCTAAGGTTAAACCTAAATTGCTTCCTCAAAGAACAATATCAACAGAGCTGACATTTGAATTACCAGACTTTTTTGAATTAGGAGATAGTTTAAATGCTGTAGTAGAAATAAGCATACGGTTTAATTGTTTAAAATTTATTGAATTTTTATATAATTTATTGGGGCACTCAAGTTTTATAGCTAGTGCAGGAACAATGAAATAATAATATATCATGAATTTATATTATTCATTCTTATCTTGCTTATCTAATTTAGCTAAATATTATAATTTCTGTATTATTAATCCTTAAATTGGAATTAAGTTTTACATGGATAGGATGATCTTGCCACAATAATTTAAAAATAGTTTTATGGCTAAATTATTATTTATATTTAAACTTAAATTTGATTTAGAATTAAGTTAAGTATATAATGACTCCTATTAGAGATTATTAGAAAATACCTTACACCTATATTCTGCCCAAGTGTGTAAGGGTACAGGTTTTTTCAATATAGACGAAATTCCGTCTTTTCGTTGCTCTTTTACACTTTATCAATAAATGATTTAGATCCGCGAATAGCCATTTTTCTTTCGATTATTTCTATATTTGTTACTTTACAGATATAATTATTCTATCCACACAATATTCTTTGTATATGTGTTTAGTATATAGAACTTTAAGCTTTACCCGGAGTTTGGAATTTTATCAGACATTATTTAAAACTTACTTAAGGTTTTAACTAGTCAGCGGCTGTGATAATGAAACGAATATGAGTTAATTCTGGAACTATAACTGTTTTAGTCCTATTTATATTTAAAATATTATAGATTAAAATTAATATTTTAACCCTTAGATATAAGCTAAAGATATAACGCCTCGTTTATTAATTTTTTTCAACTTACCTAAATAGTTTACTTATCTATTACAAAAATATTAAAAAAATTTTTGGCTATTAGAGTACACCTTACACCATCTATCTAACCACAGCTTTGCTATGGTATTATAGGTTTAACTTAATAGATGGCGAGTAACCGTTTACTCTTTGCTCTTTTACACATTATTAAAAAGTGTTTTAGATCCGCGATAACCCATTCTGACTTTCGTCAAATCTCAAAAATTGTTACTGTATCCAGGTGATTAGTCTGGTACCTTTATTTAAATGATAATCAGGTTAGTATTATGAGCTCTTAGGGTTTCCCCGGAATTTGGCTACTATAGAGTAAAGTTTTAATAAAACTTGTTCACTCTGTTATCAACTTCTAACATTCTTAATGCACCGTCTTGTAAATCTTCTTCAGGTACTATATAAGAATCATATTCAATGTTTTCATTATCATCATTTACGAAATCCACGTATTGGTAGCTTCAGTATCATTGATGCAAGAATTTGTATATTCTCACCGATTGTACATTAAGCATAAATTTATTAATTAAAATAATTTACACCCACAAATGACCCAATCAGTGGCAGTATTATATTACTGACAATCTTGTATTATTATTTAATATAAATAATAATCTTTAATTGTTTACATTTGCATCGCCAAAGGAATAATAAATACTCCTTAAAGAATCCCGTCGGATTCTTAGAGATAAATAAATTAATATAATTCATTATATACTTTATATATAATAATAAAATATAACTTTATTTAAATCACGACTATCGTTAATATAAAAAAAAATGTTAAGACCAAAGCTTCGCTTTGGTTTATAAGCCTAACTTGTAGTACATTGATGGATGTAAATAAGGTAAAATAAGATTACGCAAGGATGGCATAGATGAACTTTTTATGTAAAGAGAATATTGGCCAATAGTTTCTATTTTTTGAATAGTACAGTCTAGATTATATTTTCTTTTGAATATTTCAGCTAAAAGTTGTACTTCTTCTAATTTAAAATTATTTGTAGATATTCTTACTCCAGATTTAGTTCAACCTCCATCATCCATTATAAAGATTGCTAATGCTAATGGAGTTATATATTTTTCTATATTTGGACTTATTACTTTTTTACCATTTTTATAAAACATTTCATGTAATCAGTTAAAACTTCTGAATGTAAAAGTGTTAAATTCATATCCAAAATAATTTTTTTGTTCTTTTTTTATTGTTCTAGAGTACATTCTAGGTTCTAAGTTTGAACAGTCCATATAAAAATTATAGTTATTTCATATTATTATTTTTATAATCTCTCATTTGAGTTTTTAAATTTAAAATGGTTTGTAGCCCATCGTTAGTTAAATGAACTTTATTTTTAACCAATTCAGCAATCCTAATAAAATTTTTAAAATCTAGACTTTTTGAGCCTTGTAAATTATAATGATTAAACAGCGGAATGATTATGGCTAAAATATCGGACAATTTTGTAACAGTTACTGCACACATAAGATTTTTAGAATCTTCTCTAAATTTACCACAACCTAATTGTTCACACAATTTATTTAATAAAATAGCATCACGTAAATGTTGACCTACTTTAAACATTAAACCTATTGATTTTCCAGTATTAGTTGTTTTAGAATTATTAATTTGCACATGAAAACAACCTTCAGCATCTATAAACCCAGCTATTCAATTATAATCTAAAGTTTCAGGTAATTTAACTAAAGGTCTTTTAACAGGCATAACGTTAGGAAATTTTATTTTTAATTTGTCAGATAAACCTTTATTCATGGAAGATTTTTTAGCTATAATTTTATTTAAACCTTCTTTAGTGTTGTGTTCTTTTTTATTAATGATATCTATAACTAATTTTCAAAGTTCAAAATCAGCTTGTTTTTGAGTACTTAAAGGATATTTATTAAAATGAGGTATAATTACATTTGTTATTTCTTCTAATGAATATACAGAATAAATTATATGATTATCCCTTGAACGTATTCTTAAATTACCTGCAGAAAAAAAAGATTGAAGACGTTTTAATAAATCATGATCTTTTCGTGTAATTCTATAGAAAAAGAAGGAATAATTTGCCAACCTACTTTGTATCTACTAGATTGAGTTATTCCAACGTAAAAAGTTGATTCACCATCAGCAAAACCACTCACTCAAAAAGGATTAAGTAAATTTTTAGAATTTAAAGTAGAAAAATTTAAGTTTCTCTTATAGTAAAATTTGAAGTTCCAAAATTTTTTTCTAGATTATTAAAAATAAATTTATTTTTATTTATATTTTTAAATAACCCAATATTATGTAATTTATATGTTTCACAAAAAGGAGTTATAATTTTTATAATAGAATTAACAGATTCTTTATCTATATTTATTATGAAATGATTATTTTTACATTCAAGTTTATTACAATTAATACCGTAAAGGCTTTTTAACATTTTATTTAATATTTGTACGTCCTTGCTAGTATGAACATAACAGTATAAATGTAAATTTCCATTTACAAATTTTCCATATCTCATTATTCATATTGTTAAAGCTAAAGGACTCGTATATTTACATAATATTGAATTTATATATAATTTATTTTTTTTTCAGAATAGCTTATGTATAAAATTAAAACTTCTAAAAGTATATAAATTAAAACTATTATTTGAATTGTTACTTACAATACTATTTTTGGCTGTGTAACCTCTAGTATAAAAAAATTCATACAATCAAAATAAATAATCTTTATGAACTATACTTTGTCTATAACAAAGTCTTGTACCTTCTACAGATCTTTTATTAGCATAACCGTCTCCTAGTAATGAGCCCACTATAACTGATATAACATCTTCACTATGGGGCCCTATACGATTAGCAGCTCTTACTCTTGTATGAAAATTAGAAATTTTACTTTGTTTAGACATAATATTTTTATTTTTACACGTTACTAATGAAAAAATTAAATTAATCTTTTCAATATTATTTAATATAAACGATTTGGGGCCATCAAAGAGACCCTCGGCAAGAATAGACATCGCAGGATCAGCAACTTCATCCATTAAGTAAAGTAGTTTGAATGATGGGAATGCAATGAAGATTAGAATAATAGCGGGAGTAATTGTTCAGATTAGTTCGATGAGTGTCAACTTAGACTATTATTTAATCGGGTTTATATATTTTGTTGGCATTTACATATTAATTAAACTAATTATTAATTTATTTATCTGAAAATTTATACTTATTCTTAAATATTTCACCAGATTTTATATATTTCATAACTGTACTTCCACTAATTCCTAAATATTTTCCTGCCCTTCTGGCTGAAGTAAAATACCCTATCAGTTTAAACTCCTCTTTATCACACTTTTCATATATATTAACAAAACTTCCCTTCTTAGAGCTCATTAATAATTTAGTTTCTTCAGAGTGTTTTTTACCTAAAGCTTTTTGTCTAATTAATTCTTTAGTTTTTTCATTATGAGTTTTACCAAATAAAGGATTATTTTCCCCTAATTTTTTTTGACTCATAAGCTTTTTAGTTTCCTCACTCAGCTTACGACCATATAAGTGAGAATTTTAACCTTTACGTACTCCTTTTAAAGCTTTACTAATTTTACTTTTAGTTTATTCAGTGTGAATAAACCCATCAGAATAGGCCCCTGCAGTTTTTAATATATTATAAACAGGCTTTAAGTTATCTAAATAGTACTGCTCTCTAGTAGTTAAATTAGATTTATCGCAATACTCTAAAATAGTTAAAGAAAATTTAGAATAACCGTATTTAACAAGGGCTCTACCAATTATAGAGTTATTTGATCTTTTAATGTAGGCAGGATTAAAATAATTTAGAAATCTATTGTAAATGTTTTTAGACTGTCCGATATAAAAATCTTTAGTTACTTTATTAGTAAGCATATAAATCCCTGATCTACCTTTATTATCATTTAAAATTATTTTTTTTAAAGAATATATATCAAGATAAACTACCATTTCTTTATCTTTATCTAAAGGATTGCTAATTTTAATAATTTCAGTATTTAAATTATCTTTAGTCGAATTACTATATTGCCTTGAAAATATAAATGATTTTATAACGAATAAATTTCGTCCCGTCGAAGAAAAGTTAGTCTAAACATAAGTACTTTCATACTTAACTGGGCTATATCTTACCATTTTTATTGGTTTTCACGTATAGTCTCTGAGGATCCTAGCAAGTATTTAATACCCTTTAGTTTCCCGCTGATAGTCCATTGTTACATCCTTTAAAGTTATCACCGATAGAGTATATATTACTTGTCTCTATGGTATTTAAAGGCTTTAGGAGTTTCCAGCTTACAGTGAAATTTTATTCTTAGTTTTTTTAAGTTTATTTTGATGAAAATTTATATCTTTCTTTAAATATTTCACCCGAATTTATATATTTTTTTACAGTACTACCACTAATTTCTAGAAATTTAGCAGCTCTTCTTATTGAAACAAAACTACCTATTAATTTAAATCCTTGTGAATCACATTTTTCATATATGTTAACCGGATAACCCTTACTAGTACTCATTTTTAATAAAGTTTCTTCAGAATGTATTCTACCTAAAGCTTTTTGTCTAATTAACTCTTTAGTTTTTTCATTGTGAGTTTTACCAAATAAAGGATTATTTTCCTTATATTTTTTTAAAACCATAAGTGCTTTGGTTTCTTCGGTGTGAGTACGACCATATAAAGCAGATTTTTCTTTAACATAAATTCCTTTTAAAGATTTACTAATTTTTATTTTAGTCTCTTCGCTATGTTTATAACCTAAAGAACTACTTGCTAATTTTAATATGTTGTATTTAGGATTTAACTTATCAATATAGTATTGTTCTATTTCAGTTAAATTAGTTATATCACAGTATTCTAATATCTCCAGAGTGAAGTTGGAATAACCATATTTAATTAAAGCTCTACTTATTACAAGACTTTCTCTATTTTTCAAATAACTAAGATTAAAATATCTTATGAACCTTTTTGCTAAATCTCCTGATTGTCCAACATATATATCATTTGTTATTTTATTCGTCCATTTATAAATACCAGATTTAGCTTTATTGTCGTTTATAATAAGTTTTTTCATTGAATAAGCATCTTCGTAAAATTTCACACTGTCAACATTTGAAGAATAAGGTATAATACTGTAAAACCGTAAATGTATTCTATTATATTTTATAATATTATTATTAAACTTAAAACACTTTTGAATAGGCACATACATACCATGATTTAAATATTTGTGTGAGATCTTTTTTTTATTAATTTATCATACTAATTGACAAAAATAATTTATGAGTAAATCTTATTATTACATAAAATGTAGTAATTTAAGATCTACCATAATTCATGCCAGATTTAATATTTCGAATAGAACTAATATTTTCTTCAGTTAAAGGTGAATTACTTTTTTTAATTTCTGCTACTTTAACAAAATCTAAAAAATTAAAATGTTTAACACCCTGAACTGGATATTTTAAAAATAAAGGAATAAGAATACCAGATATATCGCCAAATTTAGTAATAAAAAAATCTACTGACCTTTTATTGAGATAGACTCTACCACAGCCTAAGAAGTCTACAATACTTCTAAAAAGTTTTTCATCTCGAATATGTTGACACAATTTAAATTGTAAAAGTATTTGAGTGTTATTGTTAGGTTTATTTATTATTCTAACCAAAAAACACCCTTCAGCTGTAGTAAAACCTGCTAATCAGTTTGGTTCTGTAACTTTAGAGTCACAGCTAAGCTGTGATCTTTCAATTGGAATAATGTTTGGAAAAGCTTTTTTTAATTCTGGAGATAATCCTTTATTAATAGAAGCTTTTAGGCCCAGTACTCTATGAAAACCTTTTTCAGTTAAATGATCCTTACTTTTTATTATTTCAAAAACCGCTTTAAATAATAAGAAGTCGGCCTGCTTTTGAGTTAGAAGTGGATATTTATCAAAATGGGCTATAATAACACTTATCTCTTCTATAGATCTTACATTATAAACACAACTCCCATTAGATTTGTGATATATTTTTCCTACACCAAAATAAGACATAATGTCTTTTAAAATAGATAAATCTTTGTCAATTATATTTATTTCAAAAGCAAGTCAAGTAACTCATCCTATTTTAACATTATCAGATTTTTGGACGTAGACTATAAAAGAAGCTTCACCATCAGAAAAACCTGTTAAAAATCAAGGATTCATTTGAAATCTTAATACAGCATGGTCTATCTTATTTTCTATAATTGAAGTTAGATATCTCTTGTGAATTAGATTAGATTGGGTTTTAATAAACTGGTTAATTGAAAAATACCTAAGAATAAACCTTGAGCGAGTATTTAAATATACTCCCCTATTACCATCTATTCTTTGTTCTTTTACAATTGTAGGCAAATTAGATACAATTGATTTAGATTCGCGATTGAGTATTTTGTTTTCACAAATATTCTGATTTATTATCGTACCTGAGTAATTAATTCAGCCAACAATAAATTTTCAAATATTGATTGATAACAGAATCTTTAACAATTCCCCGAAGTTTGATAATAAATGTACCCTAAATAGTGAATTACCGATTCACTCCACACCAGGTGATCTTTTATTAGAATAATTTCTAATTACAGATGCTAAGATTCAACCTACACCAAATAAAATTGTTACTAGATAAAACATAATATTATCCGTCTAATATTTGCATAATTAAAATATTAGAATATTTAATTTAAGGTCTTTGATTTGCTTGATATATTATATTTTTATAATATATAAATCTAAATTTAAGCGCTTTACATGAGCTACTAACTATTTTATTCTTTAAAAGATTAAATCTAAAATCTTAAAGAATTCATTCCTGATTTAATTTTTAGTATTTTTTCAAACCCTTCAGAAGTCAAATGTTCTTTAGATGTCTTAATTTTAGCTATTTTTTTTAAATCTTCGAAATCTTTAGATTTCGACCCTATAAGAGGATATTTATCAAAAAACGGAATAATTTTTTCATTAATATCGGATAGTTTAGTAACAATAAAATTAACAGCTAATCCTTTATTACATGATTCTACTCTACCACAGTTAAATAATGAAATAAAACTATTTATTAATAAAACATCTCTATTATTTTGAGTGATTTGAAAACCCAGTGATACATTGTTATTTGTTTTAGTTGTTTTTACAAAAAAACAACCCTCACCTTCAGCAAATCCCACCAATCAATTAGGGTCTTGAATATTTAAAGGAACAAAAGCTATTTTAATTATAGTAGTATTAGAAAAAGAATCTTTTAAAGAATTAGGTAAACCTTTATTCATAGAGGCACGCAGATTTACAATTTTTTGGAAACCATCTAAAGTAAAATGTTCTTTATTTTCTATTAATTCTAACGCCTGTTTAAAAAGTTTATAATCAATTTGTTTATGCGTAATTAAAGGATATTTTTCAAAATGATCAATAATTATTTTTAAATCTTTTATAGAAAAAACTCTAAATTGAACAGAATTCTTTGTTTGTTTACTAATTGTACCGACACCTCCAAAATATGATTGTATTTTTTCTAATAAATTTAAATCTTTATTATGTAAACCTATAGAAAAACCAGGATTAACGTAATAGCCAGTTTTATATTTAGAATTTTTTCCAATAGAAAGATGGAAACAAGCCTCAGCATCACAAAACCCAGAAACAAAAAAAGGATTTAAACCAATTGGATTATTAATATTTTCCATATATTTATTTAATACATATAACTAATATTGTGCACTTTCATCTTATGAACAGCGATATTACAATAAAATTAGCTAAAAATTCATCGAACTACGTTCGATATTGTATTAAATCAAGATTTAATTTAAATGAATAAATATATCTCCACGTTTTTATGGTATAAATAAAAAAAAATAAACTATGGATTTATATTGTTTCTTTCAAAACCAGTTTTCCTGGCTACAAAGAACAAACCTTACAGAATTAAATACTGAAGAACCGTCTGCTCGTTGCTCTTTTACAACTCATTTATTAAGAATTGATTTAGATCCATGATATCCCATTTTATTTCCAATGATATTATCATACCTTCAGTCATTAATGAAGCCACCCATATGATTAAATATGGCTTTGATTAATAGAGTTTTAGGAAGTTCCTGGAATTTGGCTCTTATACACGAAAATCATGTAATTCAACTAATCCCTCAAATTGAGGAGCAGCACTATCTTGGAAATAAAGACCTCAAGGTCTAGGGGCATCACATTGCAGATATATATTTTGAAATAAAATATTTAACATTTTTAAGTTTATTATATATTAGCTAAGTTGATTATTTACACTAATTTTTTATATCTGGGTACGATAATAGATAGGGTGAGCTGTAAGCTATAAATTAGATTAGAATAATCTTAAGAGTCCAAATTAGTTTTAAAATAATTATTGGCAATCTTTAAGCTAAACAATTAGTAAATTATTAATACTCATTTTATTAAATTGAGTATACCCATTAGAAGTAATTTAAATTTAAAATATACATTAGAAACAACAACGATAGGTTGAATAATAAAAACAATAAAGGTTAAACAAAGACAAAAATTAATAATTAAAATTTATTATAAATTTTATTCTATCTTAAAAAATAATAAGGCACGTATCGAAGGCGCGCAGCCGTATTCAGCTGCGCAAAATGCTAGAATCTATAAAATTAAGCGAAAAAATATTAAAAGTCTTAGATTTTAGGATATTTTAATTACGTATTAGCAATTTTTAAATAAATAATCAAATACTCATTATATTAATTAAAAAAAGTATATCCTTTTATTTATTTTTTTCCATTTAATCTAATTATCATCATTATCAGATTCATCAGATGTGTTATCCTTATCAGACTCATCAGATGTGTTATCCTTATCAGATACATCAGATATGTTATCCTCTACTAAAATATTATTTATTTCTTTCTGTTTTTTTTTAATTCATCTACTAAAACTTTTAATCTTTCTTCAGTATTATATACATTAACTGAATGCATTACAACGACATTTGTATCTTGATCTTCATTAGCTCATTGATCATCAGCGTCTGTATCATCTGTTTCTTCTATTATAGTATCTACTATTTTATTATATTCACTTTTTTTTTATTTAATTTATGAGAATCATCTGAGTATTTTATAAATTTATCCATAATAAATTTATCATTAAGATTATCCCTCAATTCTTGACTTTCAACAAAACTAATATTAAGTTCCTTACCTCTAGATCGTTCAGGTCTATCTTCACCTTCTGATTCGTCATCATTATTTCCTCCCATACTAGATTCAGGAACATTAGGTTGGCTAGATTCAGGAATATTAGGTTGGCTAGATTCGTCATCATTATTTCCTCCCATACTAGATTCAGGAACATTAGGTTGGCTAGATTCGTCATCATTAGTTTCTCCCATACTAGATTCAGGTATATTAGGTTGGCTAGATTCGTCATCATTATTTCCTACCATAGTAGCTTCAGAAATATTAGGATAGCTAGTTTCAAACTCACTATTCGGAAATCTATCCTCGTTCTCGAAATTTATTAATAAAGCAAATATAGATAATAATAATATAAACACAAGTAATATACTTAAATTTAGTATATAACTAATTAAAATTAAACTTAAAATAAACAGCAATAATAATAAAATTATATTTAAATCTAAAGAGTATTCACTAAAAATTATTGGCATACTAGAATAAACCACATTTTTATAAATTTTAAAATATTTTTTTAATAGTATATCATTTCGCTCCGAATACGGAGCGAATACTATTACTTTTTTATATTTTTTTCTACTAAGTTGATATAATTTGAAAAAAGTACGAATGACGCCGATTTATTTCCTAATGTAATTATTATCGCTCCAATCATAGCGAGTAAAAGTACAATAGACATTATTAATAACCACACAGCATGGCTAGTATATATAATATTACCTATAGCCGTTATATCATTTAATGCTCCTATGCTACTATCTCATATATCATAGCTACTATGAAAAAAATTTTTATATCAAGAAGAATCTTTTAGAGTAAAAAAGTTTAAGTTAAGAGTAATAGAAAAATAAATAATAGTTGATATAATTAAACCTAAAATCAGACTGTTGAAATTTTCAGTATGTAATTCAGAAATTCTAATATTAATTAGCATCAGAGTAAAAAGGAATAATATAGAAACAGCCGAAATATACACCAATATATAAGATAATCCTATAAATGATACACCAATTAATAATAAATAACCAGATATAATTAAAAATAAAAGTATTAAATGTAATACGGAAATAATAGGATTTCTAGTTGTTATAACAAAAATACCAAATATTATACTAACTATACTAATTATACTTAATCAAATAATTAAATAACCATTATTATATATTTCCGAATAAATTGCATATAATATATCATTAAATTTAAAGGAAAATAAAGCCAAATTATTTAGAGAAAGAATAGATAAGGGGGAAAAAATTATACTAATTATCGTTAGTAATTTATAAACTCTAAAAAAAGATAAAAAAGAAACATAAGTCATAATAGTGATTTTAATAATTTAATGTTCTATAATTTAATAATTGTAATTATGAGTAAAGAATATTAATAAATATACATTACTAAAATTAAAGATACTTATAAAAATTTAAGGTCGCCTTAGGCGATGATTAGGCGCGCATGCGCCGAATCATCTTTTTTTAATTCATCATATATTTTACCTAATTATATGTAGGCTAGCTATAAAAATTTAAGATGTCCACGGATGTTAACCGCCTGTTTCACAGGCGGCCAACTAAATTATAAAGGTAATAAATATCATTAAAAAGATATAAATAATTTGTATAATTAATCTATATAATAAATTACAGTTAATAAAATATTATATTTTTAACATTTCATTCAATTTTTTTAAACTTCACTACCTATGGACCTTTAAAAGTGGTTTCAAATTAAAAATGTATATTAAATATATTTAAATAACAACGAAGGTTGAATAGTAATAACTATAAAGGTTTAATTTAATATAAAGTTTATTTTATCTATATAAAAATAATGGTGACACGCACTGATTAAAATATTTTTATTAGGCGCGCTGCATTTTTGATCATCATTATGATAATCATGGATGTTATATAAATTAGGTGGAAAGAATATTAAAAATCATCGCCATAGGCAAAGAAATTAAGTATATTATTGATCTGAATTGATAATTTAAATTAGAAATAAAATTTTCATCGGCTAATAAAATATCATTCATTAGAATCGGCGGGCGCCAAAGGCGCGCACACTGAATATTTACCAATATATCTCATACTTTCTGATGCGGAGTAGTAGCCGCTTTAACAAAATAGTATCTTTGCTTGTTAATATTAATGCCTTAGTAATTATTCGCCTTTTTTATACATAACTTAGTTGCCTTTATTAACTCTTTTTTCTACAAATTTTTATTATTTTATTTGTCAATAATTTTAGGAATTATACACTATATATTAAATTTTTCCTTTATTTAATAATTTAGATACAGAATCACTCACTGATGAACGTAACCATTTTAAATTTATTAAATAAAATAAACTATATAACATAACAAGTATTAAACTGTTATCAAAGCTATAAAGATATGGAATTGAGATATAAAAAGTTAAACCTACTAAAATATATAAAGCATAACTAGTAATAACACCAGTATCTAAACTACTAATACTTTTCCCTAAATATAGTAATCCTTTCTCTAATCCGTATGGACCTATTAATTCTAAAGATCCTCTGTCTAATAATTTAGTTGTTTGACCTCCTAATTTTAGAACAACCCCAGTAATATATTTATTGTAAAACATTTCTATATAAAACCTTTGGTTAAAGAAGCTAAATATTTTATTACCTAAATAAGAATACTTAAAGTTCATTAAAGATTTAGGTAAAAACTCAGAAATTATTAAAGCAAATAAAGAAAAAACAATTGTAAATACAAAAGGTAATAACTTATACATAGTTGGCACGGAAAATTCTGCGTCTATACTAATTTCATGAGATGGGTGAATAAAAATACTATTATCCATAAAGAAACTAGATCCTAATCCTACGTAAATATCTTTAGTTATATAACCAAAGAAAATAGAGAATACAGCCAAGATTATCAATGGAATAGTTAAGAATAAGTCACCTTCATGTGCATTTCGATAATATACCAACGGACCGTGTGGATTAGTTAAGAAAGTAAGATATAGAACTTTAATCGAATACAATGTAGTAAATGAAGCACCAATAACAGCTATAAAATAAACAGCAGTGCTAGAGAAATAATATTGTCCATAAGACAATTCGAGTATAAGATCCTTTGAGTAGAATCCAGTCATGTAAGGAAATGCTACTAAACTAAGAGAAGCTATCATCATGACTGAATAAGTTAATGGTAAAATTGCACGTAATCCACCATATTTTCTAAAATCTTGATTATCAGCCATAGCATGGATAACAGAACCAGCACCAAGGAAAAGTAACGCTTTATAGAAAGCATGATTTACCAAGTGAAATAAAGCAACGTTATAGGAAGATAATCCTACAGCTATTACCATCATACCTAATTGACTCATAGTTGAATAGGCAATAACTTTTTTTATATCTTGTTGGAATAAACCAATTAAAGAGCTAAATACTGTAGTTAAAGCTCCTATTCATAAACATAATAGTAGCGTAGTGCTACTATATTCAATTAATGGGGAACTTCGCATAAGCAGGTAAACACCAGCTGTTCATTTATTTTTAATACTTTACTAGATGAAAAATAAATAACATTAAATATTTTAAGGATCGTATATATTAAAATATTCATCATTTTTATAACAAATTGGACTATATCTTTAACTTTTAACTCTATTTTATCTAGAAAACTAATATCTTAGTTCTCTATTATTTCCTAAAATCAGATCTTAGTTCTCTTATTAATGTTTGTGTCACATTAATCTTACCCCAATTACCATTTAATACTTTCTCTTTGTACATGCTATTAAATTCTTTTTGCATATAATGCCTCCTTATTAATAATTTATCATGATCAGTTAAATTTGAATTATTTAAGGTAAAAGGAGATCTTCTATTAGGGTTATTAAAATTTAAAGCTTCCAGACGATCTGCTATAATTTTAATTTCGTTATCAAATGAATTATTTTCAATTTCATGAGAATAGTTAGGAGAATAGTTATTACCATAAGAATGAGTATTCGTAGTTCCATAAAGTAAAGCAGGATCAATGTTAGGATCCCACTCTGGTTGTGGAAAACCACTTCCAGGTTGTAAGTTGCCAGGATTTGGGGAAGAACCTGGTTGACCACTACTATTGGGGTCCATAAATGTTTCATAATAAGCAAAGTGATCATATAAATTTGATTCCATTAAAAAAAAAATTCAGGGTTAAGATACAAAAAATAAAAAGCACTAATGAAAAAATGTATACTTAATTGAATAATTAAAACAGAACTATAATTAACTAGTAATAAATTATATTTAACTAAAAGTTTTTTAAACTTAGAAAAAATTATAATTAGTAAAAAGTAAAGTAAAGATATAAACAAAAAAAACAGGAAAATATCTTTAGTTTGTAAACCTATATAAAGAAAAACACTAATTGTTCATCAATTGTTATTTTAATATAAAAATAAAAAATATTACACGATTATTTAAATTATTTAATTTATTAGTTATATTGTATTTAAAGAAAATTTTAAAGATAAAATAGAGTTAAAAGTTAATTTACGTATAGTCTCTGAGGAACCAACGCGCGCATAAAATTTTTAACGTGCGCGACGATAATTATATATCTGTTGTTTCCTGCTGATTGTCCATTGTAATCATCTTTAATTTTTATTACTGTAAATAAATTTAAACCAAAGCTTTAGGATTTCCCAGCATATAGTAAATTGTATTTGTTAATTTCACAATTAACATAGGCAACAATAGTGTTTTATTACCATTGTTGCAGCATGAATCAACGCAGAAACTGGAGTAGGCAAAGAAATGTTGATTTTTAATATAATACATTAAAAATACTCAGTTATTTACACAACTGATCGGACTATATCTTTATATAATTCTCTCTAATCTATTTAAATTTTTTTTATATCTAATTAAAAGATTTAATTCTTTATTTGTCAAATGTTTTTTATTCTTTATTAACAAATAACTTTTTTTTCAATTTAAATATACTATAGATTTTTTAGTTTTTAAAGGATAAAGATTAAAATATTTAATTATTATAGATAATTTAGTTGTATTAACAGTAACATTACAAAGACCAAATTCAGAATGAATTTTACCTTTCAATATTTCAGCTAAATATTTAATTTGATCATAATTATCATTTTTTTGAATTAAAATATAACTAAGGTTAGCTGAAATGTTTTCTTCAGGTTTATTATTAATAGTCAATATAAAACGACCTATAGCATCTGTATATCCGCATAATCAAGTATTTAATGTATTAGGTTTATTAATATTTTCTGAATAAACAATGCTAGTTTCATATTTTTTATTGAACGCTGTTAATAATAACTTAAATTGTTCTTTGTTAGAATTTAAAAAAAGATTACCATTTATAATTGAAATTAGTTTTAATAATCCATTTTTATCTTTTACTTTATAACAATGATTATTTTTTATTTTATCTTGAATTCTCACAACACCAAATCCTAATTTTTTCTTAATAAAAAATAAAATTTGAGCATCTTGAGATGAATGTACTATTTTAAACTCTAAATCCCCAGACTTCGTAGTTATAAATAATCCTTTTCCTTCTAAAAACCCTATAAATCAAAATTTAAATGAATTATCTTTGAAATTATATACTTCACGTATAGTCTCTGAGGATCCTAAATCTTGTGTAATATTACATTTATTTGTAACATTATATTCAGTAGAACCAAAAAAATAATTAATAAAGTTTCCTGCAGGTTGTCCCTCATTTTGGATTTTTCCTAACAAGAAATAACTCTTGAGTGGACCAAAACTTAAACCAGGATTTTCTCGCATACAGTGAAGTTTAAGGAGAGCCCTTAGCACTATATTATTTATTTTTTTTACACCTAATTTATATAACATTTCGGGTATAAAATAAGGACTTACTAAAGATATAAGTTTGTCCATACTATCTTTACTAATTCTGATTCTTCAAACCACATTACCATTAGGATTAGTACGTTTATTAATAGTAGATTTTATACCAAATTTTATATTTAAAATATTTATTAAAATTGATACTTCTTCTTTGCTAAAATTGTCTGTACAAAGTTTTACAGTATCATCCGAAAAGTACCCATCTCCCATTATTCAATGAGCTATCCCTACAGGAGTTAGTAATTCTTCTATGTTGGAGGGTAAAATTTTTACAAATTTACCTCCTACATTTTTATATCAAACAGCATGTAAATTAGAAATAGCTGGTAAACGTTTAGTAGAAAACCAATACTGTGTAGGGATTTCACCAGTTAATTTAGGATTAGGTCAAGGAGTAGGTTCTGATTCATTAGAAATAAAAGCTAAAACATCATTTTTTAAATACTTAACATAATGTAATATTTTAGCTGAAAATGTAAATTCTAATCTACCATTAATTTGTGGAGCATTAACAGGATCATATTTTATGTAACCATCCCCTAGCATTTCTCCAGTTACTACTTGCCAAACTTTTGCGGGAACAATTCATTTAGATAACTCTTCTTTACTTAAAACAATTGAACTAAAAATTCATTTATTTTTAAATAATTTTTCTGCATCTAAATAAGCTGTTATAGTACTACGGTTAATATTAAGAACTTTAGCACATTCTGATTTAGTTTTAAAAGGAGCACCTTCTACCAAAGATAAATTGTTTATATCATAAACCCAAATAAGAGATTTTTTAGATCCATTATCAGAATTTAATTAACCCCCGTTAGGGGAAAAGCTTTATAATATCCTTCTCTTTTCGTTCCCTTGTAAATTAAAGGGATCTAATAAAAAGCTTAGTCTTTATTAAGTATTTAAAGAATAATCAGCCTATAAAAATTATTCTAAAATTTTTTTAAAGTAATAGTTAAAACATTAATTCTCATCTTTTACTAATATAAAAAAAAATAACCCTATGCTTTATCTATCTTTATAAATATATACCTTTTTTTATATATTTTTTTTTTCAAGTCTAAAATAATTAGAAATTGACCCTTGTGGAATATTTAAAGCTTTTGCCGCAGCAGATATAGAATCATATTCTGTACGCAAATTTGTTGATAAATCCAATACCTCTATTTTTTGAAAAGGTTTACCAACTCTTTCAGCTCGTATTTACCAAACATAGGATGATTTTCTTTTTTTTTAGCTAGAGACATTTTTAATCGAGTTTCCTTTGAAAGAATTTTCCCTAGATTAATTGAAGACAATTTGGCCTTAGTCTCTAGAGTATGTTTATAACCTAAATTTGAACCCGCCGTAGTTAAAATATTGTATTCAGGTTTTGTTGAATCTAAATAATATTGCTCTCTTTCAGCTCTTAAAAGAGCTGAAGGATCACAATATTCTAAAATTTCCAATTTAAATCTTGAATAACCATGTTTTAATAAGACTTTATTTATAATAGTTCCGGTTCTTTTAATTTCTTTAGTTAAATAAGAAATATTAAAATAATCTCTTAATCTTCTATATAAATTAACACTACTTCCTATATATTTCTCATCGGTTTCTATATTTATTCAACGATAAATTCCACATTTATTTTTATTATCTTTAAGTATACTAAGTTTTTGAGTATCAGCATTATCATATACTTTTATTGGTATAATAGTTAATAATACTCCATAAAGCGTGCAAAAATTTCCCAATAGAAACAGCAATACTATTAAACCAAGTACAATTCAGCAAAAATTTTTAAATTTAAAAATATTTCTTCTATAAAAATTAATATTATTTAAATTTAGGATATTTAAAAAGCAAAGCGCAAAAATAAAACCCTCCCAAAGCTCACGGTATATAAGGTAAAATTACCTGCTTATGACACTTTCCTCCGACTATACCTGTCATATAAATAGAGCTTTCGACTGTACATTCAGCAGCATTTCAGCTACCCCGAGGTGATCCAGTCTGTAACGGTATATTAAATTACCGACGGTCTTAACTACGGAACATTTTGACCGTATTCACCTTAGTAGCTTTTAAGTCCAAAAGTATTTGGATTCTCCATATGTAAAAAATATATTTGGTTTAACCTTGCTATACTTTTGATATAAAAATTTGTGTTTTTATATTTATATGGTTCTACGATTTAATTTTATCATTATTTAATATTAAAATTTATTATTAGATCGTTTGCGACTTTTTCATAAAGGAAATCGCCATAGGAAGTCAAACGTGAAGACCCAGCTGAGAACTTTTAGCCATTGCACCAATTAATAAACAAATACAAATTAAAGTTACAACATTTTCACTTATATAAGGAGATAGGGAGAATACAGTTGAATAATCGATGTTACTAAACGCTCAAATCATCGCAAACATACCAATTGTTAAGAAACAATCACCTACTCTATTTGTTAATAATGCTGAAATAGAGCTTTGATTTGCGGCTATTCTAGTATATCAAAAATTTACTAGAAGATAAGAACAAACCCCAACACCTTCTCAACCAACAAACATTAGTAAGTAATTATCTGCAGTAACAAGAACTACCATCATGAACGTGAAAAGACTTAAATAGCTAAAGAATCGTTGATTATGAGGATCATGGCTCATATAGCTAATAGAGTAAAGATGGACTAAAGAAGACACCACTAGAACAGGAAGAAGCATAGAAACTGTCAATGCATCAAAGTGAAATGCTCAGGATATATTTAAAGATTCTGAATCAACTCAACGAATAAGTTTAAGTGAAACTGGAATGTTATTAAGACCTACTTCAAGATAAGCCAAAATAGCTAGTAGTGTTGTAATAATAACTAAAGTAGTTGTTATTATTTGAGATCCACTAACTCCAATTTTTCTACCAAAAAGCCCGGATAATATTGACCCTAATAAAGGTAAAATTATGATTAATAAGTACATTATTTATATTTTAATTTATAATTTTTTTCGCTTAATCTGGGCTCAGTAGTTCCAAGAATATTAGAAATTGAATAATTTCTAATTTCTATTTTTTTTACATCTTTTTTAACAGGAATATCAATAAATGGATAATTTACAGTTACAGTTACTATATCTTTAATACTTACTGCTATACTTCCTCTCATTCGATAAAATGCTACTAATATTCCTAATCCTATAGCCGATTCTGCACCAGCTATTGCTATAATATAGGCAGCAAAAGTCTGTCCAATTATATCATCAAAATTTAAAGAATTTATCAATATCAAGTATGTAATAGATAATAACATTATTTCTATTGAAATTATCATTAATATTATATTTTTTCTATTTAATACAAAACCAAATATACCAACCAAGAACAGTAACAGGGACAAGTTCATTATTTATTATTATCTAGACTATAAATAATGATAAGTTTTATTTAATTTTATTGAAATTAAAATTGAACAATTTTATATTATGAACTTTATAAAATAACAAGTTAGCTACCATAAACGCTTTAGCTTATGCTATAGTGCAACTAAATTATAAGTACCTGGCTACATCGAATAATTCGATGCATTAAAATTTAATAATCAATATTAATAAAATAAAATTTTTATGTCAAAACTTTTAAATATTTTACACAAATTTTTATTTGGAATTAAAATAAATGAAGCAATTATTAATGGTTATTTTTTAAGAGACTATCAATAATTATTTATTGTGAAAAATTAAAAATTCTTATACTGATAATTAATTTTATTTTTTTTTTACCCTTCACCTCGATAATACTAACCTTTGATAACGATCAAACGCAAAAGTCCCGGTTTCATTTATTACATTTTCCTTATACAATAAATTTTGTTTTTTATTTGACCTTATATAATAATGTATAACATAATTAAGACAGACCAAAAATGTTTAAAAAAGGTAAAAATTCTAGCTTTACTTAAAGCCCAAGCATTACACGTTTGTTTTATTTTAATATATACGTTACCCACTTTATTAGAATTTTTACCGCTTATACGTCAATTATATTATTAATAATAAAATATATTTTAATCAATGTTGAGACCATTAACATTTGAAATTGAAATTATATTAAATCATAATTAATAAAAAGATTATAAAAATAAAATTTAGCCGACGCAGGCGCCCTACGCCTGCGATGGCTTCGCCACCGGCCGGCGGCGACGCCTTAACCACTTTAACGAAATAAATGTTAAAAATAATAAAATTAATTAATCTGGAGGTTTTCAAATTTTAATTAATATTATAAATTGATGATTATTTAAATTACTGAAATTTAAATATAAATAAATAATATTTAAAATTATAGTAATATTAATTTTTCTAAATTTTATTAAACCCAAACATAAACGTTGGAAGATACCTCAAAAAAATATAGTTGCAACAACACAAATTAGTTTAAAAATTAATTTTATTTTTAATATATTTAATATTAATAATTGTTTAAAATATGTTTAAACATAAAGTACACCCTATTCTAAATAAAAGAAAAAATGAATTAAGAAAATAATCTTGTATATAAGAGGATTCCCATAATTCCAATCAATTATACTCATTTAATTCATTATTTATTGTCGAATTGGATGATTCATCGTTGAACACGTAATGTGGTGATAAATCATCTAAATCGCTTAGATCAGGAAAATATTCCTAATTTTCTAAAAAGATAGAAGCTGCTTCATTAATATTATTATCATCAGTTAAACTTGATGAATAAGAATTATTTTCCAATAAATCATTATTGTTATTAATATTTAAGTTATAATTTAAGAATCATTCTTCATCACTATTATTAGGAGTATAAAATAAAGGAAATCGGGATGTTATTTCATTTTCGTTATTATTTATAACAAACTCATTCATATTACGTTGAATATACCTTCTTAAATTAAGATATTGTTGAAATATATCACTTAATCAATTAACAATTTCGTAAAATTTAATATAATTTTCCTCTTCTAATAAATCTTTAGCTAAATAAGCTTTATCTCTTAATTATTCTTCATGACTTGAAAGTTGGTTTTTTACTTTTTTTAAGTAATTTCTTGCTTCAATCTCATTACTTAAAGGGTGAAAATTGTTATAACCTTGGAGTTCCTCATAAGTATTACCTCCTCCTAATTGGATCATCTCCTCAGCAAAACCCTCACTTCCAAAACCGCTATCGGATATGGTAGATACGGATTGAGGAACTTCGTTATATGAAAATTTTCTAGTATAATGACTTTCATATATGTTATATTCAATTTTTTTTTCTATTTCTCCATTTTCAGAATTGATATTTTTTTTAAATAACCAATATCAATGTCTACCTATTATTTTTTGTGTATTATTTAAATCATTATTTAATTCATTTGTATACTCAGAATTTAAATCATTAGAATTTATAACTTCAAAAAAAATTACATCACTACAATTGTGAAAAGGAGCTCAACTAGTATCTTCATTTAAAGAATATTCCTGGTTATTAGATAAAGGCAAATTATTGCTTGAAGATAATAAATTATCGCTTGAAGAAGATGATAAATTATCGCTTTCATTATATTCAAAGGCCTTCATTTTTCCTTTATTATTAATAACCTCAGAAAAATCTTTATCCTCACAATTATGAAAAGGAGCTCAACTAGTATCTTCATTTAATAAAATTACGCTACTTGAAAAGATCTTATTTTTAATTTCGAAATATTAAAATTATTTTTTTAAATTCCACTAATTAGAATTAAAGATATTAGATTATTATGATCTGAAGTATAAATAAATCATAAAGAAAAAATAAATAAAAAATAAAAGATAATTATAAAAAAAGTAATATTAACATAAAGAATATAATAGTAGGATAATCAATTATACCTGATAGATTAATTATAGTATTTTTAAATTTTTTTAAAACTATTTAATATTTGTTCTAGTTTTTTAAATATATTAAATTCTTATTATGAAAAATTAATTAAAATAAAAAAGCTTAAGATTAAAACTATAAAGTTTTGTCTTATGGAAGTAATTAGAAATAATCCTCCGAATATACCAATTCCTGTTCCTAAGCATATTATATCTAAACTATTAAAAGCTAAAAAAATTGAATATAGTAATATTAAAGAGGTTATTCTATTATAGGACAAGTATTTATCTTGTCTTGATGTTACAGCATTCATTAATAAGATAAGGTAAGAAAATTTTAAAATCATAAAATAATATTTGGATTTTAACCATTATTATTAAAAAAAATAAGCAAAAAAATTTAGACATAAATAAATTACATATATTACAATATAATATTTATTTTATCGAGGGCGGTTGAAACCGCCCCTTGACATTGCGGACCATCAACGTCTCATTATTAAATTTATAATAATATGTATTTAAATATATCTTAATAAAAAACAACTAGGTTTCAAAAATTATTAATAAAAATAATTATTGGTCGCAAAGCTAAATTATTACGTTGGCCTCCAACAGTATGTTAAACAATTTTTTTATTAAATGTATATTATGAACAACAACTAAGGTTGAATAAGAAGAACTAAATTTAATATATATAAAGTTTTATACTAATTTTTATATTTAACAAGATAATCTGTAACCGTAGCGCGTTAGCTAAGCTAACGCTGCAATGCGACGGGGGACCGCAGCTTATCGCGGGCCCCGTCGCAATAAAATTAGGAAAATCTTAAGTTTAATTTCCCATTTTAAATAATCGGCCTACCACCAATATACTAAAGTGGCCGGTTGGTAGTCGCGTTCACTTTATATTACATGCACGCCGATCTGATTTGATAATATTTTAAACATTTAAAATAAAGTTCCGTTAGTAAAATATAGTTCAACGATACTTCTGGCTGCTCCAAGATTACTTCCCAATACGTGGCTTTTTTCTTGTAATTTCATTATAATTAATGATTTCCCTTCGGGTTTTCCAAATATTTGTTGAACTGACTTCATATTATCTTCCATTTCTTTTATTATTAATATGTTCAAATCATTCTTCATAGTTGCGCTAGAATATTGATTTATTGCATGATGTAAATTTTGATATCTAAATAATCTTAATATTGAATTTGTTGCTGAATCTAGAACAAAACCAACACTCAAGATGTATTTATTATAACTAAATTTTGCAAAAATTTATTTTTTTCTGTAAATAGAAAGCGCAGATTGAGACTTTTGTGTACCTAACCCAAAAGTAAATAAAATATCACCTATTAAGCTAGTGAAAGGGATTAAAAATAAATATCATAAGAAATAAAATAATGTCATATATTGTCCAATAACTACATAAGGAGCTTCCACATGTTTAGCTCCTAATATAATTAAAATTACAAAATTAGCCACATATATTCAAAAGATAAATTTTGATATAGGTTTAAACTGGAAACCTCTTGTTTTAGATAAATCAAAGTAAGGTAAAGTTAAAATTGCTAAAATAGCTCCAAACATTGCAATAACCCCTAATAGTTTGTTAGGAATTGAACGAAGAATTGCATAGAAAGAAAGAAGATACCACTCCGGTACTATCGCCGCCGGAGTTTGCATTGGATTTGCAGGAACGTAATTTTCTGAATCACCCAGAACATTTGGCATAAAGTAAACAAAGAAAGATAATACTCAAATAAACATGAATAAAGTAATTAAATCTTTAAATAGGTAGTAAGGTGACATTGTAACTCTAGATGAGTTAGATGATAATCCAAAAGGATTACTTGACCCAGCTGTATCATGTAAACCAATTAAATGCATTAATACTAAAGCAGCCAGAACAAAAGGTAAAACAAAATGTAAAGCAAAGAATCTATTTAATGTAGCATTGTTAACACTGAAACCTCCTCAAATGACAATATAATTTCGTATAATATTTAATTTATACTTACATCCTTTAAGATGTATTTAGACTATGTCTTTAACCATTAAATAATTATGGTTATAGGGGATATCGTGTCGAGCTTATTGTTAGTATAGCACTCGTTAGTCGTTGAACGTTCTTAATTTAATACATACCGGATTAAGCTTCGCTACAAATAATCTTAATATTTAAGAGGTATAATATTAGATGTTTTTGTAATTTTCCCCATTTGCCTCTAAAACCTTACAGTTTTAAGGAGCCCTTGCAGTTATTAATTTATTTATATTTTATCTGGATAATTTAAACTACTATAACGTAAACTTTTATTTAAATTGTTTAACCATTTAATGTATTGAATATATTTCAATCCTATTAAAGGATGTAAACCAGAAAATGAGAAAAAATCTATAACTTTTTGTACATCAGCTTTAGAGCTGACACTAAATTGATTATAATTATTTGTAGTATCTATTTTTCTATTAGTATTAAATACTAATTTAAAAGCTTCAAATAAGTTAGTGTGTATTCTTTGTTTTAATTGAAAACAACCATCATTATTAGTTTTAATAAAAAAAGAACCTTCTGAATTTGTAAATCCTACAATTCAATTTTTAAAAAAATGTAATAAAGTAAAATCTAAAGGATTTTTAGGTATATCAAAAACTGAAGGAATACTACTTAATTCAGGTAATTCATTATATAATTTTATATCATTTTCTAATATAAACATAGCTAAATTAAATTGATCTACTCTAGTATCAGTTAAAAAATAAATATTATTATATATAAGTAATGGAAACAATACTTCTTGTAAATCAGTTTTATTTATTACTAATTTACAAGTTGGACTTTTTAAATCTTTGTAAACATTAATTTTACCTAATTTTAAAACAGATTGAATATAGTTTAAAGTAGAAATATCTTCCAAATGTAAAGATATAGTTAATTTCATAGCTATAAATCCTTTTGTTGTTTTAGTTATCTGAATATACCCATCTCCATCTATTAATCCTACTAAAAAGGCTAAAAAAGATGAAGGTATTGAAAGATATTCTTGTTTATCCAATCTTAAAGATTTATTTTTTAATGCGTTTTTATGTACAGTACCTATAGTAGGTAAAGAAATATCTTTTTTAGAAAATTTCATTATTGTATCTTTAATAAAAACAATAATTTCATAATAAAATAAAATAATATAAATAAATATAATTAAAATAACTGTAATTTTTTCTGACTCAACAATATCTTGTCCTACTCAAGGAATAGCACTCATTAAATTAGTAATAACAGTAGCACCTCATAGAGACATTTGACCGTAAGGTAAAACATACATTTTGAGCAATACTCAAAAACGACTATACAATAAGCATCTTATTTATAATATATATTCAGTAATATTATAAATAAAAGACACCCGTTTGTGTTCTAGTCTGTAGCAACTATTTTTAAATAGCCGACGATCTTCATTTTATAATGTTAATCGTTTTCACAAACATTGTATAAATTTGTTTTACTTATTTACTCTCGAAAATAATAATAACACAAAATATACTATGGAATAGATTTTACATATCTTTTACTATATACATTTTTTTAACAATTCCATTTGTTTTTAATGCACGTCGAATTGTTTTTTCGTTACATTTAATATGTTCGGCAGCTGAAACTATGTCTTCAAAATTACCCACTAATGTGTTATCATCAACCCGTGTTACTGTAATAGGTCTTCTATTTTTTTTACATTTATCCTTTGTCTCTTGAGACATTGGAGGTCTGTTTAAGGCTGCTATACGCATAAGCTCACGAGTAGTTTCTGATATAGATTTACCTCTATTAAGATTACCTATTTTATTACGACGTGCATCACTATAATTATCTCGCATTTTTTTAAGTGTTTCTGAAGTATGTTTATAACCAAAAGAATTACCAGCTAAGGGTAAAATATTATAACTTGGCTTTAATAAATCTATAAAATATTGTTCACTACTTAATAAAGTTAAATTTGTTTTATCTGTAATTTTTTCAGAAATTATATCAACAACTACAAAGGCAAAATTTTTTTTTCCTAACTCCTTTACTGAAGTTGCTAAACGAGAATTTCCTTTTAGATAATACAAATGCATCATTAAACGTGAATATAACCGATTTGTTGAAGCACTACCAACATACATAGAAACACCGTCTACAAGATTTATTATAATGTAAATACCAGCTAAATCTCTAAGGGTATTTTTAGCTCTATCACGTGATTTGGCTAAATGTAAGTTTTCAAACACAGCTTCTGCTTTTATATTATTATTTTTTAAAATAGTATATAATTTAGGTGACATACTAAAATGTAAATAAGAATATTGTAAATCAAAATGTATTAAAAAACTTTCAGCATCGCACAATTCAGTTACAAAGTATGGAAAAGCCAAAAATTGAAGCTCTAATAAATTTAAGTCTAATAAAGTAATAAGTAAAGAAAAATTATATATATCGCACCATTTTAAGCTATATAAATAACCTAAGAAACCTGTAGCCATCATAGCTATTAAAATTATAGTACCAACTACTCAAGTAATAGTTCTTGGTGATTGATAACTTCCATAGTAGATACCTCTTCCGATATGCAGATACACTAAGAAAAAGAAAGCAGAAGCTGTGTTAGAATGGAAATATCTAATTAATCAACCGTTGTTAACGTCTCTCATGATCAGAAGATGGTCAAAATCGATTGAGTCTGTGAAAATTTTACTCTTAGTTTATTAATATTTAATTATCATTAATTAATGATATAGATGAAAAAACATATTTATCTTTATATTTTTTTCCTGTATCAATATATCTTCCTATAACTCTACTTCCTCGTTTTAAACCTAAAGATTCATGACCATCTCCATATTTAGAGAAGGGAGAACCTTTTATTTCTTTCATTTTATTAAATTCACATTCATAAATATAAACTGTAAAACCTTTTCGACCTCCCTTAGCTATTGTAAATTCTCTAATTTGCTCAAAATGACTCAAATTTCTAGAATTATCAAATGGAGGAGTTTGATCAAAAAGTTTTATAATAGACTCTATATTAGGAAATTTTACTTTATCTTTATTAGTAGAATATCTATACTTATTAGTAGATTCAGAAATTTCTAAAGCTATTTGTTTTCCTGATGGTAAATAAAAATAACCTAATTTATGCATTATTACCGTTAAAACTCAATAAATATAATCTATTTTTTTTCTACTTAAAAAAGATAAAGATTCAAAAAAAGGTATAATATAATAAAAATTTATTTCTACTTTTACTATAGTCATAGAATAAACTCCTGTTAATTTATTTAAACTATATAAAAATTTAAATTCTTGGTTGCTTGAATTACTATTAAATTCTTTATTAAATAAATTAAATAAAAATTTTTCAATAGCTTCTAAAACAAAAAGATTTTTTTTGTGTTGAGCTATTTGAAAATATGGAACAAGATGTTTATACCCAAAAGTACCTTCTCCTTCTACAAAACCTAATAATCATCATTTATCTATAGAAACTTTTTGTTTTAAAAAATTTTCTTCTTTTTCACTTATTATTCTTTTAGAATTCATAGATTCTTTTAAAATATTAATATTATTTATTTCTTGTAATGATAACTTACCATTTACTACCTTTGTTTTAATTAATACTGCTTCCAAGAAACTAGAAAAATCTAAATATTTTGAAGTTTGTAAAGGAAATTCTTGAAAAATAGGAATAAGAACATTAGCAATATCCTCAAATTTAGTAACACTAAATCTAGCAGAATCATTATTTATACTAACTATTCCTATACCTAATTTCTCATATATTTTATATAAAATTTCTACGTCATCTTTATGAATTTCTATAATAAACCCAAATACTACATAATTTCTATTTTTGTTTGTAGAAATACTGAAACAACCTTCAGCGTCTGTAAAACCCACAAATCATTCAAGAAATTGAATAGATGCTTTTGGAATAATTTGTTTAAGATTATTTGATAAGTCTTTAGAATTATTGGTTGACAAATGATAATTTATATTTTTTTCAACTAATTTGTTTTTTATTTGCTCTAACGCAAATAAAAACATTGAGATATTAGCGCTCTCATAATCTATGATCTTGTTTAGATCAAGCTTTCTCTGTTGGACGACCATTCAGAGTTTACATCATTATCCCTTCGTAGATAATAAAGGATAAGATGTAAAAATATATTTGGATTTATATAATCTATTTGAATCTATATACCTGTTACAAGTATTACTACTTGATTTTAAATCTAATGCTTTATGCGCATCACTATATGAATTAAATGGAGAACCTTTTATTAATTTACCATCTTCATATATATAAATAGTTTTAGGTATATCAGATTTATTTATTATATTAAATTTTCTCACATTATCTACATGAGGAATATTATTTTCTATGTTAAAAGGTGGATTTATTAATAGTATTGATTGATATCTGTTAAATATATCTGCTATTATTGTATCCAAATTTTTTATAGGTCCTGTGCTATATCTTTTATTTAGAACATCAGATATATCAAGAAATAATTTTTTTCCTTCTGGTAAATAATAATAACCCTGTATTTTTAGTATTAATGCTATTCTTCATAACTTAGAAAAGTAGTAGAAAATTTATAAAATCCCATTTTAAAGTTTATTTTAAATGCTCTAATAATTAATATTAAATATATAATTAATAAAGTTAATAAGCCAATGATCTAAATTTTTGTTTTTTCAAACAAAAAAGGATACTATATCATCATTAATGTTAAACATATAGTCTCTGAGGATTTTTTTTATTATTTTAAATAAAATTTCCTGCTGATTATCCATTATTATATCTTTAAATTTATTACATATTATAAAATATTAATATATTTAAAGCTTTAGGAGTTTCCAGCATATAGTTTAATTTAATGAACACATCATACTCGAGAGTTTATTTTAAATATGTTCAGATTTGTAATTGTGTTTTTGTAAATTATTTAATTAAGAAACTTGATCTATTACACGTTTAACCCTTAAGTTTTTATCATTAAATATGAAAAATACTTGGTTTTCCAGCCTTCGATTAATAGTTCGATCACTAACTCCAAAAAATAAAGCACATTCTTTGATAGAATCAAAAGATTTAAATAATGAACCTTTATCATCTAAAACCTCTAACTTAACATTACCTCTACTTTTAAGATAAACGCCTTTTGATTTTATTCAAATTTTACCATTAGAATGAATTTCGTAATTTGATGGTTCATTAAGTAAATTTAATATTTTTTCTTGAAGAATTTTTTCATCGATATCTAGTGAAGTTAAATTAGTAGATAACCTATTTCTATTCATTCTATTAGATATTAACGAAATTACCTCTTTACCTTGTTCAGTGAAATGTTTACCTTGGTTTTTAATAGTTAAAATTAATTTTCAATCTATATAATCTAATTTTTTTTTACTTAATTTAAGTTATCAAAAAAAGGAACTAAAACATTATTAATAAAATCAGTTTTATATATTTGAATTTTTGCCATTGGTTTAGAATTTTCGTTTTTAGGTTTTTTATCTATATTAATACCTACAGCATTACTATCAATTCTAGTTATATTATAATTACCTGGTAAATTTAATAAAAATTGCTTAATAGCCTCTAAAACAGAAAGTTCACTCAATGTTTGACTTTTTAACAAAAAATTATCTTAAACTTTCTGCTAATTATCTAATTTTATACGATTAATTTTTAAATTTTTACCATTAAATGTAAAATAAACATTTTTGACTATCCTACGATTAATAGTTCTAGTACTGACACCAAAAAATAAAGCACATTCTTTTAGGGAATTAAAAGAATTAACTAATAAACCTTTATCATCAATAATTTTTAAGTTATCAGTTTCTTTTCCATTAGATAAATTTTCTAAGTTATTAATCTCTTTCCCCTTAGATAAATTTTCTAAATTGTCAGTTAATTCTCCCTTTAATAAAACTTCATTTGAATGAGTATTTAATAAATTTACCATTTTAATAACATATCTTTTTTTATAAGGTTTTGAATCAATTTTAAGATAATATCTAAAAGTACTTTCATGGCAATTTAGTGCTCTAGCAGCTTCTCTTCTTGAACCATATATAGCTTCAGTATTTGTTTCTAGGTCTCAAACTGAGACCTTTAAAGCTTTTGGGTGATTTTCACTTATTAAAGATTGTCTAATTTTTTCTTTGGTTAATTCACTATGTTTTTTACCAAACATTATGTGATTTTTTCCACTCATTTTAGCTAAAGATTCAGGAGTATGTGAATAACCCAAACTTGAAGCAGCATATTTTAAAATATTGTATTCTGGCTTTAATAAATCAATATAATATTGTTCTCTTTTCACTGTATCTGCAGGTTCACAATATTCAAGAATTTCTAATTTAAAATTTGAGTAACCATATTTTACCAATGCTCTACAAAGAGGTTTATTTTTTTCTGGTCCTTCAATAACCCTATTTAAATTAAAGTATTTATATAATCTACTTGATATATTAACACTACTTCCAACATAAATTTTATTATTTATCAAATTCGTTCATTTATAAACACCTGATTTATTTTTGTTTTCTTTTATTGCCAATGCTTTGTCTGTATCAGCATTAGCATATATTGCAATAGGTAAAACAGAAAGTAAAACGAAACTATCTAAATTAAAAATTTGATTAATAAAATAAGTTAAAAAAAGCATAACTATTCAAAGGTTTATTTTTATCATTTTCATATTTATTTTATTTCATAATTTAATATAATATGTCTCAATTAGCTCCATTTTTTTATTAACCAAGTAAGCTATGTTTATATTATCTATTAATATTAATTTAATTTTAAATTTTATATTATTTCATAAAACATTTAAATTTAGTACATATTTAATATAAAATTTAATAAATCTAAAAAATAATTTCGCCTCAAATTCTAATCTATTATATCCGGTTTTAGCTACAGAAAAATAACCTTCTGCTTCAACAAAACCTAACAGTCAATAAGGAGTTATTTTTATAGAATGATTAAAAGGCAATTCAAAAGAAACTCTTTTTTTATTCATAGATTCTTTAAGAGCTAAAATATTTTTTAACTCTAAATCTTTTTTATTATCATTATTATAAAGCAGATAACCTTCTTTAAATGCTAAATAGTTTAAGTATTTCGATGTATTTAAAGGGTATTTATCAAATATTTCAATAATTTTAATTATATCTTTAGATATTACAGAATAAGTAGTAAAATGATCTCTTTCAATAACTTTACCTATTTTTAATCTTTTGCACACAACATTAAGCATAGTATCGTCCTTATGCATAAATATAGAAAATCTAAAATAAAATTTGGAATTTTGATGAATAATCTCAAAACAACCTTCACCGTCGGTTAACCCTCTGAACCATTCTAAAAATGATTCATCAGAAATAGAATTTAAAGTATCTAAATTATTATAATCATAAGATTTTTTTGATTTAGCGTCATTGATCTCTTTTGAGAGGCTGCAAAATTGTGAAACGTTTTGCAATGGAATAATAGAACACGACCTTAATAAGGTGTGTAAGTTCTTAAAAATATTTACTTTTAACGACAAGTACGCACACGGCAATACAGATAAGTAAGTCTCATGTTCCACAGAATTGAAAGCTTCAGCGACACTCGCATTATAGTGCATAGCTAACGTAACACCAGTAACAATTTGAATTATTAGACAAACAGCTAATAAAGAACCAAAGTTTCAAGCAAAATTAAGATTAGAAGGTTGTGAACCGTCCATTAAATATGAATTAAGTAATTTTAAAAAAGGATGACTTTTTAATAAACGCATTTTTTTTAGTATTTTTTTTTATTTTTATTTTTTTTAGTTACTTTCACACTATTGATTATAAAATATAATTTAAATTATATTGTTACTTTTTTTTTTGTACACAAAATTTTAGATTTAGATAAGAGTCAGATGAGTAAAGATTACTATATGGTAGTTATTTTTTTATTTATCGCTTAATTTTAGCCTTTATTTATTTTTTATTTAAATAAAAAACTTTAAATTAAAAAAAGTACTTATAATTAATTTAAATTTATTAAATAAATTATAATATTAAAAATTAATTAATGTTTTATAATTACATTATTTTATTTCAATAAAAAGTCAACAGTTTTAATTTTTATACAAACTATAATTATTAAATAATTTAACAATAAAAAAATATTTATTAGATATAATTAAATATAGAAATTAAAAATTATTAAAAAGACACTTAAAGTCAAAAAATAATATAAAGAAACTTAATTTTTATTATTTAGCAAGAAAATTAAAAACATAGACGACCGCATGCGAAGCGTGCGGATGTCAGGCGACTGCTACACGACTTCAGCTAAAAATAAGCAATATTTTAAATATAAAATTAAATAAAGCAAATTAATAAACTTTTATTATTAGAATAAAAGATAATAAAAAAATTTTAAAAAAGTTAAAATTATTCAGTATTTACTAATTTATATTAAATATAATAAACTAATATTTAAATAGTATAGCGCCTGTTTTATAATGGTAAATGTTAAGAAGGGGGGGGAGGTAAGGAAGACTAGTAAATAATTTAAGCTAGATGTGTTATATAATAAAAATTTAAAGTATTTACCGAACTCTTTAAATTATAACAATTTTCATTATTTTAAATAAACATTTATTTTTAATCTTAAATAATAAATAAGCTTTTTAATTTCATATGAAAAAATTATTTTATTAAAAAAGCTATTTTATTACTAATACTTTTAAATAATTTTTATTTAAATAATGATTAATAGTAGTATCATACATATTAAATTTTCTAATAGTATATCTAATACTTAAATTTATTAATTAAGTAATGGGGAAGAACCAGTAAATAAAATATTATAATTATAGATAAATCTATAAAAATATTATTTATTGATACATCGCCTTGCGTCAAACACCGATGGCGATATAAAGGATGATCTCCAACCGCCCTCGTTGTTTAGATATTATTATATTTTTATAATATTATATATAAATTATACTAATAAAAAGACTATAGAATAAATTCGATTCCAATAAAAAATTTATAAAAATTCTATAATAAAATTAGAACAATTTATATAAAGCCAAATAATTTTAATATAACATTTCGTTAAAAATTTTGCGTAAATCTGTAATCTTAGCGTCGCGCGTACAAAATACGCGCGATGCACTCCCCAGCGCCTCGGATTTTAGTCGAAGCGCAGACGCTAATTTTAACATATAAAACAATATAAAATTAATAAATTTAATAGTATGGACTATTTACGGTAACGTCAAGAGATACGACGCGCACATAGTGCGTCATTATAAATTAGATATGTAATTAATACCCCAATAATAGACTGAAACATACAAAAAAACTAATACAATATTAATTAACAAGGTTTACTAATTTTACCTTAGGTTATTCTCACAATTTAATGTATAATATTCGTTTGATAACTCTGAGCTCATTTAAAGTACAGTTTAAATAATATAAAAAATATAAAGATTCGTATTTGTTGAAGACTAGTTTATCCCTATAGTAAACAGAAACATATAAGAAAAATCAAAAGCAATGAAAATAATTTATAATAAAAAAGAGTGCCCCTACCCCGCACTCAACTATAGATAACAACCAATATAATATATCTTCTAACTATAAAATAGTAACCAATAAAACAGCAGTATTTATTAAAAATAGACAGAGAAACAAGCTTAAAGAAATCCGAAATTAAATAATTTGAAAGAATTTACATTATATTAATAAAATAACATTTAATTTTTAATTTTATTACTTTCATTTACATTAATTTATTGGTATTAAATTCATTTTTAATTATATATTAAATTATATTAAAACACTAGCTTAAAGGTTTATTATTTTTAATAGCTAATGCTAAATATAAAAAAATATTGTGAATCAAAAACATCATGTAAATATACGATTAATATACTAAAAATTTAAGAACTTCAGTAATAAACAGAAACATACAAAAATAGTCAAAAACTTCAACTTAGGAAGAAAACATAGAAAAAATTTTTTAGGATAATAGACAACAACCAATGTAATTTATCTTCTTAATAATAAACAATTAAATAACCTTATTAATAGTAACTAAATATGAAAAGCAACAGAAAAACAAGATTAAAGAAATTATTTAATTTAAAATTATTATATTAATAAAAGGACATTTAAATTCATAATGTTCTTACTTTCATGTACGTTTTTCTAATAAATCTAATCAATATTCTTTAGGTTTAAAATATTTATTAGGCACACTGTATAATAAATTTAGAATTTTAATATAACCAATTTAGTTAAATGTTCCTTTTTTTTATAAATATCTGCAACAAGTAATAACAATTCAAATGAATTTTTTGCTTCAATAAAGTCAATCTTTATACTCAGCTAATAAAGTCAATATTTTTTCAAATACTATATTATCTGAATATTCTAAATAAATCATATCAGCTCTATGTGATAATTTAGGTTCTAACTTAATAGATTTAGCTATAAGATTTAATAGGTAAGTATTGTAATTTGTACGTTTTTGACAAACAAAGCTAAATACAGGTTTAAAATAAAAAACAGGAGCTCTAGATTTAAATTCATTAAAAACAAATCCTAAACTACCATCCCCCCGTGTAAACAATCCTAATATAAAAAAAAAATATTTGGTAAATTGTTATTTTCTCCTATAACCTCAATATTAACAGAGTCTAATTCAGAACAATTAAACATAAAAAAATTTTTTGACTAAAGAAAATTTTCTTTCTTGTCCCTCTGGATTAGTAGAATATACTAAATGAATTAATTCTGATGCAAAATTTTGATCAAAAGATTTTAAAAGATTATTAGATAAAAATTGGATTCTATCAAATTTAGCTAAATCAGATTTTTTTTTTTCCATATAATTCTGATAAATAAGGTTTAATTATATTTAAAATATCGTTAGTAATAGTAACTATAAATCTGAGATGAAAACCTTTATCGTTTTATTCTATTTTAATTCTACCGACACCTAAAATACGACGTAATCTTAAAAAAAGAATAGCTGATTCAGAAGAATAATTTTGTCCTATAGAAAAATAATATACTACTCTCAAGGAATCTGCTTTAGCAAAATATACACCGTACGTACCTTCTGCTTGATATAAACCATTTATAAAAGATTTAAAATTATTTTCATCTACATTAAATTTTGTGGAATTAAATTCATTCTCAATTTTTTCAAATTCTACTGAAATATTGTTTACGTTTTTAATACCTAATGCTAAATATAAAAAGTATTCTGAATTATCACATAGAAAATATAATAAGTATTATAAATTGCAACATAAGAAATAAAAAATTAAATATGCAGTCAATATACTAAAAACTATGAACCTCAATAGTAAACAGAAACATATAAAAAAAGTCAAACACTCGGCAATACAGAGTCAAATTGTAAACTTACATAAATTAAAAAAAAAATAAATGCAAATCTTTACCTTAAAATTATATTTTATAATATTATTAATTCTTAAAGTTACATTTGGTCTGCCTACTGTTTTCGCCCTAGAATAAATTATTCAATTTAAGGGGGCTAGCTACCAGATTTATATTCTTTTTAAAGAAAAAATAGAGCATATCTTAATATTAACATATAACTACCGTCTGCCCGTTGCGCTTTTACACCTCATCATAAAATCGATGACGTAATTTAGTTCCACGATTATCCATTATTTTTTTTTAACATCTTTATTCTTGTTACCTAACATGAGTAATAAATTCATCCATTTAATTATTTTATAATTAAATTTGGTAAATAAAGTTTTAGGATGTTACTGGAGTTTGGTAGTTTGATGCGTTCAAAAAAAGCTGCTAACTTTTTTACACATCAACGAACATGATTTACGAATTTTACCTTAAAATTTTTATAGCTATTTAGGTTAATTTATTAATTTGATAACTTATCACATAAGTCCATTAGAGTACATTTTAAGTAATATATGAATTAATTAATTCCATCATTACCAACTACCGTTTACTCGTTGCTCTTTTATAAATAGTGTTAAGGATTTAATTTAGATCCGCGATTTTTTTATTCCCCTTTAAGGGATCTTTATTATTCTTACCCTACATAAATTATTAATTTATCCACTTACTATTTTATTAGTTAGTTTGATAAATAAAGCCTTTTAAAAACTTCCCGGAATTTGATAGTTAATAGCACGGTTAATAAAGTTTAATTATTTTTGTATGCCAGTAAAGGATAGAAGCTTCAAAACCAAGGTGGTGATTATCCGTTGAATGATAAGCAAGTATTCTTCAGAAACCAACAGCAATAAAAATAGTACCAATTATAACCGTGTCTGTATTTACTTCAGCATATCGAATAAATTAGATGTAAAACCCTATAAATGCGACTTAGCTAGAACATAAAGTTATTTCCTTATTTCTAAGGAATACTGAGTATACCTTAATAACAAAAGAGGAAGTACGCTCATAATTTTAAAATTATACCCCTTTTGCAACAACTATCGTCTACTCGATGCGCTTTTCCATATTTAATAAATAAATATAGGTTAGTTCCGCGATTACCCTTTTAAGTTTACTTAATACAATAACTTTTTACCTAACCCATTATGATTAATAATGATACTTATTATTAGACTTTTCGATATATAAGGTGGTATTATTGTCTTTAGGGATTTCCCGGAGTTTGATAGTTTAGTAACTATTTCTTGATTAAATTTTACTTTTACTTGTTTACCTCAAGAAATAAAATAAGTATAAAGTACTTTTTTCTCTTGTTTTAGAGATTTAAACCTAAGTGACTAACCATGGGGGGAATCTATCTAAATGATCCAAAATCATCAAATTCTTAAATAAAGGATGTCACTTAAAGTGGAAACTTATCTACCTTTATTCATTCCAGATTTAATTTGACAAACCTGGTCAAATCCTTTTTCAGTTAAATGATACTTGGTTTTTATTATTTCAGCTATTTTGCATCAATAATTGAAGTCTTTTAATTTTTCGCCCTTTATATTATATTCACGGAAAAATGGGATAATTTTTTCATAATTACCTGAAAAAGTATAACATTGAAAACTTACCGTGGTACGATTTAAAGAAGATGGAATATAAAAACCACAACTAAATAAATCCACCATACTTCTAATTAGAGATTCATACTTATTGTGCTGAGATATACTAAATACTAATCTTACATTAATTCTAAAAGAAGATTTGTGTTCAGTAACCGCGAAACAACCAATATTATATATAAACTTGTTAACTACTAATCTATATCTTATTAAATCTATATTTACCTTTATAAGGTTTATATTGATTTCTACTAAAATAATTAACAATTGCAGATTTAGGTATATTTAGTTTTTTAGCTGCTTCACTAATAGAAGAATAAGTAGTTGTAATATTATTTTCAACATCAAATACTATTTCATTACGGTCTCTTGGTGTATTAAGTCAATAATTTAATTTATAAACCATAGAATAATGCATATAAAAAAAAACAATATCAACCAATAATACCATAGAACTTTGATTTATATAATACGATATTTATTTTTGTTATTAATTCGTATTGTACAATTTAATCTATACCTAATCATTAAAACATTCATTAAACGAACTACATCAACCAATTTATAAAAGTCTGTACAAACTATTAATCCATGACGTTGTCAAGAACCATCCCCCCATAATAAGATGTGCTAAGCAACCAGTGTTAACAAATTATAAATATTTTGAGGTATTACTTTTATTTTTTCAGAATAAAATAATGAATAAAGCTCAGTAATACATGGCATTGATCGAGTCTCAAATTGTAACTCTATTGTATTTGTTCCTAAAGGATTCTTAATTTTTATTAAAGGATAAGAAGAACAGTAATGAGATAGAGAAAAGAAAACAAACCAAAAATACTTAGAATTAACATTGGACTGAGTAAACCCTAATAAAGTATTTTGACTTGTTTTACTAGAAAATTTAATCCATGCATTTGAAATAATTAATCCTACCATAATACTTTGTCAAGATAATTTAACTATAGATAACTGAGAACGAGTAAAACGTTCTCCTACAGTTGAAGAAAGATTAGTCCTTCATAAAACTAAATTTAAAGATGTTCCAAATACTTCCTGTTTTATCTCGGTAGAATAATATTTTTTATTTTCAAAACAAGTTATGGCTGATAGGCCTGATGTAAATCCCGTCATTCAAGAATAATGAGGTATTTTTGTATTTTTAGCTAAAGACTTTAAAGCTGGTATAGTATTAGGGAAAGCAGCCTTTAATTCATCAGTTAAACCGAAATTAATAGACGCTTTATTAGATACAATATTTTGTAAACCTTCCATAGTTAAATATTTATTAGCTTTAACCATCTCTACTGATAATTTAAAAAGTAAGAAATCTCCTTGTTTTTTAGTTATTAAAGGATATTTAACAAGGTGAGGTATAATTATAGTAGTTAAATCTTTTATAAAAGATACAAAATATGCAGTTTTTCCTTGGAAATTCTACCTATACCGCCAAAATAAGTTTTAATTTTTTCCAGAAGTGGTAAATATCGTGAATGAAGACAGATTGAAAATACAGCTTCTACTTGTTAGCCTATTAGAGTTTTTTTAGTTTTTCTAACTCTAATAGAAAACATCCTTCAGCATCTATAAAGCCTGTAATAAATCAAGGATTAATTTAACTAGATTCCTTACCCTTATGTAGTTTTAAGGGTAACTTAAAGTAATTGTAGAAAATAATTTAGAATAAGTGTACTTTTTTACACTTTTGCTTTTATTCCAAATAAAGCATGAATGTAACCCGTGGACAATTTTTGTTAACATAAGATATTTTATCTCTTATTTCCATTTCTTATCAAAATGGTTCAGACTATGTCATCAATCCCTATTAATAAGTAGATTACAGGGCTTTCGTGGTATGGTTATTGTAAATAAAATACTCACATACTAGTCGTTGAACCTCCATATATTCTCCATATAAGGATTATATTTTATATAAAATATAATTTTATTTAATATATGTTTGGTGGCAAATTGTCCTTTATACTACTCATTATTATTTAAATATAATGGTGATTCAGGAGTTCCTTGCATTAACCCTGTTTTCTATTATATTTAATTCTATTAAAAAATTTGTGCAGAAACTCAAAATATAAAAAATAACTTAATGACTTTATTGAATCTAAACCACTTTGAATATAAAAGCCATAATTATTTTAATTTTCTTTGGCGATTCATTTCATTTTTAATTTTAAGTATTCGATTAACACCCTCTTCTGTTAAATGTATCTTATCTTTCATTAAAAAAGCTACCTTACAAAAATCTTGATAATCCAATAGCTTAACGCCAAATAAATTATTTTTTTCAAAAAAAGGTATAATTTTATTTAAGATATCATCAAATTTATATACAACAAAATTTACATTATTTGGCCTAGTCGATACCTTTTCAATTATACCACACCCTAAATAATTTTTTATAATATTTAATAAATTTTCATCACGTGAATGTTGGGAAATTGAAAACGCTAATAAAACCTGAGATCTTTTTTCATTTTTTTTTACATTAATGTAAAAACACCCTTCTCCATCCACGAATCCTACTAATCATAAGGGGTTTTTAATAACTTGTAAAGATACAATTGGCCTTTCAACTGGAATAATATTAGGAAACATTGTTTTTAATGTTAAAGTTAAACCTTTATTCATAGAAGCTCTAATAGATAAAATTTTATTTAAACCTTCTAAATGTAAATGTTCTTTATTACACATTAAATCAACTGCTTTAGTAAAAAGTTCAAAATCTGCTCGTTTTTGAGTTAACAAATTATACTGATTAAAATGAGGAATAATTATCTCACTTAAATTTTTTATTGATTGTACAGAATAAATTGCAGTAGACTTTCCCTCACGAATCCTTGTTTTAATAGTACCTACGCAAAAAAAAGACTGTATTTGTTTAAGTGTAGATAAATCTTTTTCGTGTAATTCTATATTAAATTCAGGAACAACTCGCACAGAAAATTTTATAGTTGAATCTTTTCCCACTTTTATTACAAAAGTAGATTCTGCATCTGCAATACCTGAAACTCAATAAGATAGATCATCTTTATTGAGTGAAGTATTATTTTTTTTTAGATTAAATTTAATAGGGGCTAGAGTTAACCCTGTTCCGAAGTAGAAGCAAGAACCGAAAGAACCATCACTTAAAGTGAAAGAAGAAACCGAATATTCTACACCTTGACATATAGTAAAAACTACTGCTAACACAATTGTAAAAATTAACCCATATAATACTCCAGGTCTGTTTCCTTGTATTAGTGAATGATGTGCATATGTTACCGTGATACCAGATGATAGTAAAATTACTGTATTTAATAAAGGAAGCTCGAAAGGGTTTATTGCAGAAATTCCAAGAGGTGGTCACTGGGCCCCCAGCTCAACTGTTGGTGATAATGCACTATGAAAGAAAGCCCAAAAGACACTGAGAAAGAACAATGCTTCAGATGTTATAAATAAAGCAACTCCTAAATTAAGACCACGCTGAACTGCGCTGGTGTGATCTCCTAAATAAGTCTAAAATTTTGATATATTTATAATATCAACTGGATTATCTCTTAATTAATAGGTTAATTAAAAAATAATTAACGTATTAAAATTTAACGTATAATCTCTGAGGATCCTACTAAAATATTTATAAGTTTTTTGGTTTCCCGCTGATTGAACTATTTATAAATAGTTTTTCTAAGCAAACAGTTAAATTTATTGAGAGCACTTATTAGCATCAATACTATATAAATTTATTTATAATTTTTTAGCCTTTTCCTATTAAAGATCTAATTTTTAATTTTCCTTCGTCAGTAAGATGTTCTTTAGATATTATCATATTATAAACAATCTCTCATTTTTTTATAATCATTATATTTAACACCCAATAATGGATATTTATTAAAATAATAAATAAATAATTTTATATTATCTATAGATGATACACTTAAAGATAATACTTCTGAACCAGTATTATTAATATAAGTCTTAACAGTACAAGACATAAATAATGCTAATTTTTCCATAAAAGGTAACATATAAGAAGATGTAGGTTTATCGTATGAACGTTGATCCAATCTAAATTTGATACTTACATTTTCGCTAACAGATCTTTTTCGACTATCTGATTTAGGCTTACTTTCTATATATTTAATTCCAAAATGTCCATCAGCTTCTGTAAAACCTGAAAATCAACTATTATTAGAAAAGTCCGAAATATCTAATAAACTTTCTGATATATCTAAGGAATATTTATTATTAATAAATTTAATTAAATCATTAAATCTTTTATTTTTAGGTGTTCTAAGTTTTCCATGTATTAATTGAATAAAAGATATAATTCCCTTTTTATCTCCTATAATATAACGAAGAGTATTATTACTTGTTATTTGAAAACGTCCTATTTTTCCTAATTCTAATTGAATAAACGCATATAAACCTAAATTATTAATATGTGAAGTAAATACTATTCGTGGATTAAGCACTCTATTTAATGTTGTATTACCTAAAGCAGGAAGAGAAATATGCCCCTTTCACACTATTTAATTGACTCCATATTGTAATATTGAAATATTTGTTTGGTTTATAATTGTTATTAGATTATTTAATGAAGAACGAAAAATATAAATTTTAGGTTTATTATTCTCCATTAATAAATTACAATTTAATCTATATTTAATAATCAAAACATTTATTAACTTTACAACACCTATTAGATTGAAACCATCAGTATAAAGAATTATACCTCTTCCTTGTAATTTAAGACTACCTCCCTTTACCCAATGAGCTAAAACCAAAGGAGTCAAAAGATTATAAATATTATTAGGTACTATTTTTTGATTTTTTTCTTTATAAAACATAAAATAAATATCAACAAAACAATGCATTCATTTGGTAGCTATTAATAATTCATCTTTAGATTTACCTTTTAATTTTCCATCATTAATATAACGGTAAGGATCTTTATCACAATATTTAGATATTTCTTTAAATACATAAAAAATATATTCCTTATTAGAATAAGATTGACGAAATTTAATTCGTGCTTTTGATTTTATCTTATTATGTATTATAGCTCAACCGTGAGATAAAAGTAAACCAATAAATATATTATATTCGTGTGGAGATATTACGGATTTTATGTTAATTTCTTTTATGTCTTTATTGTTAATTTTTGCAATATTTTTTTCTTTTAATTTATACAGTATTAATTCAGTACCCTCATAGCGCGCAAATTTAGATAAAAGACAGGTTTGTTTAATATTAAACAAACTTAAAGGAAGTAAGGTTTTTTGTTCATTTGATGAAAAGTGAAATGTAGAATATGATCTTTTGTTTGTAATGATAGAAGACGATAAATAATTAATTTTATGTTTTTTTATTAATTTATATTGCATGCTAGGTACAATAAAAGGATTAATAATAGATTTTAACAATTCTAAAGAGCTTGAACTAATATATATTCTAGGTTTACCACCTATTATATTAAGTGAACATTTAAGTCCATATTTAATAATTAGAACATTAATTAATAAAACTACTTCTTTAACTGAAAAACTAATTCTTAGACCACTAGTTGTTGCCGAACCGTCACCCATTATCATATGTGCTAAAGCCACAGGAGTCAGTAAATCATAAATATTAGCAGGTATTATTTTTTTTTATTTAAATAAAATAAATCATAAATTTCAACAAGACAAGGTAAACTTCGAGTGGTAAAACTTACCGAATTTACTGCCGTATTTTTTCTAATTTTATGTTTATATTTGGGTAAACTATAGCAATAATGAGCTAAATCTGAATAAACAGATCAAACATAAGAAGATTGAGAAGAAGTTTGTTCGAAACCTAAACGAGGATATTTATTATTAACACTAGCATAAGATAATCACCCATCAGAGAGTAATAATCCTACTATAATTCCACGTTGTTTAATAGGAAGTTTAATCATATATAACTCAATGAAAGATAATTTTTGTGTTGTAAAACCTGAATATAAAACTTCTCCCCAAACAACTAAATCTTTACTTTCGCTAATTTGTATAGAACTTTTTTTTCTTGTAAAAATTGTAATAAATGAATTTTTTAATTTAATTGGATAAAACAAATTAATACTTTGTGGGTTTAAAGTAAATAGACCCGCTAAATAATAACCAAAATCATTATTGTTATTTGAATATAATCTAAAACTGTTAATATTTTCTTTATATTTAATTAAAGCTTGTTCTACATCTTCACTAGGAATAACTTTAGCAATATATAAATTATAAATACGCAGCATGATACCTGTTAAAAATATTATACCCTCAGCAGCAACATCTCTAAATCAGAAAGCCATAGAAGCAACTAATGATAATAATCCTAATAAAAAAAGATAACCTCCATTAGAAAAACCATGCATTGTTAATACACCGGATGTAGTAAGAGTTAGCAACGAAATGCTAGTAAATAATGGCCAAGGAGATGGAGAAACTAAATGAAAAGGATGGGCTTGAAAATTACTTCTTGTTATATTTGTCATCTTTTTAAAAAAATTTTTTTTACTAAAGACAAAGATTTAAATAAATAATAAAAGGCAAATTTAAGGGAATTCTGATTGTAATTTTCTATTGCTTTAATTGCCTATTATTATTATCGAAAGTTAGTCAACCGCCGCGATGCGGCGGCAGCTGACCTAGCGAGGCATTTGGTGGCATAAATATAATCTTAAGCTAAAGTATAATGAATTGCAACTTACAAAAATCATAAAATTTTATTAAAGACAATGTATACACAAGATTAATTTTCTTTTATAAAAAATCTTATTAACATTGTTTAAAAAATTCTAATAAACTTTAAATTTTTATAAAATTTAACTTTACAATAGAATAAATTTGTTTTAAATATTTTTAATATAACCAAAATTAATTTTATTAAACCTTTAAAAGGCAATTATCTAAAAATCGTTAGTCTGCCTCACTGCTTTGGATAATTATAGTGTACGTAGCACGATATACACAATAATTTGCTAAATTATATGCATTATTATTTTTATTGACTTGTATTATGAACTCCCACCCACTCCCTATTAATATTTCATTATCCAGTTAAATTTTTAATTTTTACTCAAAATATTAATAATATATTTTTAAAATATCATATAATAAAATTACCATTAACTTTATTAATAATAATATATTATAAAACTTTTTTTGTTTATATTATAATTTTTTCAGTAATAGGTTAGATATTAAATTTAATAAATTCTTAAAATAAATTTTTTTTGGTTAGCCATTAAAGAGCTAAGCCAGCTGCGAAGCAGCTGTTAACATATAGCACCTTTCTTAGATGACAATTAAAGTTGAATAATTATATTAATAATTTATTATTTTTATCAAAACAAATTTTTAATTAATAATTTAAATAACTTAATAATTTAGTATTAAGCTGTCTAATAGCCTTTTACAGCGTAGAAGCGCATTATATGCAGTACGATATTTAATCTTTAAAACCATGAGCTAATTTATTAATCACGTTATCTGATTTGAACAGATAATCCTTCCATCCGAAGTGGAATGCTTTACCATTAAGCTAAACGTGAGAATTTAGAATAACTAAATTATTAACCAAATTTAATTTATAATATTTTATGTAATTCAAATATGCACTGGAATAATTAATAATTAAACTTTTATTACATCAAAATATTTGTTATTTTTTTAATAAACGCAATATCTAAAAAAAAATTTTTTTTATTTTCTAAAAAAATAATTAATATATAATATTTAATTATAACCTGTCGGTCACATAGACAGTGACCGAACTAGACATTAAATATTTTCTATATAGCTAAAGTTTTTACTCCTGTTAGGCTGTTAATATCGACAATTATATATGAATTTACTAGTTTTAAATAAAAATATATTCATTTTATAAATTGGTTTTATATTTGGTATAATTACTTACAATAAATTAATTTAGCTGTTTTTCGGATTAAACTATTTACAAGCAAAAAACATCACATATTATATTATATTACATTCCGTAGCGCCTTGTTTTTTATAAAAATTTTTATGACATTTACACAAATAAAGTCAGTCCCCAATATAATAACCACTATAACATCAAAATAAAATGTGTCCCGTTTAATAATTTACGAGACGCGAAAATTTTTAAAATAAAAATATATTAAGATTTACGACGACATCGACCCAACTTTATAATTTGTATATATTATAGTTTTAAATTAATAATATAAACTTAAGGTAAATATTTGGTAATTATCTTATAGTTATAATGAGATAGATATTTAAATTAATATTGATCGTCGAACGCCTTAATGACACTAACGAACTATACACACTAATGTACCGATATTTATTTATACTTCATTATTTATTCTTTGATTAGTTAATTTTAATTATAAAATTAAAAAATCATCATTTTAATATTGAGATGAGTTAATTATAAAACAAATTAAATATAAAACTTATTTTACTCATCTTTGCAATTAAAAATTTTTTTTAAGGTAAACATTTTAATATTTTTATAGTATTATTAACTTATGATTAATTCCGACGCGCGCTATGCGCGCAAATATTAATAATTCAAATTAACAAACTGATCTAAAACCCGGCCGCGTGCATCGTACGCAGCTGGTCAGGCGCTGACGCCTGACCTAGTTAGGTTATTACCCTATCCTTGTTGATAAAATTTATCTTTGGCCTTTTTTTAACCAACCGCGTAGCGGATGGCTGGTATCCGCGCGCGAAGCGCACAGACGCCTTATATATCTCAATAATATATAACAGAAAATTATCATTAAGACAGACCAAAATTGTTTTAAAAGCAAATGGCAAAAAATATACCTTTGCCTAGAGCCCAAGCGTTACACGCTTGTTTTATTTAAATATTCACGTTACACAAAAAAATTTTTATAAATCATTATATTTTTATATTTTCATTAATTGGTTTTATGAAAATATATGGAGATTTTAATATAGATCTTTCTAAAGAAACATATTCAAATGCTGACTGTTTAGTATTTAATTTTAATGCTTTTTTACCTATTTCATAACAAAAACCTACTGTAAGAATAACTAAAAAAGTAAAAATTATTGTCATTCCATATGCATAATTATGATTACTACTTATTGTGAACTTGGCATTTAAAATTTTTCTATTTAATTAATAAATAACCAATTTGATTTATTTTCTTTGTATTCATTCCAGCTTTAATTTTACGTATTTTTTCTAATCCTATAGTTAAATGTTTTCCAGTTTTCATTAATTAAGCAACTTTTTTAAAATATTGTAAATATTGATACTTTACTCCTATAATTTTATATTTATCAAAATTTGGAATAATTATATCAACAATATTAAAAATTTTATTTACACAAAAATTAAAGTCATATCCTTTATAAGGGGTATAATTATCACATTCTAAATAAATAATTATTTGTTTCATTAATTGAGTTTCACAAGTATGTTGGCCAATTTTAAATATTAACAAAACTTGTTCTCCTATTTTAATTAAATTAGATTTCTTAATATTAACAAAAAAAACGCTTTCACATATAAATCCAGATAATCAGTTAGGATCAGGCCGCCTCCGGCGGCCTGATCCGTAGCGCGCGCGAAGCGCGCGCTTGGATCTTTAATTGTTTGATATAATACTAAGGGTCTTGAAATTGGAATAACTTTTAGAAAAAATTTTTGTTAATGCATCTGATAAACCTCAGTTAATAGACGCTTTAATTGCTAAAATTTTTTGTATTCCTTCTAATGTTAAATGTTCTTTACTATTCATTAGATTAATAATTTTTTTTAATAGAATATAATCAACGTTTTTTTTAAGATATTAAAGAATATTTATCAAAATGTGGAATTATTACATCAGTTAACTTTTTAATGCTGTTACCCGGTATTGCACAAGACTTTCATTTTGTTTATGAATAACTCTAACGTTATTAAAAATTTTACGTATTAATTCTAATAAATTAATATATATTTTTATGTAAGCTAATTTGAAAACTGAGACTAACCACTAAACCTGTTTTATTTTGGCGAATTCTGATTATAAAAAAGATTCGAGATAGGAAAAACCTGTTACAAAATAAGGATTTAATCTAGTGTAAATATCTGACTGTTGAGTCGCTTTAGATGTAAAAAATCTTAATTTATTAATTTAGATGGAATTTTAAATTGATAATTTCTTTCGAAATTCATTAGAGTAGATCTTAAATATAAAGTATTTCTATATTTATTAACGTATACTCGTTGCTCTTTATCAGCTATAAACTTATTTTTAAATGAATTAAAAATAAAATTATAAAATTCTAATTTAGATCCGCGATTGTCTATTTTTATCATCAAAGGTGATAAAATATTTTGACTTGTTACCATACATGAATAATTAGTTCATCCATTCATAATTTTTTATTATAATTTAGTATCAAAATCTTTAAGCTGTCTACGGAATTTGAGAATATGACCCACACAAATGATTTACCTAATCATTTAGCAGGATATATTAATATAATTTCAAGATCAAATATTAAAAATAATAATCCAAATAAAAAAAAAGAAATATTAAATTGTTGTCTATTTTGCCCAAGAAAAGAATGAAAACCACATTCAAATGAGCTTCCTTTCTCACCATAATTTTTATTAGGACCTAATAATATGTTTAAATAAAGTAATAATATATTAATAATAGGAATAAGTAATAAGTAGAATGAATTTGAAGACATTATATAATTAGTTTTAAAAATAAATTTTCACTTAATCTAGGCAATGAGAATTTTAATATAAAGAATAATATAAAAATTTTTAAAAATAATTTTAATGATATTATGATTAATAATAATATCATCTTAAATTTATAATTAAATTTTTTCTCAATTCACAATTTATTATTGCATAATTTATTAATAAATGTGAATATAAAAAAGTTGCAGAAATCATACATATAAAGATAGTTTTTATTAAATTTTTTCATACTTATGAGTTAAATAACATAATAGTGAGAATCTTCACAGAGCTTAATCAAGGATCAGGTTTAATAATAAATAATAATATAATTAAAGTTAAACAGGATATCATTAAAGATAAGGATGTTGATAATAATCTAAATTTTTTTTTATAATCTTAGTTTTTATTAATTCTGATTTAATATAATTTCAATTTCAAGTGTTAATGGTCTCACTATAATGTTCTTTTATTATATCATTATTTTCATTAAAAAAAACTAATTTTATTACCGCTAAATAATACGAAGTACCTATTACACTTGTAATAATTGCGATTAAAACCATAAAATAAAAACCTTTATCTAAAGCAGCAGATAAAACCATCTGTTTACCAAAAAATCCTAATAGTGGGGGAATCAAAACATATTAATTATTATAAAATTTATCCAGATGTTTTCAAGTGTAATTTTTGTCTATATCATACTTCATTAAATTACTGTATTTTTCCAATATATCTTTTCCTTCTATTATTTTATGTTTCTTATAAATAACAAGTATTTTTTCTAAATTTATTTGAGCATAATGTTTATAACCAAAAAGAGGAAATTTATTTAAATAATCAAACAATAGATTTCTTGACTCTAAATTATTAGTTCTTACCTCATAAGCTTTTTCAAAAGACGATCTTTCTCTTTCTATATTTGTTACTTTTTTTAAAGAATCAGCAATTAATTGCATATGAGGCAAGTTCGATACATTTATATTAGATAATTTTCTAGAGTTGTTTTTGACTAAGTCTTAAATAATATATCAATGCGCCTACTGAGTTATCCGAATTTAACTTATAATTTATATAAAATTTTCCATCTGCCTCTAGCAACCCAGATAATCAGCTATTATTAATTATCGGTGTTTTATCTCCTAGTAATGGAATGGTAATATTATTTTTAAGATTAATTCTATTAATCTAAGTAAAGCTTCTATTTATGGTGTTCTCATGTACCCATTAATTAAATTTACTAAATACAATAAAACAGATAGTTTTTTTATTTTAAATGTACCACTCTGTCCATTAGGTTTAATATATAAAGTACCACCTCCTAATCTTTCTTTAATTTTTTCAATTAATTTTATATCTTTAATATCAAACGCTATTTCGATTTGAGGGGCATTTTTTGAATCAATTTCATCATGTACATAAATTGACCCCTCACCTTCTATTAAACCAGCTAGGTCCTAGTTGTTTGTCTTTTATCTTAGATATTGAACTTGTAGAGTATGATAGTTTTACACTGTTAAAATTTATTATATTTAATAATAATTCTATGTTTTGATCTGTTTGAATCATTAAACAAAGATTAAATTATAACATAAACAAAATTCAAATTAATAATAATTTTTTTTAAATAATTTAAATAATTATCTTTGGACTTTTTCTTCATTTTTATTTAATGTTAACATAAAGTCTCTGAGGAACTTATAACACTTAATTTATATAATTTCCTGCAGGTTGTTTAAATTATAGCTAAGTAAAAGTTAGCTTATTTATAAAAGTTTCCTGCATATAGTTAAATTTTAAAACAATAGTACCTGCCCTTGGTTTATTTTAATATATTTAAAATAAAAATAAAACTATTGCAGCTAGCATTCCCCCTTTCATACCAGCAAATGATAATAAAGTTATAGCTAAACAAAGAGATAGCATATAATTTTTATAAAAAAATCCTTTAACTTGAATAATTAATTGTAACATTTAATTCAGATTTATCATACAAATAATATTATCTAGGCTAAATAAAAAATAATAAAATACTATAAAGAAAGTACGACGAGCCTTACTAAATTAATTTCTCTTAAGTATAATATATATTATATTTTATACCCTTGTTCATACCCATTTTTAATATTCATAATTCATCTAACCCCTCTTTTGTTAAGTCTTTTTGTTTTCATAATTTATACTGCTTTACAAAAATCTGCAAAATCTTTAGATTTTACACCTTGTAAAGGTATTCTATGAAACAATGGCACAACTTTGTCGTACAGATCTTCAAATTTTATAATTTGAAAATCAATTTTATTTTCTCCAAATCTTGAATACACCTTACCACATCCCCAAAAGTTTACGAAGCTATCTATAAGTGCTTTGTCTATAGAATGCTGAGTAATATTAAATCTTAATTGAACTTGATATCCTACTTTTACTGCTTTTTTTATTTCAGTGATTCTAATACTAAAACATCCTTCACCTGCTGTAAAACCTACCATTCAATAGGGATCAATGTTAAAATTCAATAATTCTTCATTTAAACGTTTTGGTTTATAGCTGGAGTAATATCAGGAAAAGCAATTTTCAAGTTAGAAGCAAAAACCTAAATTCATTGAAGCGAGGCGCCATCGAAGATGGCCCCTCGCTTTAAGATATATAATTTCATGTAAACCAGAAAGAGTTAAATGTTCTTTTTTTTTTTCAATTAAGGTAACAATTTGTGCAAATAATTCAAAATCTTCACGTTTTTAGTTAAAAGAGGATATTTTTTAAAATGATCAACTATTACATTTATACCTTTTAAAGATTGCACGACATAATTATAAGATTATTTATTATAATAATAAATTTCTCCTACACCAAAAAATGTTAGAATTTTTTTCTAATAAATTAAGATCTTTTTTGTGTAAACATATCTGAAAAACAGGTTATACAGTTCAACATATATTTGTTGATTTACTTTTATTAATTATCACTGTAAAATTAGATTCATCATCAGAAAAACCTGTTAAGAATAAAGGGTTTAGATTAGATAATAAATTATCTAAAGAATTTATTATTAAAGAAGAATATGATCTTTTCAATATATTTAAATGATTAGAAGACATTCTGAAACGATAGTTTATTTCTAAATCCATTAGAGCATACCTTAAATGTGATTTTACACGTTTAGAATCGTCTGCTCGTTGCTCATTTATAATACTATGTATTATATTAGATCCTAGGTTTTCTATTTTTCTTTTGATCATCTTTATAGTTATTACCTTACGTAAGTAATTAACTCATCCACTTACTTTTTCATAAATAAGCTTGGTATATAAAGCTTTAAGAAATTCCTGGAATTTGATTATAACACCCTTAAATGATTTATTTTTAGGTGAATTTAGTTGATCTTTTAAAAGATAATATGAATGATAATATCAAAGATAATATCCCATACTAAGTAATATAAAAAAGAAATTAAGATTACTTAATGAATATTGCATTAAGTAAAATATAAAGGCTTGAATAGATTCTAAAGTATTAATAGTTAAAGCCAATAGTATAAAACCTACATGACTAATAGTACTATAGGCAAATAATCTTTTTATTCTAGTTTGTACTAATCCAACTACTGTTCCTATTATTAATGATAAAAACGAACTTATTAATCACAGCGATTAAATTTATCATGTAAATAAATTAATGTATCACCGCGCATAGCGCGAGAAATTCTACTTATCCCTTCCTTTATTCGTACCCTCTTTGATTTTTATTATTTTTTTCTAACCCTTCCTTTGTATTATAACCCTTAGCTTTCATTATATTCGCTGTTTCACAGAAATCAGAAAAATCTTAATATTTATTACCTATAATAGGGTATTTATTTAGAAATGGTATAATTTTTTCAACTATATCTGGCAAATTGGAAACAATATAATCACCATGATTTTTATTTAAAGGACCAGCAACATATCTACCACAACCTAAATAATCGACTAAACTCTTCATTAATTCAATATCACGAGAATGTCGGGTGATTATAAAGATTAATATTACAGCATAACCAGTTTTAGTTGTACTTTTGAAAATACTAATTGTAAAATTACTTTCTCCAATAATAAAACCTGCTAATCAATAAGGGTATTTTATGGTTTGTTTTACAACTATTGGTCTAGATACAGGGTTAACTTTTGGAAATTTTTTTGTATTCCTTCTAATGTTAAATGTTCTTTACGATTCATTAGATCAATAATTTCTTTAAATAAAATCACCTTTGAGTTATTAAAGAATACTTATCAAAATGGGGAATTATTACATTAGTTAAATCCTGTAGAGAAGTAACATTATATAATACACTGTTGTTACTTTGTTTTCAAATATTTCCTACTCCCCCAAAATAATATTTAATTTGTTCCAAAATTATTAAATCTTTATTTCTGATAGCAATTAAAAATTTTGCTTGTAGTTAAACCTGTTTTAGTTGTTTTAGATCCACTACAACGAAGAAAAAAGTGAATTTTAATTATTAATTAGATTTTGTAATAAAGTTAAATTTGATATAGTCAAATTTTTTCACGAGGTAAATAAATAAATTTATAATTTGCTTATTTTCTTCCTTTATTAATTTCCATTTTTATTAGACGAATATTTTCTAAACCTTCAGAGATTAAGTGAGCCCCATTTTTTATTAATTAAGCGACTTTTTTAAAATCAGAATAATTTTTAGTTTTTTCTCCAATAATTTTATATTTATCAAAAAACGGAATTAATTTATTAGTAATATCATCAATTTTTGTAATTTTAAAATCTATAGCTTCATAATTTTTGTAAACATTACCAGCTCCGAAATAATCAATTAAACTTTGCATGAATTGCTTATATTTATCATGTTGAGTTAATATAAACACTAATTTCACAGATTCTCCTAATTTTGTTGAAGATTTATAAATATTAATGAGAAAACACCCTTCACCTGAAGTGAAGCCAGAAACTCAATTAGGATCTTCTATTTTTTGATTTACAACTAAAGATCTTATAATAGATACTATATTAGGGAAAGCTGCTTTTAAATCGTTGGATAAACCTCTATTTATTACAGCTCTAATCGCGACTATTTTTTGTAAACCTTCAATGGTTAAATGTTCTTTACGATTAATTAAATCTACAGCTTTTTTAAATAAAAGAAAACCAGCTTTGAGTAAGTAAAGGATATTTATTAAAATGATCAATGATTGTACTTAAATCAGCCTTAGAAGTAACTCGAAGATGTACTTTGTCTTTACCGTGTTTTGTAATATTACCTAATCCCCCAAAATAAAATTTAATAAACTCCAAAATTGCTAAATCTTTTTTATGAAGATTAATTTCAAAGACTGCTTGTACTTTTCAACGTTTTATATTGTGGACTTTTTCCGATTAATATAGAAAAACAACCTTCTCCATCTACGAAGCCAGTAAGAAAGTAAGGATTTAATAAAGAAGTATTATCTAATTTATGAGAGTTAGCAACAACAGAAGTATAAGATCTTCATTTATTTATTTGGTAAGAAAAGATTTTAATTTGATAGTTTCTTTCGAAATCCGTTAGAGTAGATCTTAGACAAGGAATATTATTTAATTGCCAACTATCGTATACTCTTTGCTCTTTTATAATTACATTTTTAGAAGATGTAATTAATTTAGATCCTTGATTACCCATATCTTTTTCAAAAATCTTATTACTTATTACCATACATGAATAATTAATTCATCCATTTATAATTTCTCAATTATAATTTGGTATAAAAAGCTTTAGGGTGTATCAGGAATTTGATAGTAAATCTCAAAATAGAAGATTTCTTACATCAACTTGCAAGATATCCGTTCAAAAAAATTCAGTTTTTGCTTCGCTAGAAAAATGAACTAAATCTAACATAAATATAAAAATTGAAATTTTAGCCATAATAGCTACAAAAGTAGTTACTAAAGTAGGTAAAGAATCATATACATCAGGAGATCAGAAATGAAATGGTGCTGAAGAAACTTTAAATAAATATCCTATAGAGAGTATAATAAGTGATATATCAAAAGATTCAATTGGATTAACTTCATTAGTTTTTATTCATTTTTCTTTAACTTGATTTTCAAATAAACTTAATATTCAATCTTGAGATTGAATTAGCATTACATCAGTTGAACTATATAATGCGTAAATTCCTTCAATAAAAGTTATACCTGTGTTTACATAAAACAGAGCAGATCCTAATAATATAAAACAAGATGATAATCCACCAAGTAAAAAATAAGTTAGAGCTGCACCTATAGCCAATTCAGAATTTCTATAAATTGAAGATAAAATATATAAACCATAACTTTGTAGTTCTAAACATAAAAACATTGTAATCAAATCACAACAAGACATTAAACACACTGCTCCTACTAATATAAATAATATAATAGTAGGAAAATCAATTATACCTGATAAATCAATTATAGCATTTCTCTCAGTTTTCTCAATATTATCTGATATTTGTTTTATTAAAGGTTTTTTTAGATATTTAAAATCTCTATTATGAAATGAAATTAATTGTAAAATAAAAAAGCTTAAGATAAGTATAAAAACTACAAAGTTTTGTCTTATGGAAGTAATTAGAAATAATCCTCCGAATATACCAATTCCTGTTCCTAAGCATATTATATCTAAACTATTAAAAGCTAAAAAAATTGAATATAGTAATATTAAAGAGGTTATTCTATTATAGGACAAGTATTTATCTTGTCTTGATGTTACAGCATTCATTAATAAGATAAAACAAGAACAAATTAAAATCATATAATAATATTTGGATTTTAACCATTATTATTAAAAAAAATAAATAAGTAAAAAAATTTTTTTACATAAATATAAACATTTAAAAATAGTCAATATAACAAATATATAAACTTATCCCAGGCCGTCGGGCTGGTCATTCGCTATAATAAATTTAAAAATAATTAAACCAATAAAAATAATTAAACCAAAATCATAATTTTCTATGTAGCACATTCACATGATATATAATTATTATAATTTAAATATTTATGTCGACCGTCCGGGCGGCTGACAACCGCATTAAAAATAAAATTTATAATAAAGAAATCAGCGCCTTTTAGGCGCTGAATAAATTAATTACTAGAATATAACAACACGGTCGAATCACTCCGTACTTGTAATACAATTTTGCATGCTCTGCACGTGATATGATATTAAGGTAATAAATTAATAAACTTTTAATATATTTTTAATAAATAAACGTTTCTAATTTCAATGTCAGCGGCTTCGCTGACATTGAACATCATCATTATAGAATTAATAGCGCTTTGGAAATCCAGAGCGTCGATGCTAAATCTTTCAGGTGTTACGTATCCATTTTAATTTTCGTATGAATTATTAAAGTTTTAATATATCAACCTAATATAGCTTTTAATTTAAAATTAGCTTATGTATTATAAACTTAATGCAATTATATATAGATTCAATTAATTGACAAGTGATTAATAATTTTAATAATCATGTTTTATTTATTACATCGCCAGAAACCAATATAATATGGGCTAGTCCGGTCGTCACATGCACTTACGTTGCATGACAATAAACTTAATTTTATTTCGTTTGAGTTTTTTAAATTAAGTAAGAGCTAGCTCTTTAGAATTATAATATAATAAATTAAATATATAATTAATTATTTCCTTCCTATAACTTAATCATCAAGCACTTGAAATTAAAAATTATAATCTAAAAGCGAGAAAACCATTATATAAATGGCTCTTTTATAACATCGCAACAACCTAAAATCATTACGCTATGTTAATTATTATAATGGACTAATATTTTATATCAAATATTATATGTTTTAAACAGCTCATTATGAGCTGATTTATTATTTTAAATTTATCTTTAAACATTATTTAATGTTTTTATATTATCTACAATATTAGCATAAAACAACAACAAAAGGTTGTGTAAAATTATTAATATAAACCATTTTTTATATAAGATGTAAAAATAACCAGGCAACAGCTAATTTTAGACTGCAAGGTAAATGGTAAACCTATAATGAAATAAATTACGGATGCCATAATATATTATCCAGATAATATATTTAATAATATATCACCTAATTATATTAATTTTAAATAATATCTACCTTTAAAGGCTTTTGTCTATTTTCTTTTAAGTACAATGAAACACTTGGTTGTTTCAGACCTAAAGATCTTGCGGCTGAAGAAACAGATGGGAAATTAGTTTTTATTCCAGTTTATAAATGTTACTTTCAGTCTTATATTGTTAGCTTGGATATTAGATATTTTTTTTTATAGTTCTTTTTTTAATTTAAACTTATATTTTCCTAACACAGGTTTTATTTGGTTTAAGTAAATATAATTACGAATATATCATAGATATAACACAAGCGAAGCTTGTGCTGCTACCTTTACAGAATCGTAAATAATAATTTTATTTAATTCTAAATCTAAAACTTCTACCTCTTGACGAGTTGATTGGGCAGCAGAAATTTTAAAATATTTTTAGAATCGACGGACGCCGTTAGGCGTCCGATGATTCGTCGCGTGCGCGTAACGCACGCGCCGTTTTATTACTATGATATTTAATTAATTTAGCTTTTGTTTCATCTGGATGTGGATACCTTTTAGTATTACGAGGAGGTACGCCAGGTATTTTATAAATATTATATTTAGGGTTCAATAAATTTATATAATATTTTACTCTAATTTTCAACTTCAAACTCTAAAATTTAAAACTTAAAATTAGAAAAACCATGTTTTAAAAGAGATTTATAAATAGTCAAATTAGGTTATCTAATAAAATAATTTACAATATTAATAATCTACGCTTTAAATTTACAAAACTTTCTATATAACTTTTATTAATTAAATTTATTCATCTGTATACTCTAATTCAGCTGCTTTAGCAGCTGAGTTTAAAATATCTAATTTATAAGTATCAACATTTTCGATCAAAACAGGAACAACAGCAGTTGGTTGAATTATATATTTTTATAAAAGTTTATTTATTAAATGAAAATAAATTTATGATTAATTTTAAACTATATTTTAAATATAAATAACTATTAATCTGATTATTATATAGGTAATAACCTAATATTTTTTTTTTATTACGATTTAAATATTAATAGATATTAATATTAATGTAAATATAATCCATCTTTGATGTATGAAGATGTAAGTATTACAAATACATAAGCTTGGATAAAGGCAATAGCTAATTCAAGTCCACATAAAGCAATAACGAAAGCAAGTGGAATTAAACCTATAATGAAATAGATAATACCTGAGGCCATTATTTTGTAAATAAACCCAGATAGTATATTTAATAACATATGACCAGACATCACGTTAGCACCTAATCGTAAACCTAAAGATACACATCTAGATAGATAACTTATGAACTCAATCAAGACTAGCAGAGGTAATAAACCTAAAGGACAACCTGCAGGTACAAATAAAGAAAAGAATTTAAGACCATGCTTTTGAAATCCAAGTAAAGTTGCTCCTATAACTATAGTAAAACTTAGTGAAAATGTAAGTGCAAAATGTGAAGTAGTAGCGAAATTATAAGGACTGTTTGAAAAACCATATAGATCTTTCAAATTGGACTACCATTTAACCCCTCAGCACTGTAAGGGTTTACGTTTAGTCTCTGAGGAGACTACTAATAAATATAAATTTATTTTTGTTTCCTGCTGATTTTTCATTGTTATATCTTTATGATTTTACATTATTTAATGTTTGAAAACATTATTAATCGTATCCAAAAGCCTTAGAAATTCTCAGCATATAGTATATTTTTTTTATTTTATTATTTTATTTAATTTTTATATTATATAAATTATATAATATGATTTTTTTTATTTAATTATTTAGTTATTCTGTTATTATTCATATTGTTTTTAATTTCTTCTATTTTTTTATTCCTTCTTCTGTTAAATGTTCTTTAGATTTCATTAATTCTGCTACTTTTACAAAATCTTTATAATCTTCTTTTTTTACACCTATTAACGGATATTCGTAAAAAATAGGTATTATTTTTTCTATTATATCAGAATATACTGAAATCATAAAATTTATTTCATTTCTAGTTGAAGGTATATAAATTTTTCCGCAATTTAAATAATCAATAAAAGATTCAAATAATATTTTGTCTCTAATATGTTGAGAAATTGAAAATCTTAAACTTATGTAAGTTTTACTTTTAGATTTTTGAATTAATACTTGAAAACTCCCTTCAGCTTCTGTAAATCCCCTTAATCAATTTAAATCTTTTATTTTTATGTCATTAACTTCAGGTCTTTCTACTTGTTCTGTATCAGGAAATGATTCTTTTATTATATCTGCTAAACCTAAATTTAATGAAGCTTTTAAATTTACTATTTTTTGTAAACCATTTAAAGTTAGATGTTCTTTATTTTTTATTAACTCTACAGCTTCTTTAAATAAAAGATAATCTGCTCATTTTTTAGTTATTAAAGGGTATTTATCTAAATGATTTATTATCACATAAATATTTTTTAAAGAACTAACTCTATATTGCGTTGAATTTTTTCCATGTTTATATAATTTACCTACTCCTAAAGTTCTTTGTATAGCCTCTAATATTTTAACATCCCTATTATGTAAATTAATACTAAAGATAGGTTTAACTTGTCATCCTTTAAACATTCTACTATCTTTATACATAGATATGCTAAAACAACCTTCTCCATCAATAAATCCAGTTATATAATAAGGATGAAGATAAAAAGAATTTTTATTATTAGAACTATATTTTGGAACAGATGAAGAATTAGAAATATGTGAAGAATAAAATTTAACTAAATATTTATTAAATTTGAAATTAAATATTTTAATAAAGGATATTTTAATAAAGGATAGGCACCTTGTTACCATTCCAATAAGATTATTTATTAAAATAAACATAAATAATGTATAAATAAATGGAAAATAAATTTGACCACTTGTCCCACTAATTTGATTTACAACTAAATTTTTAACAGTAATTACTATGGATTCTTGGTTTAATGATCATTTATTCATTAATAACTTTTCATTATTTTCACTTAATAAAGCAAACATAAAATTTAATATTAAACTAATTATTAAATATAATCCTATGTTTGTTAAGGATAAATGTAAATTATTAAAAACAGATATACTTAGTTCTATTATACTTCTAATTTCAAATTGATCTAAAGGATTAAAAGCTATTACTAGATGCATCGTATTTACTTTATTCTTCTTAGAGTTTTAATTTACTCTTACTAATTTATTCAGAGATATAAAACAATTTGTCTCTTCATAACTGGACAATAATCACATCTAATTGAGATGTTCTTAAGTCAATATGACTTTTATAAAATTTGCGAACCCACTAATCATTACACGAACTACGTGTTATATTATTTTATTGTTTGATATAATTTTTTAATTATAAACTTAAATTATAAAGATAACTATATAAATTAGTAATATAAATAATAATTTAAAAATTTAATGAGCAATCTATATTACTATTTTTGAAAATGACTTAGTAAAATAAAAAAAGTAGTGCCATAATAAAATATAAAATTAACCCCTACTTGTTTAATAAATAATAATATTTTATAATATAAAGGAATTAAAAATATTAATGTTAATCTAATTTTTATTATATTAAATTTATTACTTTTATAATTTATTATGTAAAGTATAAACATTAAAATTTTTAAAAAGTAAATATTTTAAAATTTTATAAAATTTATCTTACACTTTTTAAGTATCTAAATTTTTTTTCTTCATAAAAAATATACGTTAAAATTCCACTTTTTTTTTCTTCATAATTTATTTTATCTATTTCTCCTTTATTATATATTTTTTCTAGCGTTTGTAGCGATTTAACATGTCGAACCACTTCATTAGCATATTTACTCATTCTATTATTGTAATCATCATTATCTCTAGAATAAATTCCACAGGCATTAACGTTTAATCTCTTTCATTCTGATAATCTATCGCCAAGAATGCCTTTTAAAATTTCTACAATACTATTATTTGACTTTGGCATAGTTTCAAATATAGTTTTAGATTCAAATACCCTATGTGCTTTCATTATTTCATAATTAATCTTTTCTTGACCTATATATTTAGGTAATCTACTAACTTGATAGCCAGAAGCACCCGAAATTTCATCTATGTTTGTATTAGAAGGATCAGTAACAGGATATGGAGGAGCTATTAAACTATACTGAATAGCAGATCATACTCCATTCTCACAGTTTGAAGGTAAAAAGACATAACCTCCTTTAAAATTTTTTTGACGTCTGGTCGTATTATCTAGGTATTTACCTTCTTTAAAATAATATCAATTACCATCTGACTCATCGGGATTTAAGAAAACAAAAACACTAGGAGACTCTTGATTTATATGAGTTCCAGCAAATAAATTCTTAGTGTTGAACCCTTTAGGAAAAAAAACAAAACCACCATCAAAAAAATCTTTTAATCCTTTATCATTTTTATAAAATCCTTTTTTGAAAAAATGTCAGCTACCTTCCATTTGATCAGGATTATTTTGAGTATCAGTAACATTTTGTTGAGAATTTATTAATTCACTTGAGGATGTAGAGGTTTCTTTTTGGGAATTAGTATTTACTTTTTGAGAATGTTTATTCGATCTAGTTTTACGGCGTTTTGGTCTATTATCTTCACTTTGATCATTGTCTAACTCAGTTAAGATTTTAGAAGATTGATTAATTTGTTTTTTAGGACGAGGATTATTGTTAGATTTCGAGGAATTCGCTTCTATATTTTGAGTTGCAGATATATTAGAAACCCTTTCATCAGAATTTTCATTCTGAGAGTTATTAGGTATATTTAAATTAGTATCCCTAAAAGAGCGCTTAGTATTTTTAGTGTTACTAGCCCTTACTTCAGAGTTTTTGTTAGAGTTTTCCATAAAATTAATAAATAACTTAGAATTTTTATTTAATTCTTTATTTTCATTAATTCCAGTTAAATTTATTTCTTGATAAAAAATATTTTTAATTGTTTTTTCTAAATGAATACTTAAATAATCTATCATATTATAAGCCCCTAAAAAACTAAAAAAATAAAATCCTCAATCAAATAAATTAGACTTTGTTATATTAATTATTGTTTGAAGAAAACTAACATTATGAAAATTATATAGAAATGTTAAACTATTAATATTAGATTTTAGTAAAGGAATAATTAAATTTTGTATATAAAAAATAATAATAATACTTAAAATTAATTTTAATATTATTTTTAAATATTTTAATAAATAATGTTTATTATTGGTTTTAGCTGAAGTGGTATAACTAAATGTTTTTCTATTGCTTAAAGTACTATTACTATACGATATTTTATTTATTTTGTTAAATAAATTAGAGCTATTTAAACTTCTTGTTAATGTATGGTATGATTTTTTATTAGCTTCCAGAAATCCTGTAACAAAACTAGGATTTAATACATTTCCTCGTTTGCGATTTAGAACTAGTACTATAACTATAGTAGCTTATTCATCCTTTAACACCGAAGCTTCCCGTTTTAGCAGTATTATGGACAACAGTAAAATCTAAATTAGGTCGTCAATCTCCTCTCATAGCAGGAATAGAGAAAGATCTATGTGATGAATCAAGATTTTTTAAACTTCCCTTATATGTCATTATTTTTACTGCCCGAGCGGCGATATTACGTTTCGTTAATCTTCCAGCAGTTATTAATTTAATTCCAGAAATAAATTTATATTTAATTCTACTTAATAGTTCCAAGTATAAATAATAATTATTGGATTTTAAAGAAGATAACTCTCGTAATGAATTTATACCCATAATATTAAAAACATTTATTTTATCTTTTAGTTTATATTTATTAAAACGTACTAACTTAGCTTTAGCAAATATTTTTATTTTAGCTTTAAAAAGATTTCTTTTTTTTGTTATTAATTTTCTAGCTATAAATTCAACAAGCATATTACTGTTTAAATAAATATGTTTAAGTCGTATTAGATTAATTTCTATTTTTTTTTTAGAATATTTATTTAAATAATTAAGTAATCAAATTTTTAGTTTATTAATTTTAGATTCAAACTTATGCTTTTTTAAAAAATATTTTGTTAAAAAAAGAAAAAATTCAAAATTTTTTTTTTTATATAACTCATTATTATTTGTGAATTAGGATATAATCTATCTCTTCCTATTTGAGTAAATACACCTAAATTTTCTAAATATATTTTTTTTAAATTATATTTAACTAAATAATTAAAACTTATAAGCAAGGAAGCTTTGCTTATTTGTGAATTAATGTATGAAAAAAATTTAATACCAGAAATTTTTATAGAATTATTTAAAGCATCTTTAACTCCTTCAGTTATATAAACTAATATTTCATTTATATTCTTAATTATTTCAAAAAGCATATTATATTTATTAATTTGTTCAATATATTTTTTTATTTCATTAATTATTTCATCATCTCTTTCAGCATTTCGCGCTGATTCAATTCTTTTTTCTCTAATTATTTTATTAATTAAATCTTTATTGCTTTTAAATTCAATATATTCTTTTGTTTCATTAATTATTTTATTATTTATCTCTATAAAAAAAAATTTTTTT